AGTATCCAGAATAGTTATACTAATAAACTAAAATATTAGCGAGCAAGTAAAAAAGTTTCTTAAAACTCAGTTACCTGATATGAAATAATAATAATATTATGTAATAAAAATTGTCAAGTACATAAAAAAATATTTTTGCGATTACAGTAAAGTTAGAAAAAATATATTAGTTAAATATTTTAAGTTAACAACTATATTTTATATGATTAAAATATAAATAATACATTAAAATTAAAAAGCAAAGACATCTCCAATAAAAGAAATAATTATAAAATATAAAACTTTTACAAAAAATATTAGATAAAGATATTAAAATTTAATAATAAATAAAGCAAGAACATTATAAAAGTAAATCAAACTACTATGGAGAATTAAATTGGATAATCATAAAGAAAAAATATTGATAGTAGATGATGAAATTAGCATACGGAGAATACTAGAAACTAGATTATCTATGATTGGATATGACGTAATAAGCGCATCTGACGGAGAAGAAGCTTTACACATTTTCAGAAAAGAATATCCAACATTAGTTGTTCTAGATGTAATGATGCCTAAGTTAGATGGTTACGGAGTTTGTCAAGAATTAAGAAAAGAATCTGATGTACCAATTATAATGCTAACGGCTCTAGGAGATGTATCAGATAGAATAACTGGATTAGAATTAGGAGCAGATGACTATGTAGTAAAACCATTTTCACCAAAAGAACTAGAAGCTAGAATTAGATCAGTATTGAGAAGAATAGATAAAATTACTATACATTCATCTATACCTAGTTCAGGTATAATTAACGTCGGTTTTCTCAAAATTGATACAAATAAAAGGCAAGTATATAAAAATCACGAAAGAGTTCGATTAACAGGCATGGAATTTAGTTTACTAGAATTATTAGTAAGTAAGGCAGGAGAAGCATTTTCTAGAGCTTCTATATTACAAGAAGTATGGGGTTATACACCAGAAAGACATGTAGATACAAGAGTAGTAGACGTCCATATATCCAGATTAAGAGCAAAATTAGAAGATGATCCAAGTAATCCAGACTTAATTTTAACAGCTAGAGGTACAGGATACTTATTTCAGAAAATTATTGTTAAAGAACAAATTAATTAATAAATAAAAAATTTTAATTATATAATTTCTATCAAAAATTAATTCTATTAATTTATAAAAAAATACTATACAGTTAATGCACTAAAAACATCATCTAACTTAGAGAACTATAGAAAATAGTTATTCAATACAATATAATTTAAATTATATTAATCTTATAATAATATATAACTGAAAAGAAAAGTAACATCATATTATTGATAATAATTTAAAAAATTTCAGATTAAATCACACATAATCTTATATGATATATTTACTTAAATAATTTGCCTTGGAGAATTTACAATATGACTGTCGCAATTGGACAAGAAAAAAATCGTGGAAGATTCGATTTAATTGATGACTGGGTTAAAAGAGATCGCTTTGTATTTGTAGGATGGTCTGGACTTTTACTATTCCCTTGTGCATACTTATCACTAGGTGGATGGCTAACAGGAACTACTTTTGTAACTTCTTGGTACACACATGGACTTGCAAGTTCTTATTTAGAAGGCTGTAACTTTCTTACATCAGCTGTATCAACACCAGCAAATAGTATGGGGCACTCATTATTACTTTTATGGGGTCCAGAGGCACAAGGCGATTTTACAAGATGGTGTCAAATTGGTGGCCTATGGGCATTTATTGCACTACATGGATCTTTTGGACTAATTGGCTTTTGTTTACGACAATTTGAAATAGCAAGATTAGTAGGAATAAGACCTTATAATGCAATAGCTTTTTCTGGTCCAATCTCTGTTTTTGTTTCAGTATTCTTAATGTACCCTCTAGGACAAGCTAGCTGGTTTTTTGCTCCTAGTTTTGGAGTTGCAGCTATCTTTCGCTTTTTACTATTCTTGCAAGGATTTCATAACTGGACATTAAATCCTTTTCACATGATGGGAGTAGCAGGAATATTAGGTGGAGCACTTCTATGCGCTATACATGGAGCCACTGTTCAAAATACCTTATTTGAAGATGGTGATGCAGCAGATACATTTAGAGCATTTACACCAACACAATCTGAAGAAACTTATTCAATGGTAACAGCAAATCGTTTTTGGTCTCAAATATTCGGAGTAGCTTTTTCTAACAAAAGATGGCTACATTTTTTTATGCTATTTGTGCCAGTAACAGGTATGTGGACTAGTTCATTTGGAATTGTAGGATTAGCTTTAAACTTAAGAGCATATGACTTTGTTTCGCAGGAATTAAGAGCTGCTGAAGATCCAGAATTTGAAACATTTTATACAAAAAATATTTTATTAAACGAAGGTATTCGTGCATGGATGGCAGCACAAGATCAGCCTCACGAAAACTTTATATTTCCAGAGGAGGTTTTACCACGTGGAAACGCCCTTTAACAATAACAATATAGTCGGAGGTAGAGATTTAGAATCAACTGGTTTTGCATGGTGGTCAGGAAATGCAAGACTAATTAACGTATCAGGTAAATTACTAGGCGCACATGTAGCACATGCAGGTATAATAGTATTTTGGACAGGAGCAATGACATTATTTGAAGTTGCTCATTTTGTACCAGAAAAACCTTTATATGAACAAGGATTTATACTTATTCCTCATTTAGCAACTTTAGGATGGGGAGTAGGACCTACTGGAGAAATTACAAGTACATATCCATATTTTGTAATAGGAGTAGTACACTTAATTTCATCAGCAGTACTTGGTTTTGGTGGACTATACCATTCACTAATCGGACCAGATACTCTTGAAGAATCATTTCCTTTTTTCGGATATGATTGGAGAGATAAAAATAAAATGACAACTATATTAGGCATACACTTAGTTTTACTAGGAATAGGATCATTTCTACTTGTGATTAAAGCACTATTTTTTGGTGGAGTTTATGATACATGGGCACCAGGTGGAGGTGATATAAGAATAATTACAAATCCAACATTAAATCCATCTGTTATTTTTGGATATATCTTAAAATCTCCTTTTGGTGGTGATGGATGGATAGTGAGTGTAGATAACATGGAAGACTTAGTAGGTGGACATGTATGGATGGGTGTTATTTGTATTGCAGGTGGCATATGGCATATTCTAACAAAACCATTTGCATGGGCAAGAAGAGCTTTTGTTTGGTCAGGAGAAGCTTATCTATCATACAGCTTAGGCGCTTTATCCATAATGGGTTTAACTGCATCTAATTTTGTTTGGTATAATAATACAGCATATCCAAGTGAATTCTATGGACCAACTGGACCTGAAGCATCACAAGCCCAGGCATTTACATTTCTTGTAAGAGATCAAAGATTAGGAGCTAATGTAGCATCTGCACAAGGACCAACTGGACTAGGTAAATACTTAATGCGATCACCCAGTGGAGAGATTATATTTGGCGGAGAAACAATGAGATTTTGGGATCTAAGAGCACCTTGGGTAGAACCTTTAAGAGGACCTAATGGATTAGACCTAAATAAAATTAAAAATGATATTCAACCTTGGCAAGAAAGAAGAGCTGCTGAATATATGACACATGCTCCACTAGGATCACTAAATTCAGTAGGAGGCGTTGCAACTGAAATTAATTCCGTTAATTATGTATCTCCAAGAAGTTGGTTGACAACTTCTCATTTTTTCTTAGGATTCTTTTTATTTATTGGACATTTATGGCATGCTGGTAGAGCAAGAGCTGCCGCTGCTGGCTTTGAAAAAGGCATTAATAGAGAAAACGAAGCTGTATTATCAATGAGACCATTAGACTAATTTAGTTATAAAAGTTATTTAACAAATAAATAGAAGTATTCTTTAATTTAAAGAATACTTTTTCATATTTTAAATTACAAAAATATAGAAATAGAAAATTTTTATTTCATAAAATTAATTAATATGAACATCTGAAGATTTATTTTTATAAATAAAAAAGATTAAAATTGATATATTAAAAATAAATCAATTTAAATAATAAAATGTCATTAAATATTTACCATATTTCTCATCCAATTATACAAATTTTATCAACATATATTTCAAATCAAAGAAATAACGATAAATTTTCGTATGAATACTATTATAGATATACTGGCTTCTTACTAATATATGAAACATTAAGAAAGTATATTAAATTAGAAGCGATTTATATAAAACAACTATATTCAGTAAAAAACTTAAATGTACTAAACCCTAAAAACAAATATTTAATATGTACCAACATATCACAGACTTATCACATAATCACTGATATTAAAAGTATTGTACCAAACATAAAAATATTAAATATTAATTATAAAGATAATAAAAATATTAAAAATTCAATAGATGAAATGAAAATTTCTTTAAAAGATACAAAAATTTTTATTGTGGAAAAGAAGACAAATGATGAAAACATACTTAACTTGATTCAATATCTAAAAGATGAAAAACATATATCTTTAAGTAATATTAATTTAACAAGTATATTTATTAATCACCAAACATTAAATAAACTAGGAAGTAAATATCCTGAATTAAAAGTATATACTACTAAAATTATATATAATAATAAAAAATGAAATAATAAAATAGAAAAATACAAATATTAAATTATGGCTACTATTACTTATTCACTAAACTTAGTATTCACATCCGTCGCAAATTTTTCTGAAATATATTTAATACTAATTTTACTAAAATTATCATTAGCATGGCTTCCAACAGTTAATTGGTATAACGAACCTTTTTGCTCCTTAAATAGATTAACAGATCCATACCTAAAATTATTTAGAGGAACAATACCGATGATATTTGGAATGGATATGTCACCAATGCTAGGAATTATATTTTTACAATGTCTAACGGTAATTTTTAACAATATTCGAATTGAATCAATTACATAAATCATATAAGGACACTAAAAAATATGATACAATAAACAATATTAAATATTAATAAATATAAAAAATATCTAGTAAAATACAATGCTAAAAATAAGATTAAAAAGGTTAGGACGTAAGAAAAAAGCATTTTATAGAATTATATTAATAGATAATAGAAAAAAAAGAGATGGCAAAGCTATAGAAGAAATAGGTTTTTACAACCCACTAAATAAACAACATAAAATAGATATAATTAAAGTAAAGAAAAAATTAGAAGAAGGAGCACAAATAACAAAAACTATTAAAAATTTTATACAAAACAATTATAAATAACCAAATTATTTAATTTAAGGAGAAAAATATTGCATAAATTTACATTTCGGATTTTATGGCTTGATAATAATGTAGCAATAGCTATAGACCATATAATAGGAAAAAATATTAGCCCATTAACATCATACTTTTTTTGGCCACGCAATGATGCATGGGAACAATTAAAAACAGAACTAGACTCAAAACCTTGGATATCTGATAATGAAAAAATAAATTTATTAAATAAAGCAACTGAAATTATAAATTTTTGGCAAGAAAAAGGTAAAAATAAATCATCAATGGAAGCTGAAGAAAAATTTCCAGAATTCATATTTGCAGGAACTAACTAATTACAGTTATCTTAATGAATACAGTAATAATAAAAAAATTTTAATATTAATTTAAAATATAATATATTAGGCATAAAATAATAAATAATAATAATTCATGAAAAATCAAATATCTTTTAAAAAAAAAATAGACTTATTAATGATAAGTCTTGAAGTACTTAATACATACTATATAAATAATTCGATATTACTTGAATTTAATCATCTACGTAAAGATTTAAGAAACTGCCATGATAATATTACTCATAATTTTACTCAAATAATTAAATATATTTATGTAATACATAAAATTACAAATAAATACTTACTTCATAAAACAGCAATTCAAATACTTATAAATTGCATTAATAATAAGAATAAAAAAATACCTAATATAAAACAATATATAAAAAAATTTAACTATATTTATTCTATAAAACATGAATATTATAATAATTATAAATCGATACATCATGTATATAAAATAAATATAGAAAATATAGCAATTATAAATTTATACTTGATAACAAAATTAGTAAACAAACAAGGAATTTACTTTTTAATCAAATACTTATTTAAATAACTAATTATTTTCAGTATCAACTATAATACATTCCGTAGTTAAAATCATAGAAGCAATTGATGCAGCATTCTGTAACGCAGAACGAGTTACCTTAGCAGGATCAATAATACCTGATTCATACATATCTACTAAAGTATTATAGTTAACATTATAACCCATAGGAAAACTACTCTGCTTTACTCTCTCAACAATGACAGGACCGTTAATACCTGCATTAGTAACTATCCTACTTAAAGGAAATATTAATGCCTTTTGAATAATACGAGCTCCTATTAATTGCTCACCAAATAAATTTTTTTCAGCCCAGTCATTTAATTCTTTAGATAAATGTACATATGTAGAACCACCACCAGGAACAATACCCTCTTCAATTGCAGCTTTAGTAGCATTAATAGCATCTTCTAGACGTAATTTTCTATCTTTCATCTCCGTTTCAGTAGCAGCACCAACTTTAATAACAGCTACACCACTAGAAAGTTTAGCTAATCTTTCTTGTAATTTTTCTTTTTCATAATTATTAGTACTAATTTGAATTTGTTTACGAATTTGATTACATCTACTATTTAATAAATCTTTATCACTATCAGCAATAATAGTAGTATGATCTCTTGAAACATGTACTTTCTTAGCAATACCTAAGTGATCTAAAGATACTTTATCAAATGTCAATCCAGTATCATCAGTAACTAATTCACCAGATGTTAAAATAGCAATATCTTCTAATAACGCTTTTCTTCTATCGCCAAACCCAGGAGCTCTAACAGCAACAATATTAACAATTCCTCTTAATTTATTAACAATCATAGTAGCCAAAGCTTCTTTTTCAACATCTTCTGCAATAACTAAAAGTGATCGACCAGTTTTAGCAACTTGCTCTAAAATAGGTAATAAATCTTCTTGTATTAAAGTAATCTTTTTATCTGTTAATAAGACATAACTATTTTCTTGAATAACTTCCATCCTAGAAGGATCCGTCACAAAGTAAGGTGAAATAAATCCTTTTTCAAACTTCATCCCCTCTTTAATTTCTAAAACAGTATTTGTCGATTGACCTTCTTCTAGAGATATAATACCTTCTCTGCCAACTGTTTGTATTGCTTCTGTAATCATTTCACCAATATAAATATCATTGCCAGCTGAAATAGATGCAACTTGCATAATATCACGAGAATTAGTAATAGGACGAGAGTATTGACTAATTTTTGTTATAACAAACTTAACAGCTTTCTCTATACCTTTTTTTAAAACAATTGGATTCGAACCCGCAGCAACATTCTTTAATCCTTCTTTAACAATTGCATAGGCAAGAACTGTCGCTGTCGTAGTGCCATCTCCTGCTACATCATTAGTTTTTGAAGCTGCTTGTCTAATAAGTGCAACACCTGTATTCTCAATTAAATTCTCTAATTCAATTTCTTTAGCAATAGTAACACCATCATTAATAATCTGAGGAGAACCAAACTTTTTTTCTAATACAACATTTCTACCCTTAGGGCCTAAAGTAATTGAAACTGCTTCAGATAAAATATCCATGCCTTTTTCTAATGCTTTACGAGCACTATCATGATACAATATAGTTTTACTCATCAATAAATACCTTAATCTTTTCTTTAATGCAATTAATAAAAATTTAAATTATAAGTATAAAATATAAATATATATAAAAAATATCAAGAATAAATAAAATAAAATTTCTATTCTATGAATAGAGTGTTATTATGGTATTACAATGGGCTTGTAGCTCAGTGGATTAGAGCACGTGGCTACGAACCACGGTGTCGGGGGTTCGAGTCCCTCCTTGCCTGATACAAAATTAATAAAATATACAATTAAAATAGACAAAAAAAATGCAACCGCTAAGAGGAACTAGGGATATTTTACCCGATGAAATAAAACTTTGGCAATATATATATAATAAAGCGAATAATCTATTTAGTAAAAATAATTACCATGAAATTCAAACACCAATACTAGAAAATACAGAACTATTTAAAAGGAGTATAGGTAATTTTACAGATATTGTAAATAAAGAAATGTACAGCTTTAATGATCAAGGAAAAAGAAATATTACATTAAGACCAGAAGGTACAGCAAGTATAGCAAGAGCATTCATAAGTAATAAACTATATTTAAAAAAAAAGATTAATAGACTATGGTATTTAGGGCCAATGTTTAGATACGAAAGACCACAAAAAGGAAGACAAAGACAATTTCATCAACTTGGTGTTGAATGTATAGGAAGCTCTATAGCCATGGCTGATACGGAAGTAATAAAATTAGCAACTAAGATGCTACAAACTTTAGGATGTAAAGAATATATATTGGAAATTAACTCCATTGGCAATCTCGAAGAAAGAGAAATATATACTATAAACTTAATAAAATATTTAAATAAATATAAAAACGAATTAGATATAGATTCAACCAAACGCATAGAAAATAACCCTTTACGAATATTAGATAGTAAAGATTATAGAACACAAGAAATTTTAAAAGAAGGTCCAAAACTAAAAAATTACTTAAAACATGAATCACTTAAACATTTCAATGAAGTTTGTGAAAATTTAGAATATTTAAACATAAAATACACACTGAATAGCAATCTAGTTAGAGGACTTGATTATTATAACTATACTGCATTCGAAATAAAAACAAAAAAATTAAATCATCAAAATACAATTTGTGGAGGAGGCAGATATGATAGCTTAATCAAACAGCTTGGAGGTCCTGATACACCATCCGTAGGATGGGCAATCGGTCTTGAAAGAGTTTTAATGATTATAGAAAATAATTTAATTATAAATAATGATAATAATATAATATATATAGCTACTGAAATTAATAATAATTATTATTTAGTATGGGATATAATTAACATACTAGAAGAGTATGAACTAAAATTTGATCTAGACCTAAGTAATAAAAATTTAAATAAACAATTAAAAAAAGCAAATCAAGCTAAAGCAAAAATATGCTTTATTTTACACAAAGAAGAAATAAAAAATAAATACATCACAATTAAATGGTTAAAAACAAGTATGCAACAAACAATATACCTATCAGAATTACGCAATTATTTAAAATACCTAAAAAATTACATAACAGCTTGACATACGATTGCTAAGTATTGTACAAGTAGATTTATTATGTTGGGGTGTAGCCAAGTGGTAAGGCAGCGGACTTTGACTCCGCCATTCGCAGGTTCGAATCCTCCTACCCCAGATTATATATAAAAAATCAAATACTATTCATAGAGTAATAAAAAGATTTAAGTAAATCAGATATTTAATTATTTCAATTATATAATAAGACCTAAGGAACAATAATGGCAGTAATTCAATTTATTGATGGAATTAATGAAACAGTTATACCCAATATTAAATTAACTAGATCACGTGATGGTAGTACAGGGACAGCAACATTTAGATTTAATAACCCTGATATCATAAAACCAGAAATGCAGGACAAAGGTAATATAAAAGGAATGTATTTAAAAGATGAAGAAGGAGAATTAATAACAACAGATGTTAATGCCAAATTCATTAACGGTAAACCCAAAGGCATAGAGTGTATATATATTATAAAAAATCCTTTAGAGTGGGATAGATTCATGAGATTTATGGAAAGATATGCAAATAACAACAACCTCTCATTTACAAAAGCATAAATATTTATTAACTATAACTTATATATAAAAAATGAAATTTTCATGGAAATTAATAAACAGTTTTATTAATTTAAAAGATATAAACTTTAACGAATTTCAAGAGAAATTAACATTAGCTGGGATAGAAATTGAAAGTATCGAAAACAAAGAAGAAATAGAAGACCAAATTATTGATCTAAGCATTACAAGCAATCGTAGAGAAATTTTTTCCACATTAAGTTTAGCAAGAGAAATTAGTATTATTTTAAATAAACCTTTAAAACTATTTCCAATTAAATTACTAAATAAAAATAATATTAACTACGAAACATATAGCCATCAAACATTCATTAAATTTATTAGAATTCACAAAATGAATAATCTTAGTTTTAATAAAACACCAGAATGGCTAATAAATACTTTAAACATAAATCAAATAAAACATAATCACTTATTAAATAATATACAAGAATATATTTATATAAAATGGGGAGAAACTTTTCAAATATTAAATGATAATAACATGAATGAAATTAAAAATTTTAAAGAGATATTTAAAAGTTTTAATACAAGAAATGCAATAAAAACTAATTATAGAAACAATAACAATCTCTGTAATTCTATAACAATAATGTTCACAATAAGTCAAGAAATAAATATAAAAAATCAATTTCAATATATAAATAATAGTATAGACTACTACGAAAATTTTTATATTGATGCAATTAAGCTAATTAGCACATTAACTACATGTACTATTAATAAATCATATAATTTATATAATGAGAAAATAGAATTAAATAATATAATAAATATAAAAAAAAATGACATAAACACAGTATTAGGAAATACTAAGAACAAACAATTCAATTTTTTATCATCTAAAAATATATTAAATATTTTACAACAATTAAAATTTTTTCCACTTTATAACAAAGCAATCCAAACATTCACAGTAACAATTCCGATATATAGAAAACATGACATAACAAGACAAATAGACGTAATAGAAGAAATTGGAAGAATTTATCAATTTAAATATTTCTTTAAGCAAATACGCAAAAATAATAAAAAAGGAAATAAATCAACAACTTCATTAAAAATAAAAAAAATACGTTATACATTACGACATTTAGGATTACATGAAGTTATCACCTCTAGTTTAACTAATACTCAAAATAACAGTATAACTCTATACAATCCAATAACAAATGAACAAAAAAACTTAAGACATACTATTTTAGAAAATTTAGTCGAAAACTATTTATATAACATTAAATACGAAAATAAAAATATAGAAATTTTTGAAATTGGTAAAATTTTTAAAAAAAATAAAAAAAACAAATACATTGAAAAAAAATATCTTGGTGGACTTATTTACAATAAAGAATATATTAGACCAAAATGGTCAGAAAAACCAAAAAATATTAACTTTTTTCATGTAAAAGGAATACTAGAAACATTCTTAGAACAAATAAATGCCTACGTAATTTTAAAAAATATTTCTGAAAATAATGAGATAGAAAATATTCACAATAATACACATTTATTAAAAAAAAATCATAGATTAGGTATTTATAATAAAAATAATCAAAACTTCATTGGAGTAATAGGCGAATTAAATACAATAAAAATAACCAAAAAAAGAAAACATATATATATTTTTGAAATAGATATAGAAGAACTAAATAAAGCTATGATTAAAAATCATCACCTAAATAATATTATAAAAGTATATTCCAATTACCCAAGCATAACGCGTGATATATCAATAAAACTAAAACAAAATACAAATATCAACAAAATCAAAGAAAACATTTTAAAAACAAATCCTTTATTAATAGAATCAGTTGAAATATTTAATGAATATTATGGCAAAGAAAAAAGAAAAGAAAGTATAGCAAGATTTGTAGGACTAAGAATTATTTATAGAGCACAAAATAGAACACTAAATACAGATGATATACAATATATAGAAACAAATTTAAAACAAATTACACAACAAATATAAATAATAATTAATATGGGTAAAACATAAGCCGGGTTTTGTTCTTTTCAATAATAAACACTTTTATTATATGAAAAGGGTAATTATTAATCTTAAGTAAGAATTTCACTTTATGCAGTATATATATTAATTAGTATGACAAATTAAAAATAGAGTAAATACTTATAGAGGCAATACAACATACTAATTTACTTTGCTCTAATACGGGGTTTACCTAGCAAATGCCTTAATAGCATTTCTGGTCCGCTCTTACCGAACCATTGCACCCTTACCAAAAAGGCGGTATATTTCTGTGGTACGATCCTCATAGTTTCCTATATTGTATATTATACAACTATATTTTCATAAATAGAGCCCGGACTTTCCTCAGACTTGTAAAAAATCTGCAACTACCTACGCTTACCCAAATTATAATAACATTATATAAAAAAAATATACATTATTAATCTCAATTCAACAAAATTAATATGAATAAAAAAATAAAAAAAAATAATAAATTTGCAGAAATACTACAGAAATATAAGTATAATTTACACAGCGGCGATATAGTTGCAGGTACTATAATACATAGTGAAAAAAAAGGACTATTAATAAATATAGGAACAAAAAATTCAGGTTACTTACCCAAAGAAGAAATTGAATTAGTATCAAAAAAAAATATTAATAATTTATTATTAATTAACATGACAAGAGATTTTTTCCTTATTACACAAAATACATATACTAAACAATATATTCTCTCAATTAGAAGATTAGATTATATAAGAGCATGGAAAAGAATTAAACAATTTTACCTAGAAGATATAATATTTAACACACAAATTAGTTATATTAATAAGGGTGGAATTATTACTTATCTTGAAGGTATACAAGGTTTTATACCAAAGTCACATTTATATATAGAACAAAAAAAACAAACATTCAATAAAAAAAATTACATTAAATATAAAATTTTAGATATTAATGAAAATAAAAATCAACTTATTTTAAGTAATAAAAGCGCAAATCTTACCTTATTAAAACATAAATTTAAAATAGGAGAAATACTATATGGAAAAATTACTATAATCAACTCTTATGGATTATTCTTAAATATATATGGAATTAGAGCACTATTACATATATCTGAAATAGGATCTAAATACATAAAGAGTCTCAATATACTTTTCAAGAATAAAAAACTAATCAAAGTACAAATTATTCATATTAATATTAAGCAAGGAAAGATATCTGTTTCAACACGTAATATAAAAAAAATACATTAACCTCCACCTACAATAGTAATAACTTCAATAGACTCATTATGTTTAAAAAAAGTAGAATCAAATTGAATTTTATTAATAATCTGATTATCATACTCAATAATTACTGTATTTAAATCAATATTTAAATATAATAAAATATCTGTTAAAGACATTAAATGATCACAATTAAATGGTTCACCATTAATAAAGATTGTCAAATAATTCTGCATATATTAAAAAATTAAATGAAAGTAGACTGATATTATAAAAAAGATTATAATATATAAGAAAATTATACTGAATAATATGGCGGGTGTAGCCAAGAGGTTACGGCAATGGATTGTGGCTCCATCATACGCGGGTTCGAATCCCGTCATTCGCCCTTAATATAAATTAATAAATATTTTTATTAATTCTATACGATTACGAGAATTAGTTTTATATAATAAACGAGTAATATATTTTTCTACATTTCTTAAACTAGTATTAAGACTAATAGCAATTTCTTTATTCATATAACCTTTAATAACTAAAATTAAAATATTTTTCTCCCTAGGAGTAAAAGTAAAAGAATCTACTCGTTGAGCATTAATTAAAATTTTATTTTTAAAAGATAAACTTGCCTTTTTCAATAAATCAATATGATCAAAAATATTATAAATTATAGCTAATAATTCTTTAGGATCAAAAGGCTTAGTTAAATATGCATGACAACCTAAATTATATCCCTTAATTCTATCTGAAGTCAGACCTTTAGCAGTTAAGAATATAACAGGTATATGAATAAAAAAATTATCTAATTTCAGCAATTTAATAAAATCATAGCCATTCAAATCTTTCAGCATTATATCGGAAATAATTAAATCAGGACAATCTTGTCTAACAATAACCAAAGCAGAACGAATATTATCTACTGAATTTATAAAAAAACCAGATGCAATTAAGTAGGAAGATAACACATTTATTAAATTTTGGTCATCATCAACTAATAAAATTTTTTTTAGACTTTTCATAAAAAAATAAACTAAATATAATAAAATTAATATAAAATATAAATTGTTAATTATAATATCTAATGAAATGGATTAAGTTATTTTCAAATCATAAAATACCATACTATGTATATAAATTAAACAAATCAGATTCTATTATATTATGTAAAAAGTATAATAAAAAACATAAATCTCTTATAATACTATATGGTAGCATTTATGTAGTCAAAATTTTTTCTAATCAAGAGCAAATACCAATCGTTATCTTAAACAAAGACAATATATTTACTAATATAGAGAAACAAAATAAATCATATTATAAGTTAATAGCTTTAGAAAAAACATATATTGCAACTTTTCAAATAAATATTTTTCAGTCCAGACATATTAATCATTCATTAACAATAAATATAATAAAAAATTATGACAAAACACTAGAAAAATATGAAATAATGAATGAAATTATAAACCAAAAGTATTTAAAAAATAGAGTATTACAATTAATACTATCAATATGCTTACAATTTGGCATAATTAAAAATAATAAAGTTTATATTCCATTTAAATTATCACAAGATAATATTGCTGCTATGACTGGTACTACTAAAACAACTGTAAATAAAATTATGAAAATAATATATAAAAAGAAAATTATTGAGTATTCAAATAAAAAAACTATAAGCATTAATTATATACTTAATTTAAACTTTAAGTAATATAAATAAAGAATAAAATAATACAAATGTTATAATAAAAAGTAAATAGAAATATTAATAAAGAAGTTTAAACGCATTAATATCAAAAAATAAAAAATTTATATGGGCAAAGTATATGATTGGTTTGAAGAAAGATTAGAAATTCAATCTATAGCAGATGATATTTCTAGTAAATATGTACCACCACACGTTAATATATTTTACTGTATAGGAGGTATTGTTTTTACATCTTTTTTAATTCAAGTAGCTAGTGGATTCGCAATGACATTTTATTATAGACCAACTGTTGCAGAAGCATTTTCTTCAGTAGAATATATAATGACAGAAGTTAATTTTGGTTGGCTTATTAGATCAATTCATAGATGGTCTGCAAGTATGATGGTATTAATGTTAATTTTACATATTTTTAGAGTATATTTAACAGGCGGATTTAAAAAACCAAGAGAATTAACATGGGTTACTGGAGTAATACTTGCAGTTTTAACAGTATCTTTTGGAGTAACAGGTTATTCTTTACCATGGGACCAAATAGGATACTGGGCAGTAAAAATAGTAACAGGTGTACCTGAAGCTATACCAATTATTGGTAATACAATCGTTGAACTATTAAGAGGAAATGTAAGCGTTGGACAAAGTACACTAACAAGATTTTATAGTTTACATACTTTTGTACTACCACTATTAACAGCTGTTTTCATGCTAATGCATTTTTTAATGATACGTAAACAAGGAATTTCAGGACCACTATAAAAAAATATTTAAAATGATTATATTAAGGTAATATTAAATGTCAATTATAAAAAAACCAGATCTAACAGATCCAAAGCTAAGAGCAAAATTAGCTAAAGGTATGGGCCATCATTATTATGGAGAACCAGCGTGGCCAAATGATCTATTATACATGTTTCCAATTGTAATTCTAGCAACAATAGCATGCAATGTAGGACTCGCTATACTAGAACCTACAGGAATTGGAGAACCAGCAAATCCATTTGCTACTCCTTTAGAAATACTACCTGAATGGTACTTTTTTCCAACTTTTAACTTACTAAGAGTAATACCAAATAAATTAATTGGTGTTTTATCAATGGCATCTGTACCATTAGGACTAATTACGATACCTTTTATTGAAAGTGTTAATAAGTTTCAGAATCCTTTCCGAAGACCTATAGCTACAATAGTTTTTGTTATAGGAACATTTATTACAATATGGCTAGGCATAGGAGCAACAATGCCTCTATCAAAAGCAATGACATTAGGTATATTTTAAAAAATAAAAAAAAGCAATAGTAATAATATAAATTATAAAGATATTTAATATCACTATTGCTTTTTTTTATTTAATTGAAACTTTTGCACCTACTTCTTCTAGTTTAGATCTGATTTCTTCTGCATCTTCTTTAGAAGTACTTTCTTTAATAGTTTTAGGAACAGATTCAACTAACTCTTTCGCCTCTTTTAAACCTAAAGCTGTTAAAGAGCGAACAACTTTTAAAATAGTAATTTTTTTAGGAGCAGGAACTTCTTCTAAAATTACATCAAACTCTGTTTTTTCTTCTACTTCTTCAACAGATAAAGTATTTATATCTGTTGGCATCATAACCATACCAGGACTAGATACAGCTGAAGCATCAACACCAAAAATTTCCTCTATTTGCTTAACTAATTCAGCAGCTTCTAATAAAGTTAAAGACTTTAACTCTTCTATAATATTATTAATTTTATCACTCATAGTAAATTTAAAATAAATATAACTAATTATCAATTATCCTATTTTAGAATCTTTTAAACAACTAAGATTCACAGGAATACCTGGTCCCATTGTACTAGATAAATATAAAGATTTCCAATACTTACCTTTAGAACCATTAGGCTTATTCTTATCAATAGATTCTTGTAAAGCCGTTAAATTTAATTTTAAATCATCAATCGTAAAACTTAATTTACCAATAGGAACATGAACTATGCCAGTACGATCAACTTTATACTCTAATTTACCAGACTTAAATTCACTAATAGCATTATCTAATTCATTAGTAACTGTACCAGACTTCGGAGAAGGCATTAATCCTTTTGGCCCTAAAACACGGCCTAACTTAGCAATAAGTAACATCATATCTGGAGTTGCTATTAATTTATCAAAATCTAAAAATCCTTTAAAAATATTTTCAATAAGATCTTCAGAACCTACTAAATCTGCCCCAGCAAGCTTAGCTTCAGTAATTTTATCTCCTTGAGTAATAACAGCAACGCGTATTTTTTTTCCTGAACCTTTAGGTAAAACTACTGTTGATCTTAATTGTTGATCAGCATACTTAGGATCTAGACCTAGAGCAATATGAGCCTCTAATGTTTCAATAAATTTGACTGAAGAAAGCTTTTTTAACAAGTCTAAAGCTTCATCTGGATTATACAATAAATTTTTATCCAATTCTTGCAAAATTTTAATAAAACGACGCGAACGCTTAACCATAAATATTTTCTCCTATCTATTTTTAACTCTATGAATGAATTGAAATTCCCATACTACGAGCAGTACCACTAATTATTAACATTGCTTGATTAACATCATTAGTATTAAGATCAGGTAACTTCATTTTTGCTATTTCATTTAGCTGTAACTCAGAAATAGATCCAACTTCTTTAGAATTAGGAGTACCAGAACCTTTATCAATTCCTGCTGCTTTAGCTAATAAAACAGAAGCAGGAGAAGTTTTTAGTATAAAAGAAAAACTACGATCTTCATAAATTGATATTTCAACTGGAATAACCAACCCAACTTTATCTGATGTTTTAGCATTATACTCTTTACAAAACATAACTATATTTGCTCCATGTTGACCTAAAGCAGGTCCAACTGGAGGCGCTGGAGTTGCTTTACCAGCTAGTAGTGCTAATTTAACGAAACCAACAACTTTTTTAGGCATAAAAAAAACTTTTAAATAAATTAATATATATTATTCATTCAAATATATAAATAAAAAAATATAATCATCTATAAAATATACAACATTATATTATTAATAAATAATTTGTCCAATATATATAACATAATAAATAAATACACGCCCTGAAGGACTTGAACCCTCGACATCAGATTTTGGAAACCTGCGTTCTACCAACTGAACTAAGGACGTAAAAAAATTTATAACACTAAAATATATTATAAACTATATATATCAGATAAATTATTAATAATGCTAAATCCTAACAATAAACAAGTAAGACTTTCCCATGAAGAATATACTAGATATTCTAAACAAATAATTTTAGAAAATATCGGTATCGAAAGCCAAAAAAGATTAAAAAAATCAAAAATTTTAATAATTGGAGCAGGAGGACTAGGATGTCCCGTAATGATCTACTTAGCAACATCAGGAATCGGTCATATTGGAGTAATAGATAAAGATATAGTTGAATTGTCTAATTTAAATAGACAAATTTTATACAAACAAGAAGATATAAAAAATTTAAAAGTTTTATCAGCAAAAAGTAAAATTAAAGAAATAAATAATAATTGCAAAATCATTACACATTCGTATTATTTAAACCAAGATAATATCATAGAAGTAATATCAAATTATGACATCATTATAGATACAACAGATAACTTCAAAATAAGATATTTAATAGATGAAACATGTCATAAACTACATAAAATTCATATATATGGTGCAATAGAAAAATTTGAAGGACAAGTTGGAGTATTTAATTATAAAAATGGTTTTAGATATAAAAACTTATATAAAAAAAACTTAAAAATAGAAAATAACAATTGTAGTCGTAACGGAATAATGGGTATTACAACTGCTTATATAGGGATTTTACAAACAATTGAAACAATAAAGATAATTTTAGGACTTAATATAAAATCTAGAAACTATATATTACTATGCAATACTTTAGACACAGAAATAATAAGAAAAAAAATTTATAAACAAAAAGATAATATAAAATTAAGTAAAAATATAGTAAAAAAATTGGAAACAAAATGTAAAATTTCAGAAAGCGAATTAAAATTATTAAAGAATAAAGTACTTTTCATAGATTTAAGAGAAAAGAATAAATTTCACAATAAACATATAAAACAATCAATAAATATTCCAATAATAAAATTTAAAATTAATACAACAATTAAATTTATTATAAATAATACAAGAAATAAAGTTTTAATTATATATTGCGATAAAACAGAAAGATCAATAATTGCCTCATATTTTCTAAAAAACCATAAAATAAAACACTATATACTAAAAACAATTAATAAATACAAAGCACAATAAATATATTTCTATAAAGACCAAAAATCTGATAAAATGCTGTAAACAGAATAAAGACAAAAAAACTATAAACAAATTATGACAAGAAAAATTAACGTTATACTAATAAAAGATAATCATAAAAAAGGCAATAAAGGTAATATAATTAACGTTTCTTGTGGATATGCTTTTAATTACTTAATACCTAACAAAATAGCTGAATTAGCTACAACAAAAAAAATTAAACATATTAAGATGTTTGAAGAAATAAAAAGAAAAAACAAAGAAGCAAATGATATGGCAAATAAATTAGTAAAAGAAAAAATTGACAACATAAAAAAAATTTCTATATATAAGAAAAAAGGAGAAAATAACTTTATATTTGGTACTATCACAGAAAAAGATATAATAAATTGGTTAGAGAAAAATACTACTCTAAAAATCAACAAAAATCAAATAAAAATACCAGAGATAAAAGAAATAGGAATTAATTACATTGAAATTCAAATAACATCAAAGATTACATCGCAAGTTATTCTGAATATTATACCAATCAATATATAAAAATTATCTAAATTAAAATATATGTAAAAAATAGAAAAATTTATGAATGAATTATACAAATATAGATTTATTCCACAAAATTATATAGCAGAAGAAATACTAATAGGTATTATTTTAATATATCCCAATCTTTTAAATTCAACCCAAGATATTCTTAAAAAAGAATATTTTTTTTTAGAATCAAATCAAATAATATATTTAAATTTAATAGAAATATATAAAAATCAAAAGATAAATATTATTGAATTATTTTATTTACTAGAATCTCGTAAACTCCTAAATAAAATAGGAGGTTTAAAAAAAATAATTAACATGATGAAACAAGGACAAATTTTCATCTATTCATCTAAAATAAATAATTATATAGAAATATTAATTAAACTAATAAATAATAGTTATATACAAAGACTCATTATTCAATATGGATATAATATAACTAAAATAGGACATATTAGTAAAATAGAAAATAATTATTTATATAATAAAGCATTATCATATTTAACTTTTATAGAAGCAGCGATAAAAAAAAATAAAAACCAAAAAATATTAAATATTAAAGATTTAGTATCAAAAAAGCTAATTGAAATAAAGTATCAGAATATATATGACTTACATAAAATAAATAAAAACTTAATTTTATCTGGGCTATCAAATTTAGATAAAATAATAAAGTGTATTCCAGATGGAAACTTAATCATTATTGCAGGTAGGCCATCCATTGGAAAAACTTCATTAGCAATTAATATAGCATACAATGTATTTTTCAACCAAAGAATTAGTATATGTATCTTTAGCCTAGAAATGTCTAATCAAGAGATATTAAATAAATTAATATCTATTGCATGTCAAACAGAAATCAACGAAATAACAATAAAAAAATTGAATCAAGAACAATGGAAAAAAATAACTAAAGTATGTAATACATTATTACAGAATAATATATATATAAATGATCAGAGTAATATAGATATAGAATATATTGAAGAAAAAACAGTAGATATTAAAAAAAAAAATAAACAAATTAAACTAATAATCATTGATTATTTACAATTAATTGAATTTTCATTAGAAGAAAGTACAAGATATAGATATAATAGAAGCCAAGAATTAGGATATATAACAAGAAAGTTAAAACTTTTATCACAATTTTTACAATTACCAATCATTGTATTATCTCAACTAAATAGAAATATAGATAATAGAAATAATAAAGAACCTCTACTATCAGATTTAAAAGAAAGTGGATGCATAAAATATACCAACAACATGGATATTTCTTCTAATTCAATAAATCAACTTAATATAATTAATATAAAAAATCAAATTATAAATTTAAAAATTTATCATGATATAAAATATAATAAAAAAATTAATAATAATAAAATAAATAGTGATATTTCTATATTTCAAGAGTATATTTTTAGATATGAACTTGTAAATAAATCTTTATTACTTACAAGTAACCATAAATACCTATCGCAAGTTATATGGATAAAATCAAATCAAATTCTTTTATCTACTACAATAAACTCTATTATAAAAGAAAAATTTAATATTATTAAAAGAAAATATATTCAGAATATTATATCCAATAAATACTCAAAGTCATATGATATCAATAAAAATAATTATTTCAATATAGTATCGAAAGAAATTATATTACATAATTCAATAGAACAAGATGCAGATATTATATTAATGTTATATAAAAAACAAGAAAACATAAATCAGTTAAATAATGAAATAATTCTTGACCTTAAAATTTCTAAAAATCGCAATGGAAATACTGGTTATTGTAAATTATTATTTATACCACAAGTAAATATTTTTCAGAACACACATGAAGATCAAATAAAAAAATAAATTATTTAAACAGAATATATACATTATAGCAAAAGAATGTTAATATTTGATTAGCCGGGATAGCTCAGTTGGTAGAGCAGTGGACTGAAAATCCTCGTGTCACCAGTTCAAATCTGGTTCCTGGCATAAATAATACAACTAATATATTAGTTATACTATTTGCTAACTCATTAAACTTTAATAAAGATAATTAAACTTGTAATTTATCTCCAAGTAGAACTTTAACAACTCCATCATCAGAAACATCAACAACAGCATTATCACCACCTGTAATTTTACCAGCCAATACTTCTTCTGCTAAACTATCTTCAAGTAAACGCATTACAGCACGACGTAATGGACGTGCACCATAACTTGGATTATACCCTTCATCTACTAAACGATTTTTAAATCTTTCTGTAACACTTAAATTAATATCTTGTTGCTTAATTCTTTCAAAAACTTCATTTAACATTAAATCAGCTATTTCACGAACTTCTTCTTTCGTTAATTGTTTAAATACTATAATTTCATCTAACCTATTTAAAAACTCTGGACGAAAATATTGCTTTAATTCTTCATTAACTAAAGAACGAATACGATTATATTGTGATTCTACTTGAGATTCACCTAATTCAAAACCTAAACTACCTCCACCCTTTTCAATAACTTTAGAACCAATATTAGAAGTCATTATTAATAAGGTATTTTTAAAATCAATAGTACGTCCTTTAGCATCAGTTAATCTACCATCTTCTAAAATTTGTAATAATAAATTAAAAATATCTGGATGAGCTTTTTCTATCTCATCAAATAAGATAACAGTATATGGCCTTTTTCTAACAGCTTCTGTAAGATAACCTCCTTCACTATAACCAACATAACCAGGTGGTGAACCAATTAACTTAGATACAGTATGCCTTTCCATATATTCAGACATATCTAGTCTAACCATTGCTTCTTGTGCACCAAAGAAATATGATGCTAAAGCTTTAGTTAATTCAGTTTTTCCAACACCAGTAGGACCAGAAAAAATAAAACTTGCAATAGGACGATTAGGATTTTTTAAACCAACTCTCGCACGACGAATAGCCCTTGACACAGCTACAACGGCCTCTTCTTGACCAATAATACGACCATGCAAAGTATCTTCCATATGCATTAACTTCTCTGATTCACTCTTTGTTAATTTTGTTACAGGAATACCAGTCCAAAATGCAACAATTTCCGCAATATCTTCTTCAGTAACAATAGGATCTTCTATTTGTAAATCAGGTTCAGAATTTTTACTCTGAGCAATAGCAGCAATTTGTGCTTTTATCTCCATTTCACGGGTTCTATACTGTTCAGCCTTTTCATATTTTTGTGCTCGAATAGCTTCATCTTTAGTTTTTAAAACAGATCTCAGCTCTCTATCTAATTCTCGAGCAGCAGGAGGTAACTGAGAATTCAATAAACGAACTCTAGAACCAGCTTCATCAATCAAATCAATAGCCTTATCGGGCAAAAAACGATCAGAAATATATTGATTTGCATATTTAGCTGCTGCAGCAAGTGCTTCGTCTGACATTTTCAATTGATGATGCTTTTCATAACGATCTCTTAAACCAAATAAAATTTCAATTGTTTCTTCTACAGTTGGTTCTCCTACTAAAACAGGTTGAAAGCGACGCTCTAATGCAGCATCTTTTTCAATATGCTTACGATATTCCTCTAAAGTAGTAGCTCCAATACATTGCAGTTCTCCTCTAGCTAATGCAGGTTTTAGCAAATTAGCAGCATCAATAGCTCCTTCAGCTGCACCAGCACCAATAAGTGTATGAACCTCATCAATTACAAGAATAACATTATTAGCAGACTTTATTTCATCCATAATACGTTTTAATCTTTCTTCAAATTCACCCCGATATTTTGTACCAGCAACTAATAAACCTACATCTAATGTAATAACTAATTTATCTTCAAGAATAGACGGAATATCTCTGTTTGCAATTCTTTGAGCTAAACCTTCTGCAATAGCAGTTTTTCCTACTCCTGGTTCTCCTATTAATACTGGATTATTTTTAGTACGGCGACCTAATATTTGAATTACTCTTTCTATTTCTTTTTGTCTACCAACAACAGGATCAAGAACACCTTCTATAGCTAATTCTGTTAAATTAGACCCAAACTCTTCTAAAGTAGGAGTTTTACTTCTAGCTTGCATGCCTGAATTACCACTACTATTGACATCAGCATTATCACCTAACATTTGAATAACTTCAGCTCTAATTGACGCAACATTTACAGCTAAATTTTCTAAAACTCTAGCTGCAACTCCTTCACCTTCTCTAACTAATCCCATTAAAAGATGCTCTGTACCGATGTAATTATGGCCTAATTGTCTAGCTTCCTCTAAAGATAATTCTAAAACACGTTTAGCTCTTGGAGTAAATGGTATTTCTACAGCAACAAAACCTGAACCACGACCTATAATTTTTTCAACTTCAATACGAGCATCCTTAAGATTTACATTCATAGATTTTAATACTTGCGCAGCAATCCCCGTACCCTCACCAATTAAACCTAACAAAATTTGTTCTGTACCAACAAAATTATGCCCCAATCGTCTTGCCTCTTCTTGAGCTAGCATAATTACTTTAATAGCTTTTTCAGTAAAGCGTTCAAACATATAAATTTTAGAGCCAGAAAAAAATAATTACCTTCGATAGTATATAATTATAACACAATAACATAAAAAATGAAAATTATTCTATAATTAAAATAATAAAAATATTGACGAATACTCTAAATTTGAAATAGAATACAACTAAAAATTTATTATCTTCATATTATTATGATTCGAAAAGCAAAACAATTTATAGATCCAATTAAAAAAATTGAAAAAAAATATCTAAAAAATAATATACCTAAAATAGAAGTTGGTGACACTATAAAAATAAAAAAAATAATACAAGAAGGTAGTAAAGAAAGAATACAAATATCTGAAGGAGTTATTATATCAAAGAATAACTCACAATTAAATATTACAATAACTGTAAGAAAAATAATACAAAATATAGGTGTTGAAAGAGTATATTTATTACATTCTCCTCAATTAATTAATATTGATGTACTAAAACGATCAAAAGTTAGAAAATCTAAATTATATTATTTACGCAATAGATCAGGAAAAGCAACTAGATTAAAACAAAAATTTAATTAAATTAAGATAAAAAATATAAAATATGTAGGATACATAACTCAGATGGTCAGAGTATCGCGTTGACATCGTGAAAGTCACTGGTTCAAATCCAGTTGTATCCAAAAATAAATTAGTTAAACATACATAACATTATTTTACTATTTATGATTGCTTTTAGCATAAAAATTTAATATAATATATGATAATATTCATTGGGGTCGGTGCCCGAGTGGTTAATGGGGGCGGACTGTAAATCCGCTGGCTTAGCCTACGTTGGTTCAAATCCAACCCGGCCCAATAATTTAAATAATAAGCATTAAAAATAGACTAACAATTCTCATAATCAGTTTACTGATAACTTAATGTCTTTATTTACAGAAGATTGTTGTTTTGTAAGACCAATCATTTGAGAATTGCTCTTACCAGGAGCCACCATAGGATAGCAATTTTCCTCTTCTTTAACTTTACAATTTAAAATAACAGGCCCATTATATTGGCAAAATAATTCTAAAATTTTTCTTAAATCTTTTCTCAAATCCATTTCCAAGCCAAGAATACCAAAAGATTGAGCTAATTTAACAAAATCAGGTGAACCTTTTTCCATATTAGAATGTGAATATCTTTCTCCATAAAATGCTTGTTGCCACTGTCGAACCATTCCTTGCCACTTATTATTAATAATCACAATTTTAATTGGTAAATTATATTGAGCAATAGTTCCTAACTCTTGCAAGTTCATTTGAAAACTTGCATCACCACTTATACAAATAACTTTTTGACCTGGATGAGCAATTTGTACACCAATAGCAGCAGGTAAACCATAACCCATTGTTCCAAGTCCAGAACTAGACATCCAATGTCTTGGTAATACATTTAAAAATTGAGCAGCCCACATTTGATGTTGACCAACATCCGTAGAAAAATAAGCATTTGGTTCAATTTGAGAAATATTATATAATATTTCTTGAGCAGATAAAAAATCAACATTTTTTGGCACTAATAAAGGGTACTGTTTTTTCCAAGAACTAATTCTTTGTTTCCAGGAACTAGTTTGCTCAGGATTAACAAAATTAACATAATTATTATCTACATATAAAATGAAATCAGTAATAACTTTTCTAATATCACCAACAATAGCTAACTGAGGTATTCTATTTTTACCTACTTCTGCAGGATCGACATCAATATGAACTACTTGTGCATTACAAGCAAATTCATCCAATTTTCCAGTTACTCTATCATCAAAACGAGCACCCAAGGCAATTAATAAATCACATTCACTAACAGCAAAATTAGCATAAGCTGTACCATGCATACCCAACATCCCTAATGATAAGAAATAATTTTCATCAATAATTCCTTTCCCCATTAAAGTAGTTGTAATAGGTATCTGAAATTTATCAGCGAAAGTTTTTATAACTAAAGAAGCATCAGAAGAAACAGCACCTCCACCAATATATAAAAGAGGTTGATTAGATTGCTGTATTAAATCTAACAACTTATAAAAATGCTTTTTCTTAATAGAAATTAAAGGCTTATAACCAGGAAGACATACATCAAATTTAGAAGTAAACTTATAAGAAAATTTTTCAAGACCAACATCTTTAGGAATATCAATTAAAATAGGACCAGGTCTACCATTCTTTGCTATATAGAAAGCCTCTGCAATAATTTTACTAATATCACGAGGATCTCTAACAACATAAGAATGTTTAACTATCGGTAAAGTTATACCAAATATATCAACCTCTTGGAAAGCATCTGTTCCAATAAAAGGACGAGCAACTTGACCAGTAACTACAATAATAGGAATAGAATCCATTTGAGCAGTAGCTATACCAGTAACTAAATTGGTAGCACCAGGACCAGATGTAGCAAAACAAACACCAACATTTCCAGAAGACCTTGAATAACCATCAGCAGCATGAACGGCACCCTGTTCATGTCTACAAAGAATGTGTTTAACTAAACTTTTTTTTTCCCAATGAAATAATTCATCATAAATTGGTAAAATAGCTCCACCAGGATAACCAAATATATGAAAAGTTCCATTTCTAATTAAACTATCTAATAAAGAAAAAGCTCCAGTAACTGTAGTAGAAGTAGACATATAAACTCCAAAGAAAGAAGAAGGTATATATATATATTATATATGTTCAATTTTTATTTTATTCCAGTCATTATTTTAATTATTGTGTAGCATATTCTTATAATAATTGCTATTAATATTATAAATAATATTTTACGTTTTTTGTTCTTTAATAGCTTAAAAACTGGTTGAAAAGTTGTCAAGAAAAACCCAATTAATACACTTATTAAAAATCTTGGAAATTTATATAAATTTACCCAAAAATTTGACATAATATTTTATTATATTGTTTATAATCTATGTTAATTTTTTATCTTTTAATTAATTATTAATAGTAAATAAATATTTAAATGTCAAACTTTGCAATTTCTGATCGTTTTTATTTTTCCTCTGATACGATTTCTTTAGTTAATAAATATGCTGGAGCTACTTTTGTCATTAAATATGGAGGCTCTGTTATGAAAAATAATCTTTTACAAACCTATGTAATTCAAGATTTATCTTTTTTATATTCATTAGGTATTAAAGTTGTTTTAGTTCATGGTGGGGGTTTTTTAATTAATAATTGGTTACGTAAGTTAGAAATTGAACCTAAGTTTGAAAATGGTATACGTATTACGGATCAAGAATCTATGGAAGTAGTTGAAATGGTATTAAATGGTAAAATTAATAAGCAATTAGTTTCTCTTCTTAATCAAAATAATATTCCTTCTATAGGTATATCAGGAAAAGATGCTAGTTTAGTGCAAGCATCTCCAATTTTTGGTGATTCTAATAATTTAACAGGAAAAGTAGATTCTATTAATGCAAAAATTTTAAATTTACTAATGTCTAATAATTATATGCCAGTAATAGCAAGTGTTGCTTCTGATTTAATTGGTAATACTTATAATATTAACGCAGATACTTTAGCTAGCTCTATTGCATCTGAATTAAAAGCTGACAAATTAATCCTGTTGACGGATACACCCGGGATTCTGTATAATTTAAATGATTCATCTAGTTTAATTAAATACTTAGATATTGAAACAGTTAATGACTTACAGTCTAAAGGTATTATTTCAGATGGTATGATTCCTAAAGTGCAGTCCTGTATTAATGCTTTACAATCTAATGTAAAAGCAGCTCATATTATTGACGGTAGATTACGTCATTCTTTATTATTTGAGCTTTTTACATATGATAGACTTGGATCTATGATAGTTTTATGAGTATCAGTTTGTTTATTTTGCTTTTAAGTGTTATATTCTTATCAAAATATAAGTGGCTCAGTAGCTCAGTTGGTTAGAGCAGGGGACTCATAAGCCCAAGGTCGCAGGTTCAAGTCCCGCCTGAGCCATGTTAAATTTTATTATTTTAAGTTTGGAGAGGTGGCTGAGAGGCTGAAAGCGGCAGATTGCTAATCTGTTGTATAATTATTATTATACCGAGGGTTCGAATCCCTTCTTCTCCTATTTTATCAATTTGACAATTTCTATTTATGTAAATTAAACTTGTATAGTGGGACTGTAGTTCAATTGGTTAGAGCACCGCCCTGTCACGGCGGAAGTTGCGGGTTCGAATCCCGTCAGTCTCGTTATAATTATTTCTTATAGTATATACTTAAATTTTTTGTGGAATGTCGCTGTATTGTTCAATTATTTTTCTGAATTCTTGGCCATCGATAGTTTCTTTTTCTATTAATATATCTACTAATTTATCTATAATTACTCGATTGTTCTTAATAATTTCTCTAGTTTTTAAATGACATTCTTCTACAATTGTTTGGATTTGATTATCTATTTTTATTGCAATTTCATCTGAATATTCGTTTAAATTTCCAATACTTCTGCCTAAAAATGGATTAGAATCCTCATTTTCTAGAGATAAAGGTCCAATGTTAGACATACCAAATCTTGTTACCATTTGTCTTGCCATTGCAGTAACTTGTTGTAAATCATTACTTGCGCCTGTGGTAATTTCTGATTCTCCAAATACAATTTCTTCTGTAGCTCTACCTCCTAAAGCACCCATAATTTTAGCTTTTATTTGTGATCTTGAAATTAAACTTTGATCTTCGGATGGTGTAAACCATGTTAATCCTCTAGCTTGACCTCGTGGAATAAGTGTTACTTTTTGTACATTTTCATGATCTTTTAAAAGTGTACCAACAATTGCATGCCCAATTTCATGGTATGCTATGAGTCTTTTACTTTTGCTATCAACTAATGCTGTGCCCTCCATGCCTGCTATTATTCTATCTATTGCTTTATCAATTTCCTGTAAAGTAATTTGATTTTTGTGTTCTCTGGCTGTTAATATAGCAGCTTCATTGAGTAAGTTTGCTAGGTCTGCTCCAGAAAAGCCAGGTGTTCTTCTGGCAATGATTGATATTGATACATTGGGGTCAATTTTTTTATTTTTTGAGTGCACTTTTAAAATATCTAATCTACCTTTGAAATCTGGTATATCTACATTTACTTGTCGGTCAAATCTTCCTGGTCTTAATAAGGCTGAATCTAATATATCTGCTCTATTTGTAGCTGCTACTACAATTATTCCTGTATTGCCTTCGAATCCGTCCATCTCTGTAAGTAATTGATTTAAAGTTTGTTCTCTTTCGTCATTTCCACCTCCAATTCCTGTGCCTCTTTGTCTGCCTACGGCATCAATTTCGTCAATAAATATTATACATGGTGCATTTTCTTTTGCTTTTTTAAATAAATCTCTTACTCTTGATGCACCCACGCCAACAAACATTTCTACGAATTCAGATCCTGATATACTGAAAAATGGTACATTAGCTTCTCCTGCAATAGCTTTAGCTAATAGTGTTTTTCCTGTTCCTGGAGGTCCTACTAGTAGAACACCTTTTGGTATTTTAGCTCCAACAGCTGTAAAATATTCAGGTTTTTTTAGAAATGTTACTATTTCTTCAAATTCTTCTTTAGCTTCATCAATACCTGCTACATCATCAAAAACAATACCAGTTTTAGCTTCTATTTGAAATAATGCTTTTGATTTACCAAATGACATTGCTTGTCCTGGCCCTCCTGTTGTATTATTTGAACGCCTAAATAGTAATGCTAAGCTTATTATTAGTAGTAAAGGGAAGAATAAATTTCCAACTAAGTTCCATAGGGCAGTATTATTTTTTGTAGGATGTGCATCTAAATCTATATGATTCTTTTTTAGTTTTGTAACTAATTCTGGTGCACTCGCTGGTAGTTCTACTCTAATTTTTTGTATTCTATTTCCTAATTCTGGTCCAATAGCTTCTATAATAGCTGTATGACCATTCTCGTATATATCTACTTTTTTAACCCATCCCATTTCTATATATTCTAAAAATCTTCCATATGTCATTCTAGAATTTACTAAATTATTATTATTTTCGTTTGTTACTGGGGCAAATAATCCTTGCCAAAGAAAAAAAGATATTACAATAATAGGTAGAGACCATAATAGTATGTTTTTCCATGAAAATTTCATAATTATTTCCCTTAATCTTTTTTTGTTATATTTTATTAATTATTTACATGAATGTAACATCTTTACTATTTTATAGGCAACTATATCTATTATCATATTTTTATTTATAAAAGTTAATTTTTTTTTATTTTTTTTTATTTTTAATATATGTTTTTGTATATTAGTCTCTATTTATGTAAATTGAGGTATTTGATATGCTTGAGAAAGGTAATAAAGTTAAAATTTTAAGAAAAGAATCATATTGGTACCAAGATATTGGTACGATTGCAAAAGTAGATAAAGGTATTAAGTATCCTGTTTTAGTACGATTTATTAAATCAACTTATAGTGGAGTAAATACTAATAATTTTGCTGAAAATGAATTATTGTTGTTAGATTAAAATTTTATGACAAGCATTAATTGAAAATAAAAATATCTTTATTTTTAATTTTATGATTTAATGCTTGTCTTTTTTATGCTTTAATTTCCTAAACTTGCCCAGTCTACATCTACACTTTCTAATATTAATGATGAATTATATATTTGTAAAATAATTAACAGAAATAAAAAAAATAGTAACATAAATATTGCCATAATAGGGGTTGTGCCCCATCCTGGTGCCACTTTTCCATATTCTGAATTTAATGGTCTTAATATTTCTCCTAATCTTGTTCTTAAAGCCATGATATTTTTTATTAATTTGTTTATTCAATAATATTTATAATAATATTATAAAAATAAGTTAATTTTATTTGCTGTTAAATTATGGAAACTGCAACAGTTCTTAGTATTTTTATTTTAAGTTTATTGTTTGGTGTTACAGGTTATTCTATATATGCTTCTTTTGGTCCTATGTCTAAGTATTTAAGAGATCCGTTTGAAGAGCATGAAGAATAGTTTGCTCTTTTTAACTTATTAACAATTGTTTGAAAATGTAAATAAATTTATTTACATTTTATAAAATAAACAATATTTTTAAAGATTATGTTATTTTGTTATGTTCAGTGAAATTTATTTAGCTATTCTTGGTGGATCTCTAAAAAAGATTGCAAAAAATATTACCATTAGTGTTCCAACTAATAAAAACACATATACTAATGCTTCCATGTTTTTTTCCTATTTTTATAATATAAAAAGTTAAAAACTATATATTCTTATGTTACTGTATCTTATACTGCGCCTTGTTTTTTACTGCTTCTATCACCTAATTTTTGGAATGCACCAAATTCTACTTGTTCTGTTACTTCTGCACCTATACCTGCAAATACATCTCTAAATATGGTTCTTGATCCATGCCATAGATGTCCAAAGAAAAATATTAATGCAAAGTTAGCATGACCAAATGTAAACCATCCTCTTGGACTACTTCTAAATACTCCATCTGATTCTAAGGTAGTTCTGTCAAATTCAAAGACTTCACCAAGTTGTGCTTTACGAGCATATTTTTTCACACTTGGTGCATCTGTAAATGTTTTACCATTTAATTTGCCGCCGTAAAAGTTTGCTGTTACACCCACTTGTTCGATACTGTATTTAGATTCAGCTCTTCTAAATGGTATATCAGCTCTAATAATTCCATCTTTATCAACTAAAATTACTGGAAAAGTTTCAAAAAAAGCAGGCATTCTTCTTACTGTTAGTTCTCGTCCTTCTTTATCTTGAAATATTGGATGTCCTAGCCATGCTTCTGCAATTCCATCTCCTTTATCCATTGGTCCGGCTCTAAAAAGTCCTCCTTTTGCAGGATTATTACCAATATAATCATAAAATGCTAATTTATCTGGTATTTTTGACCATGCTTCTTCTGGAGTTGAACCTTCATTTAAAGAATTTTCGACTCTTCTTTCTATTTCTTGTTGAAAATATCCACTATCCCATTGATATCTTGTAGGTCCAAATAATTCTATTGGTGTTGTTGCGGAGCCATACCACATAGTACCACATGTTATAAATGCACTAAAAAATACTGCTGAAATACTACTTGATAATACAGTTTCTATATTTCCCATTCTTAAAGCTCTATAGAGTCTTTGTGGAGGTCTAACAGTTAGATGAAATAATCCAGCTAATATTCCTACTGTTCCTGCAGCTATATGGTGTGAAGCTATACCACTTGGATTAAATGGATTAAAGCCATCTGGTCCCCATGCTGGTGCTATTGGTTGTACTTTTCCAGTAATTCCATAGCCATCAGATATCCATATCCCTGGACCAAATAGTCCTGTTGTATGAAATGCTCCAAAACCAAAACATAATAAGCTAGAGAGAAGTAAGTGTATACCAAATATTTTTGGTAAGTCTAAAGCGGGTTCTCCTGTTCTTGGGTCTCTAAATAGTTCTAAGTCCCAATATACCCAGTGCCATATTGATGCTAAAAATAGCATTCCGGATAATACGATATGTGTTATAGCTACACCTTCAAAACTCCATAATCCAGGATTAGAAACACTTTCTCCTGTTATGCTCCAGCCACCCCAAGAATCAGTTACTCCTATTCTTGTCATAAATGGCATAACAAACATTCCTTGTCTCCACATAGGGTTTAAAACTGGATCTGATGGATCAAAAATAGCTAGCTCATATAAGGCCATTGATCCAGCCCATCCTGATACTAATGCTGTATGCATTAAATGTACAGAAATTAAGCGTCCTGGATCATTTAAAACAACTGTATGTACTCGATACCATGGTAATGCCATATAATGACATAGCTCCTTTTTTACTTTTAGATAGTTTGTTTTTCTTACATAGATTAGTTGATATGCATCTTTGTCTATTATAACATTTTTCTTTTTTTTAAGTGGAGTTTAGTCGTATTTATATTTTATTATTTGCTTTACTAATATTAGACTTAGTATATTTATAATTAATAGTATCATTAAACTTTCTTTTATGGTTATTTGTATCCATATTATACTTATTATTTTTAGTTCTAATGAAAAAAAGGGATTTAAATAACTGTGTCTAATTATTTCTATTGCGTAAGTTAATGGATTAAGGCAGGATATTATTTGTAACCAATGTGGCATGAATGATAGTGGTGCTAATGCTGTACTTGCAAATAGTGTTGGTAAATTAATAAATAATGTAGTTAGTGCTATAAATTCAATATGTCCTGGTAGAATAAATGCATTATATATACTAATGCTTGATACATTAGTGATTATAATTGTTCCTATGCTAATACTTAGCAATAATTGATCTATTGTAATTACTTTATTAGTTTGATAGATATGAAATATAATAATAGTTATTATTTGTGTTGTACTAATTATCCATGTATGTATCATACATGAATAAATTAATGTGTTTTTATTAATTATAGGAGATACAAGAATTCTATTTAAAAAACCAAATTCTCTATCAAATATGATCGGTAATCCTGCATTAATGGAACTATTAAATCCTGTAAATATAATAATGCCAGGATTTAAAAATTCTCTATATTGTATATTATATTTTTCAAATAAATATATTGGTGCATTTTGAAATAATGCACCAAATAACAATAGCCATAATAATGGTTGTATTAGATTAATAATTATATTTGAAGGTCTTCTATAAGTTTGTAAATATAGTCTTTTTATAATTGTACCTATTTCTTGATATGTAATTACTTTATTTAAATGTAATTTAATCTGTGTTTGGGGTATGAAGTGTTTATATTTTATTAGTTTACTTTTATTATTATATTGCATATTATGTATTATTATTAAAGGATTAGTATATTAATCATATAAATTTATCTGTAAATTCTTTGACTTAAATTATTAAATTAATTGTATATGCGACTAATAAACATTGACTAAAATTTATTAACTATTTTTTACAATTATGTTTGTTTTTGTGTTTAAATATATATAGCTTATGTTTAAATCTGTAATATCTTAAGATTATATTTGGATGATTTTAATATTTGGCTTTAAGTTTTGATACTATTTGTTATATTTCTTATAGCTTATTAATTAAATATAAGTATTATTTAAATATTTAAAAAAGGAGAATATTATTATGGCTGAGTATAATATTACATTGAATTTAGAAGATGGTAGTTCAATGTCATTTACGTGTGATGAGGATACTTATATATTAGATGCTGCAGAAGAAAAGGGAATGGATTTACCTTATTCTTGTCGTGCTGGTGCTTGTTCTACTTGTACTGGAGTTGTTGATCAAGGAGAAGTTGATCAATCTGATCAGTCATTTCTAGATACTGATCAAATTAAGTTGGGTTATATTTTAACTTGTGTTACTTATCCTAAAAGTGACTGTGTAATAACTACTCATAGAGAAGAAAGTTTATACTAATTAATTTATAAGTTTGACAGACATATTGTTTAATTCTGTTTGTCAGACTTATTATATTTTTATTAATTTTATAGTTTTACTTCTACATCTACTCCAGATGGTATATTCAATTTTGTTAGTGCATCAATAGTTTGAGTAGATGGTTTATATACATCTATAAGTTTTGCATGTATTCTTATTTCAAAGTGTTCTCTAGAGTCTTTGTCAACATGTGGAGAACGTAATACACAATATATTTTACGCTTTGTTGGTATTGAAATTGGCCCTATTACTTTTGCTTCAGTTTTATTTATAGTTTCTATAATGTTTGCGCATGAAATTTTAAGTAGTGTTTTGTCGTATGTTTTTAATTTTATTCTAATTTTATTATTTTTTATTTTACTCATTATTTTATATTCGTCAGTAGTAATTATTGTAATATTTTAGATACAACTCCAGCACCGACAGTTCTACCTCCTTCTCTAATTGCAAATCTCATTCCTTGTTCTATGGCTATAGGATGTATTAATTCTGCGCTCATCTTAATTCTATCTCCAGGCATGACCATTTCTGCTGTTGAGCCATCATCTGCTGTAAATTGATTGATTGTACCAGTTACATCAGTAGTTCTTACATAAAATTGTGGTCTATAACCTGAAAAGAATGGAGTATGTCTTCCTCCTTCTTCTTTTGTTAGGATATATACTTCTGCTTCAAATTGTGTATGCGGAGTAATTGTTACTGGTTCCGCTAAAACCATTCCTCTTTGAATTTGTAATTTTTGTATACCTCTTAGTAGTATTCCTATATTATCTCCTGCCATACCTTTTTCTAGTGTTTTTTGAAACATCTCTAGTCCAGTGATTGTTGTTGTTTTAGTGTCTTCTAAACCTACTATTTCTATTGTGTCACCAACTTTTATAATGCCTCTTTCTATTCTACCTGTTGCTACAGTTCCTCTTCCTGTTATTGAGAACACATCCTCTACTGCCATTAAAAATGTTTTTTCTGTGTCTCTTTGTGGAGTTGGAATATATGAATCTACGGCATCCATTAATGAATGAATTTTATCTACCCATTCATTATCTCCTCTTTGAGTAGCATTATTTTCTGTTACTGTTTCTAATGCTAATAAAGCAGATCCTGCAATAAATGGTATAGTTTCTCCAGGAAAATCGTACTTTTCTAATAATTCTCTAACCTCTAATTCAACTAATTCACTTAATTCTTCATCTTCTACTTGGTCCTGTTTATTTAAAAAAACTACTATATTCGGTACACCTACTTGTTTTGCTAGTAATATATGTTCTCTTGTTTGAGGCATAGCTCCATCTACTGCAGATACTACTAATATTGCTCCATCCATTTGCGCAGCTCCAGTAATCATATTTTTTACATAATCTGCGTGGCCTGGACAGTCTACGTGTGCATAGTGTCTGTTTTCTGTTTCATATTCAATGTGTGCTGTATTTATTGTGATGCCTCTAGCTTTTTCTTCTGGTGCTGCATCAATTTCATCAACTTTTTTGGCTTCTCCTTGGTTTGCTGCTGCTAAAGTAGCTGATATAGCAGCAGTTAATGTTGTTTTTCCATGATCAACATGACCAATTGTACCTATATTGACGTGTGGTTTTTTTCTTTCAAATTTTTCACGTGCCATATATTTATACCTCTCTATTTTATGTATTATTTTATTAAATTTTTAATTAGAATTAATATCTATAATGAGCAAAAGCTTTGTTTGCTTCTGCCATTCTGTGTGTTTCTTCTCTTTTTCTAATTGCATTACCACTTTCATTAGATGCATCAATAATTTCATTAGCTAGTTTTGTTGCCATATTATTTCCTGCTCTTTGTATAGCAAATTTTGTAATCCATCTTAGAGCTAAGTTTGTTCCTCTATATGCTCTAACTTCCATTGGAACTTGATAAGTTGAGCCTCCTATTCGTCTTGCTTTTACTTCAACTAATGGCGTTGTATTTCGTATAGCTTTTTCTAAAATTTCTAATGGGTCTTGTTGTGTTTTATTTTTTATTAGATCTAATGACTTATAGATCATTTTTTGAGCTAATCCTTTTTTGCCGTGTTTTAATATTCTTACTGTTAGCATACTAATAATTTTGCTATTATATATAGGGTCTGGGTATAAAATTCTTTTGTTAGCTGTGTTACGTCTTGACATTGTATTTAAGTTTTATTTTTTTTGTTTTTTAGTTCCATATTTTGATCTGCTATTATTTCTATCTTTAACTCCTGCTGAATCTAGTGTTCCTCTTACTACATGATATCTAACGCCTGGTAAATCTTTGACACGACCGCCTCTTATTAGGACAACTGAATGTTCTTGAATATTATGTCCAATACCTGGTATGTAAGCAGTTACTTCAAAACCAGAGGTAAGTCTTACCCTTGCTACTTTACGTAATGCAGAATTTGGTTTTTTAGGTGTTGTGGTATATACTCTCGTACATACGCCTCGCCTTTGTGGGCATGCTTTTAGTGCAGGCGACTTTGTTTTTTTATCATCTCTTTTTCTTTCTGATCGTACTAGTTGTTGAATAGTTGGCATTGTTTATTTTTATAATATTCACTTTATTATCAATATTTTGTGCATTATAAATATTGTATAAGATTATAATTATTGTATCATTTAGTGTCAAACTTTATAGAATGAAAATAGTTTTTATTCGTATTAAGTTGTTATTTAAGCTTATATTTTTTCATGAATTTTTCTACTCTACCTTCCGTATCTATAATCCTTTGTGAACCAGTAAAAAAAGGATGATTTCCTGACCAAATGTCTACAGCTAATTGTTCTTTTGTTGATCCTACTGTCATTATATGTTTTCCATCACAGTATACCTTAGATTCATTGTACCATTGTAGGTGTATATTTTTTTTTGGCATGAATAATTTTTTTAATAGTTTAGTAAATATATATGAATATAATCTTTGTGTTTATACTATATTTATCTTTTTGAATATTGTGGTGCTTTTCTTGCTTTACGTAATCCATATTTTTTTCTTTCTTTAATTCTAGAATCTCTCCTAAGAAGACCTTCTGTCTTTAACATTAGACGGTTTTCTGGATTCATGTTGCATAAAGCTCTAGCAAGTCCTAATCTAATAGCATCAGCTTGTCCTGTTAGACCTCCTCCTTCAGCTTTTATATATATATCATATTCTTTGTCTAGACCTAAAATATGTAATGGTGCACATGAAATTCTTAGATAATTTGGACTAAATTGTAAATATGATTCCCCTGGTAAACCATTAATAATTAGTTTTCCGGATCCAGGTACTAAATTAACTCTTGCTACAGATGTTTTTCTCCTACCTGTACCTGAATATATCACTTTATTATAATATGAAGTTAACATGATTTTTGTTTATGATTTAATGAATGTTTAGATAGACTGGTTTTTGTGATGAATGAGGATGTATACTATTTGTGTAGATTTTAACTTTTTTAAATAAGCTTCTTCCAAGACTATTTTTTGGTAGCATACCTCTAATTGCATGTTCTATAATTTTATTTGGCATTCTATTTTGTAGTTTTTCAAATGTTTCTACTTTTAATCCTCCTGGTCTACCAGAATGTCTTTTGTATGTTTTTTGTTCATGTTTTTTGCCTGTTACATTTATTTCTTTAGAGTTAATTATTATGATATGAGTATTTCCTTGTTGGTATGGTAAATATTCGATACTATGTTTATTTTTTAATATATATGCAATTTTGCTACTTAATCTACCTAAATTTTGATTCTTAGCATCAACTATGTACCATTTTACTGTATTTTCTTTACTACTGATAATAGTTTTATTTTGATTTATCTCCATAGTTATTAATTTATTTTTATGTATGTGTAATTACATTATATAATATACTGATATGCTGTATTTTACTTAAATTTTTTCTTTCTGCAAACTAATATTTAATTTGTGATTTAATGCTTCAATTACTTCTTCTGCAGATTTTTGTCCAAAATTTTTGATTTCTAATAATTCTTCTTGTGAATAGTCAAGCAAGTCTGCGATTGAATGTATTTGTGCTCTTTTTAAACAATTATATGCTCTTACTGATAATTGTAGTTCTTCAATTAAAATTTGATTGATTTGTTTTTCTTTACTATCATTAATTTCAGTTTTTGATTTAAAATTAATATTAGTTAATGGATGAAATAAATTAGTTAATACATTTGCTCCTTGACTTATAGCTTCTTGAGGAGATAGACTCCCATTTGTCCATATTTCTAGGAATAACTTTTCTTGAATTGTGATGGAATTGATTTTTTTTTCCTCAATTCTGTAGTTGAATTTTTTTGTTGGCATGAAAATAGCATCAATTTGTAAGAAATCAATAGATCGATGATCTATTCCTTTATCTACTAAACGATATCCGTTTCCTTGCTCAATTCTAAATTCCATTTCAAATATGGTATTATTGCATACGGTAGCAATATATTGCTTTGGATCAATAATTTCAATTTCTGGTGGTAAGTCAAATAATCCTGTAGTAATTATTGCTGGACCTTGTATTCTGACTCTTCCTATTTGTGGTTCTGAGTTATGACTTTTTAGTATAACTTCTTTCAGATTTAATATGATTTCTAATACATCTTCTCTTACGCCTGTGATTGTTGAAAATTCGTGATTTATTCCTGCAATCCTGACAGCTACTATAGCAGTTCCTTGTAGATCAGAAAGTATTGTTCTACGTAAGGAATTACCTACTGTAATTCCTTGTCCTTTTTGTAAAGGTTCTAAAACAAAGTGTCCATATTGTTCTCTGGCTCCTTTTGTTTTTGACTCTATGCATTCTATTTGAAAATGAGTCATTTTTTATATCTATTTTATATAATTATTTAATATTTATATAATATTTTTTAAACTCTACGTTTTTTTGGTGGTCTGCATCCATTATGTGGTACTGGTGTAATATCTTTGATTAATGTAATTTCTATGCCAGTAGCTTGTATTGCTCTGATAGCAGTTTCTCTTCCAGATCCAGGACCGTTAACCATGATTTCTGTTTGTTTCATTCCATATTCTATAGCTAATTTTGCTGCTTTTTCTGCTGCTGTTTGAGCTGCAAATGGAGTACTTTTTTTTGCTCCTTTAAATCCACTTGCTCCTGAAGAAGACCATGTAATAGTTTCTCCTTGTAAATCGGTTATGGTTATGATTGTATTGTTAAATGTTGATTGTATGTGTGTAATTCCATTTACAATATTTTTTTTCTTTTTATTTTGCTTTTTTTTAATTTGTCTAGCCATTATATCTTAAAATAAATTTGGATAAAAATTTTACTTATATTATTTTCTTGGTGCTTTTTTCTTGCCTGCTATAGTTTTTTTTGTGCCTTTGCCAGTTCTTGCATTTGTTCTAGTTCTTTGTCCTCTTAAAGGTAGGCTTAGTCTATGTCTTCTACCTTTATAGCAACCAATTTCCATTAATCTTTTGATATTCATTATTTGTGATCTTTTTAGATCTCCTTCTAATTCATATTGATTGTTTAAGATAGTTCTGATTTTTATAATTTGTTCATCATCTAGATCTTTAACTTTTGTATCTAGTTCTATATTTGCTTTCGATAGAATTTCTTTTGATCTTGAGACTCCAATACCATATATATAAGTCAAACTAATTTCAATTCTTTTATGCTTTGGTAAATCTACCCCTTCTATTCTAGCCATATTATATTATATCCTTAATTTATCCTTGCTTTTGTTTGTGTTTAGGGTTTTCACATATGACCATGATTTTTCTATTTCTTCTTATAATTCGACACTTTTCACACATTTTTTTTACAGATGGTCTTACTTTCATATTAATTGTTTTTGTATAAATAATTTATATTTATTCCATCATATTATCATATTGTTCTGAAATTATATATGTTTGGATTTGTTTTGCTGTATCAATTGCAACCCCTACTAGAATTAGTAATGAAGTTGTGCCTAGGCCTTGAAATATGTTGACTTGTGTTATTTTATAAATTATAAAGGGAAATTGTGCAACTATAAAAAGAAATATTGATCCAATAAAAGTTAGTTTATTAATAATTTTATTTAGGTGTCTAATAGTTTCTCCACCGGGTCTAATATTTGGTATACTTGCTCCCATTTTTTGTAAATTTTCTGATATATCTTTAGGGTTTAGTATTATTGATGAATAAAAATAGCTAAAAGTAATTATTAATACAGAATATGTAATTAAGTAAAATACGCTATTAGATAACATTAAATTTAATATTTCACTTAATAAGTTAGAATTATTATTAATCTGTAATATAATATATTGTGGTAATGTAATTGCCGCAGATGCAAATATTATTGGCATTACACCTCCTTGATTTAATCTTAGAGGAATGTAATTTTGTTCATTAAGTTTGTTTTGTTCACCTAATTGTTTAGATGAAATTATGTTTATTTTTCTTTTACTATCTTGTATTAAGATATTAATCATTAAGATTGTTATACATAATATTGATAATGAAATAATGATAATTAAATTACTTTTATTACTAATGCTATAATTTTGTAAATTTTTGGGTATATTTGAAATTATGTTTTGAAATATTAATAGTGAAGCACCGTTGCCTATTCCATACTCTGTAATTATTTCTGAAAACCACATAATAATTATTGAGCCAGTTGTTAATGTTATTATTGAGTCTATTAAAAAACTATTACTCCAGTTGAATGTATACGGTTTTATCCATAAGGATATAGATAAACTTTGTATAAGTGCCCATATAGCTGTTAAGTATCGTGTTATTCGATTTATTTTACGTTTTCCTATTTCTCCTTCATTTTTTTGTATATCTTCTAGTTTAGGTATAGTTTTAATTAATAATTGTGTTATAATTGATGAATTGATATATGGTATAATACCTAAGCTAAATATGCCAATTGTTGAAAAGCCTCCTCCAGAAAAAATATTTAAAAAGTTTACTAGTGTATTTTGTGCTATACTTGCAGTAAATTCTTCACGATTTATGCCAGGTATAGGTATGAATATACCTATTCTTGATATAAATAATATACTTAATGTAATAACAATTTTTTTTATAAATTTTTTTCTTTTCTCCATATTATGGTTATGAATATAATTTTTTTATTTCAATGTCTCTATTTGTTGCTGTTTCTTGAAAAGTTCTTAAATTTTGTAATGCATTTAAAACAGCCCTTGCATTATTTAGCGCATTATTTGATCCTAATTGTTTAGCTAATATATTTTTAACTCCTGCAAGTTCTAAAACAGTTCTGGTTGAACCGCCAGCAATTACACCTGAACCTGTTGCTGAAGGTCTAAGTATAATTTTTGCTGCTCCTGAAGTGCCATAAATAGGATGTGGAATAGAATAATACTTAGTTAAAGGTATATTTATCATATGTTTTTTAGCATCAGTAACACCTTTTTTTACTGCACCTATTACATCGCTAGCCTTGCCTACTCCTACTCCAATTTGTCCATTTTCATTGCCAATTACTAGTACAGCTCGAAAACTTAATTTTTTACCTCCTTTGACTACTTTTGTTACTCGTTTAACTTGTACTACTTTTTCTTCCCAATTATTATCTTCTTTATTTTTTATATTCTTTTTTTTCATATTAAGTAATCAATGTGTTAAATGTAATTTTTGTCTAAAATATTATACCCTCTTTTCTTGTTGCTTCAGCCAAAGCTTTGATTTGACCATGATATATATTTTGGCCTCTATCAAAAATAATATCTTTTATTCCTAATTTTTTTAATTTGATTGCTATTTTTTGGCCTATTATTTCAGCTATAGTACAGTTTTTAAAAGATTTAATTTCATTTTTAATATCTTTAGATATTGTTGAACTGCTTGTTACAACTTTATTTGTCTGATCATTGATGATATGAGCATATATGTGTTTATTAGACTTAAATATATATAGTCTGAATTTTGTATTCTTTTTTGATTTCATTTTTATTTACCTGCTTTACCTACTTTTCTTCTTACAACTTCATTTTCATATCTAATACCTTTTCCTTTGTATGGTTCAGGTGGTCTAACTGATCTTATAGTAGCTGCTAGTTGTCCTACAAGTTCTTTATTTATTCCTGATATAGTAATATTTATATTATTATCAACTTTTATATTTATATTTTCTGGAGGCTTTATTCGTACTGGATGACTATATCCTACATTTAAAATTAAATCTTTTTTTTCCATTTGAGATCTATATCCAACTCCTTGTATTGTAAGCTTTTTTTCAAAACCTTTTGATACTCCTATTATCATATTATTAACAATACTTCTTGACAATCCATATATAGCTTGTGCCTTTTGAGTATGGCATGTTTTATATAATTTAATTATATTATCTGTTTTTTCAATTCTTATTAGTTCTGAAATATTATAGGATAATTTTCCTTTATTTCCTTTAACTAATATTTCTGAATTATGAATTTTTACTTCAATATTTGTTGGTATAATTATTTCTTTTTTACCTATTCTTGACATAAATTTAATTAGTGATTTATTCTATTTTTATATTTTATTTACCATATGTAGCATAAAATTTCTCCACCTAGTCCATATTGTCTTGCATTTTTGTCTGTCATAATACCTCTTGATGTTGATATTATCGCAATGCCAATTCCGCCTAATACTTTTGGAAGTTCTTTATGATTTGCATATACTCTTAATCCTGGTTTACTGATTCTTTTTAATTCTGTAATAATTGGCTTTTTATTCTGTCCTTTGTATTTTAATGAAATTAATATATAGTTCTTTAAATCTTCTCCAATTTCTTCAAATTGATATATGAAACCTTCCTCTTGTAATACTTTGATTATATTTCTGGTCATCTTGGTTGCTGGTACTTGTACTATTTGATGTTTTGCTAAGTTAGCATTTCTTATCTTAGTAAGCATATCAGAGATCATGTCATTTATCATATTATATCACTTATTTATATATTGTAAGTTTATCTTCTTAATAGGATGAAAAAATTAATTTTATGCTTTAAATGGCATACCAAATTTTTTTAGTAAAGCTAGACTCTCTTGGTCATTCTTTGCTGTTGTTACAATTGTAATGTTCATTCCTCTCACTTTATCTATATGTTCATAGTTAATTTCTGGAAATATTATTTGTTCCTTGAGTCCTAGATTGTAGTTTCCTCGTCCGTCAAATTGTTTTGAACTTATACCTCTGAAATCTCTTATTCTAGGTAATGATAAGTTAATTAACTTGTTTAAGAAGTCATACATTCTTTCTTTTCTTAATGTGACTTTAAGTCCTATAGGCATATTATCTCTAATTTTAAAGCCAGCTATAGATTTTTTTGTTCTAGTTATAATGGGTTTTTGTCCTGTTATATATGCAAATTCTTCTATGCTTTTGTCAATTGCTTTACTATTTTGAACAGCTTCTCCTATACCTCGATTAATTGTTATTTTTACAAGTTTTGGTACTTCATGAATATTTTTATATTTAAATTCTCGTAAAAGTTCTGGAAATATTCTTTGTTCATAGTTTTGTTTTAGTGAATTTACCATATTTATTGTATTAGTGTGAATTGTATTAAGCTTTTACAACAAGTTTTATGTTAGAATAATGTATTGGTCCTTCTATTTGTTTTATGCATCCTTTGTCGTCGGTTTGTTTTGGTTTTATATGTTTTGTTTTCATATTCATATTTTCTATGATAACTTTATTTTTATTTTTTAGAATAAAATTAATTTTTCCTTGTTTTCCTTTATACTTGCCTGATATAATTTGTATTGTGTCACCTTTTTTAATTTGAATTTTATTTTTTTTCATTAGATTTAAACAACCTCTGGTGCTAGTGATATAATTTTAGTAAAATTTTTATCTCTTAATTCTTTAGCTATTGGTCCAAATACACGTGTACCTCTAGGGTTTTTATCTTTATTGATAATTACTGCAGCATTATCATCGAATCTTATATTCATACCGTCTGATCTTCGAAGTGTCTTTCTAGTTCTCACTATAACTGCTCTAACTACATCAGATCTTTTAACAGGCATATTTGGAGAAGCGTCTTTTACAACACCTATTATAATGTCACCTATTTTAGCATATTTTGGATTATTTGTTCCTAGAACTCTGATACACATGATTTTACGTGCACCACTATTATCAGCTATATTTAAATAAGTTTGTGTTTGTATCATTGATTTTGTATTAATTAAACTATTTTCCAGCGTTTCTTTTTACTGATAGGTCTTGTTTCTTGTATTTTTACTCTATCACCTATCTTATATTTATTTAATGGATCATGTACATAATATTTACTAGTTTTAGTGATAATTTTTCCGTATTTTTTATGAGCAATTGGTCTTTTCACTATCACGGTTATAGTTTTATTCATTCTATTACTGACGACTATTCCATATGTTTCTTTTGTAGGCATTTTATTTATTCTTATTTACTTGATTTAGTTGAAGTATTTGAGATATTTTATGTTGAGTTTTTTTTATAATATGTGTTTCTACTTTTTGTTTTGTAATCTTTTTCATTCTTAGTATTACGAGTTGTTTTTTTAGATTAATTACTTCTTCTTCTATACTTTTAAAATTTCTATTTGTCTTTGATATCATTATTGTTTAACTATTTTTAATATTTATTTATTATTTTTTATGATAAATTTAGTTTTTATTGGTAATTTATATGATGCTAATCGCATTGCTTGTTCTGCAACATTTTTAGGTACACCTGAAATTTCAAATATTATATGTCCTGGTTTGATTACAGCAACCCAATATTCAGGAGTACCTTTTCCTGATCCCATTCTTGTTTCTGCTGGTCTTGCAGTTACGGGTTTATCTGGAAATACTCTAATCCAAAGTTTACCACCTCTTTTTACATATCTTGTAATAGTTCTTCTTGTTGCTTCAATTTGTCTTGAAGTTAGCCATGTTGGTTCAGTTGCTTGCAAAGCATATTCTCCAAAAATAATATTAGTTCCTTTGCTTGCACAACCTTTCATACGTCCACGATGTTGTTTTCTAAATTTTGTTCTTTTAGGACTTAGCATAGTTAAATTGTTTATATTTATACTTTAATTTTTTCGCCTTTAAATAGCCATACTTTTATACCTAATATACCATATATAGTTTGTGCTCGTGTGTATGCATAGTCAATATTGGCTCTTAGTGTTTGTAGTGGTACTCTACCTTCACGTATCCATTCTGTTCTGGCTATTTCTGCTCCATTTAGTCTACCAGAAATTTGTATTTTGATTCCATCAATATTAGCTTTATTAGCTTTTTGTATACCTTGCCTAATAGCTCTTCGAAAAGCAATTCTTTTTTCTAATTGTTGTGCAATCCATTGTCCTAATAAAATAGCTTCTCTATCTGGTTCAGTAATTTCTATGATATTAATTCTAATTTTGTTAGTAATTTTTAGTTTTTTTATTATATTGTTTCTAATTAAATCAATGCCTGTTCCCATTTTTCCTAAAATAATTCCTGGTCTTCCTGTATGTAAATTAATTTCTATTTGATCTAATTTTCTATTTATTTGAATTGTGGATATATTAGCTTTTTTTAGTGTATTTTCTATATATGATCTTATTTTATGGTCTTCCTCTATTATTTGAGGGTATGTTTTCATATCTGAAAACCATGATGATTTATGTGATTCAGTAATTCCTATTCTAAAGCCCGATGGATGTGTTTTTTGTCCCATAGTTTTTTTATACTTCTAGTTTAATTGTAATGTGGCATGTAGGTTTTCTTATTGGAAATGCACGTCCTTGTGCTCGTGGTTGAAATCTTTTTAATACAGGTCCTTTGTTCACAAAAGCTTCTTTTATTATTAGTTCTTGTTTATCAATTTCATCATTTGTTTTTTGCGAAATATTATTTAAAGCTGATTCAAGTATTTTAATTATGGTTTTACATACTCTATATGGCATAAATTCTAATATTAATCTGGCTTCACTATAGCTTTTACCCTGTATTTGTTTAAGTACTCTACGTGACTTATGTGTTGATGTTCTTATATATTTAGCGCTGGCATGACATTCAAATCTATTATTATTCATATTTTATTTTCTTGTTTTTCTATCATTCTTGATATGACTTCTAAAAGTTCTTGTTGGTACAAATTCTCCTAACTTATGACCTATCATTTGTTCTGAAACAAATACTGGAAAATGTTGTTTACCGTTGTAAACTGCTATAGTGTGACCAATCATATTTGGGATAATTGTTGATGATCTTGACCAAGTTTTTATAGTTTCTTTTTTATTTTCTTGATTTAATTTTTCGATTTTTTTTAATAATTTGAATTCGATATATGGTCCTTTGAATACTGATCTTGACATATAAATGTGTAGTTTTTGCTGTTAATATATTATTTACGACGGCGTAATATATAATTATTACTATATTTCTTTTTTTTTCTTGTTTTTTGTCCTAATGCTGGTTTTCCCCAAGGTGTTACTGGTCTTGGTTTTCCTATTGGAGATCTACCTTCTCCTCCTCCATGAGGGTGATCAATTGGATTCATAACTACTCCTCTAACTTTTGGTCTTTTTCCTTGCCATCTGTTTCGTCCTGCTTTTCCTATTGTGATATTATTAGAATCTATATTTCCGATTTGACCAATAGTTGCATAACAATTTTTACTTATAGTTCTTACTTCACTTGAAGGTAGTTTTAATGTAATGAACCTACCTTCCTTTGCTACTATTTGCGCATATGTGCCAGCGGCTCTAACGATTTGTCCACCTTTATTTGGCTTAATTTCTATATTATGTACAGCTGTACCTAATGGAATATTTTCTAATGGTAATGAATTACCTAATTCTATTGGAACATTTTGACCAGCGACAATTTTACTTCCTATTTGTAGTGATCTAGGGTGTAGAATATATTTTTTTTCTCCATCTTCATAATGAATTAAAGCAATTCTAGCATTTCTATATGGATCATATTCAATAGTTGATACTATTCCTGATATATTTCTCTTATTTCTCTTGAAATCAATAATTCTATATTTTTTTTTGTGACCACCACCTCGGTGTCGTGATGTAATTACTCCTCTATTATTACGTCCTTTAGGAGAATGTTTTTTTATAATTAATTTCTTTTCTGGTATATTTGTTGTTATTTCACTAAATGTAGATACGGTTCTATTTCTTGTACCTGGTGTATATGCTTTATATAAACGAATTGCCATATGAATAATCTTTTATAATTTTTATTTTGATTTTTGATTAATTATTAATTTTCTTCAAATAAATTAATTTTATATTCTTCATGTAGTTTAACTATTGCTTTTTTATATTTTGTTGTCTGGCCTTTAAATTTACCTATAGTTTTTGTTTTAGGAGAAGAGTTCATTGTATTAATTTTTTTTACTTTTACATTAAATATCTGTTCAATTGCTTTTTTTATTTGATGTTTATTACTTTTTCTATTTACATTAAAGTAATAAACATTATTTTCTATATTTTTTGTTGTTTTATCAGTAATTATAGGATATCTTATGATATCTATTATATTTTTTGTTATATTACTTTTCATCATATGTTTTAATAATTTTATTTATTAATTGCATTTAAAGCATTACTTGTTATTAATATTATATCAGCTTTAAGTAAAGATAAAATATTCATACTATTAACTTCTATTAGCTCAATATTTTTAAGATTTTTATATGATAAATATATGATTTTTGTTTTTTTCTCTACAACTATTAATATATTTTTTTGTTTTTGTATATTTATTCCTAATCTATTAATTTCTGTAAGTGCATCTTTTGTGCTAGGTCTATTTATATTATTTAATATATGTTGTGTAACAATTGTCTGTGAAAATTTATTATATATTGCTATATTAATTGCTAATTTTTTTTCTTTTTTATTTATTTTTGAATTATATATTTTTTTTCTTGGTCCAAATATTACTCCGCCGCCTTTCCATAGTGGTGATCTAGTAGAACCTGCTCTCGCTCTTCCAGTTCCTTTTTGTTTCCATGGTTTTTTTCCTCCTCCTCTAACTTCACTTCTAGTTTTAGTATGAGCATTTCTAATTCTGTTATTTGTTATTTGTTGTTTAAGTGCTTTATGAATTAAGTACATCTGTTGATGTTTATTTTCATTTATATGTAAATTAATTGATGTTTCAGTAATTTTTTTATTACTGTCTATAATTGAATATTTTAATTGTTTGATAGTATTCATATGTTATTTTTGATATATATAAATTGTGTTGCCTTTTTTACCTGGTACAGAACCTTTTATAATTATAATATTTGTATGTAGATCAATATTAAGTATTTTTAAGTTTTTTATACTGACTTTTTTATTTCCCATTCTACCAGCCATCTTTTTCCCTGGAAATACTCTTCCTGGCGTTGTCCCAGCACCTATTGATCCAGGTTGTCTATGATTTTTAGATCCATGTGACATAGGTCCTCTACTAAAGTGATGTCTTTTTTGATATCCACTAAATCCCTTACCTATACTTAAACCAGATACATTTATTTGATCACCTATTTGAAGTTTATTAATACTTATAATTTGGCCAGTATTTAAATTTTGCCAAGATTTACTTTTATATTCTTTAAGATATTTAAAACATGGTAATTTTTTCTTTTTAAAATGACCTGCCTCTGCTTGATTTAACTTATTTGGATTAATGTATTCATATCCTATTTGTATATTTGCATATTTAGTATATTTTGTTTCTTTTATTTGTGTTATTGTACAGGGGCCAATTTCTAATAAAGTCACTGGTATTGCTTGTCCTTTGTTATCAAAGATTTGTGCCATACCAACTTTTTTTCCTAACATTCCGATTGACATTAATACTTTCCTTTATGATTAATTAAATACTTTTAATTTTTTACTTATATTATCTTGCAATTTGCATCAATTTTCAAGTTTGTAATCTATTTTTTTATTTTTATTCGGTAATTACTACTTTACTCTTTAATTAACATATTGCAATATTAGAATATAATTTTTGAAATTATATAAATGGAGTTTTTCAATGACTAAAATTGTAGGAATTGATTTAGGTACAACTAATTCTGTTGTTGCAGTAATGGAAGGTGGTAAACCAACAGTTATATCTAATAAAGAGGGATTACGTACAACACCATCTGTAGTAGCTTATACTAAAAAACAAGATAAATTGGTTGGTAATATAGCTAAAAGACAGGCTGTTATGAATCCTGAAAATACTTTTTATTCTGTTAAAAGATTTATTGGTCGTAAGTATGATGAAATTACAAATGATGTTAATCAATTATCTTATCGTATTAATTCTGATAATAGTGTTAATGTAAAATTAAATTGCCCTGCGTTAGATAAAAGTTTTGCTCCTGAAGAAATTTCTGCTCAAGTGTTAAGAAAGTTAATAGAAGATGCAAGTACTTATTTAGGGCAACCTGTCACTAAAGCAGTGATTACTGTTCCAGCTTATTTTAATGATTCTCAGAGACAAGCAACTAAAGATGCTGGTCAGATAGCTGGCTTAGATGTTTTGAGAATTATAAATGAGCCTACTGCTGCATCATTATCTTATGGATTAGATAAAAAAAATAATGAAACAATATTAGTTTTTGATCTTGGTGGTGGTACTTTTGATGTTTCTATTTTAGAAGTTGGTGATGGTGTCTTTGAAGTTTTATCTACTTCTGGTGATACTAATTTAGGTGGTGATGATTTTGATCATAAGATTGTAGATTGGTTAGTATCTGAATTTAAAAATGATGAAGGTATAGATTTAAGTAAAGATAGGCAGGCTTTACAGAGATTAACAGAAGCTTCTGAAAAAGCTAAAATGGAATTATCTAGTTTACTACAAACAGATATTAATTTACCTTTTATTACTTCAACTGATACAGGTCCTAAGCATCTTGAAAAAAATATAACTCGTGCAAAATTTGAAGATTTATGTTCAGATTTAATCTCTCGTTGTCAAATACCAGTTAATAATTCTTTAAAAGATGCTCATTTAAATTCTGCAGATATTGATGAAGTTGTCTTAGTTGGTGGTTCTACTAGAATACCTGCTATTCAGAATTTAGTTAAAGAATATATTGGTAAAGATCCTAATCAAAGTGTAAATCCAGATGAAGTTGTTGCGATTGGTGCTGCTGTACAGGCGGGTGTTTTAGCTGGAGAAGTTAAGGATATTCTTTTATTGGATGTTACTCCTTTATCTCTTGGTGTGGAAACTTTAGGTGGTGTTATGACAAAAATTATTTCTCGTAATACTACAGTTCCTACTAAAAAATCAGAGGTTTTTTCTACAGCTGTTGATAATCAACCAAATGTTGAAATTCATGTTTTACAAGGAGAAAGAGAATTTACTAAAGATAATAAAAGTTTAGGCACTTTTAGATTAGATGGAATAATGCCAGCTCCCAGGGGTGTGCCACAAATAGAAGTAACTTTTGATATTGATGCTAATGGTATACTTTCTGTTACTGCCAAAGATAAAGGAACTGGGAAAGAACAGTCTATAACAATTACGGGTGCTTCTACATTACCTAAAGATGAAGTGGAACAATTGGTTAAAGAAGCTGAGGAAAATGCTAACCTTGATAAACAAAAACGTGATCAAATAGATTTAAAGAATAGTGCTGATTCTTTATGTTATCAATCTCAAAATCAAATTAATGAATTAGGTGATAAATTAAATCCAGAGATAAAGTTAAACATAGAAGAAAAAATAAAAAGTTTAAAAGATTCCGTACAACAAGAAAATTATGAACAAATGAAATCACTACAAGATGATTTGCAAAAGTTAATGATGGATATAGGTAAAGAAGTTTATAATACAGATAAATCTTCAGATAATGGTGAAATGGATGATAGTGAAACTATTATAGATACAAATTCTAAGGAAGCATAGTCAAATTTATTATTATCTATTCTATTAAGCGGGTAACGCGATTCGAACGCGCGACATCAACCTTGGCAAGGTTGCGCTCTACCACTGAGCTATACCCGCTTTATTTATTGCTATTAATAATATACATAACAAGAAATACTTCTTTTGTCAATATTATATAGTTTTCATTAGTAGAATAGAAATCATCCATCCTACTATACTATGTTTTATTATTATTATACAATAAATGAATTAATAATTCCTGTTACGATTACTAAACCAACCCATATACCTATACTAGTATATATTAAATTTTTTGATTTTTCCCATTGACCAGGAGAAGCTAATGTAACTGGTATTCCTATAACTAAAACAATAGATAAAGTAACTAATGTTAATATAAGTAATTGTACAAAAAGTATCATGATTTTATTCCTTTAATAATATGTTATTTGAATATATATTATACTTTTAGTATATAATATTATCTATTAATAATAATAGATTTTACTAATAGAAGTATGTATATATATTGCGTATTTTTACAAAAAATAACACAAATATTCATATTTATTGTAATCTTATATATGAAGTAGAATGTATATTTTATATATTATTAAATTTTAAGAGGTATTATGTTCACAACAATGTTTTTTACTAAGTTACCAGAGGCTTATTTATTATTTCGTCCTTTGGTTGATATATTGCCAATTATTCCTATATTTTTTTTATTATTAGCTTTTGTTTGGCAAGCAGCTATTGGTTTTAGATAGTTATTGTTAATGTAGGCGAGTAATTTATATTATTTTATTATTAGTATTTTATATGGTAGAACCTCTTTTATCGGGTATAGTATTGGGCTTAATTCCAATTACATTATTAGGTTTATTAGTAGCAGCTTATTTACAGTATCGTAGGGGTAACCAATTTGGTTTATAGCTATTAATTTTTTGATTGATTCTCTAAGTTGTTATATTACTTAGAGGATTGTTAATTTTGTCTTTAAAATTACCAACTGGATTTCTTGATACCAGGTAATAAACAAGAATGTGACATTTCTCTAAATACATGTCTAGAAAGTCCAAAATTTCTATAAAAACCTCTGCTTCTTCCGGTCATCCAACATCTATTTCTATTTCTACATTTTAAGCTATTTCTTGGTATTTTTTGTAGTTTCTGTTGTAATTCAATATTTGCTTCAAAGTCTTGGCTTAATTTTATCGAATTTTTGATAATTTCACGTTTTTTATGATACTTATTGATTAATTTTTTTCTTTTAATTTCTCTTTGTATCATGTTTTTTTTGGCCATTAATTTTGTTTACATAAAAATATAGAACATATTACAATTCTATATTATTTATCTAATAATTTCAATATTTTTTAAAACAAGAAAAGTAAAACAAATTTATTTTTTTTGTTTTAATATATATAATTTATCCTACTTTTGCACTTGTTGAAGCAATGACAAATGCTGCGTAAGTTAATATATAGCCAACTGAAAAATGTGCTAAACCTACTAATCTTGCTTGTACAATTGATAGTGCTACTGGTTTATCTTTCCATTTGATTAAATTTGCTAAAGGTGTTCTTTCATGTGCCCATGCAAGTGTTTCTATTAGTTCTTGCCAGTATCCACGCCAAGATATTAGAAACATAAATCCTGTTGCCCAGATTAGATGTCCAAAAAGGAACATCCATGACCATACTGATAAATTATTCATTCCATATGGGTTATATCCATTAATTAATGGAGATGAATTAAGCCATAAATAATCTCTTAACCAACCCATTAAGTAAGTTGAAGATTCATTGAATTGGTTAACATTTCCTTGCCAAATAGTTATATGTTTCCAATGCCAATAGAAAGTTACCCATCCAATAGTATTTAGCATCCAAAATACAGATAAATAGAATGCGTCCCATGCTGATATATCACATGTTCCACCTCTTCCTGGGCCATCACAAGGAAAGCTATATCCAAAGTCTTTTTTATCTGGCATTAGCTTAGATCCTCTAGCATCTAGAGCTCCTTTAGCTAGTATTAATGTTGTAGTATGTAATCCTAAAGCAATTGCATGATGTACTAAGAAGTCTCCTGGTCCTATTGTTAAGAAAAGAGAATTATTGTTATTATTAATTGCTTCTAACCAACCTGGTAGCCAGATACTTGTTCCTGCTTTATTTGCTATGCTTGAAGATGAAGATAGTAATACATTAAATCCATATAGGGCTTTACCTGAACTTGCTTGAATCCATTGTGCAAATACTGGTTCAATCAGTATTTGTTTTTCTGGTGTACCAAAAGCTAGCATTGTATCATTATGTATATATAGTCCAAGTGTATGAAAACCAAGAAATAAGCAAACCCAGCTTAAGTGAGATATTATAGCTTCTTTATGTTCAAGCATTCTACTTAGAACATTATTCTTGTTTTCTTCAGGGTTATAGTCTCTTATGAAAAATATTGCTCCATGCGCAAATGCACCTACCATTAAAAATCCTGCTATATATTGATGATGTGTATATAAGGCAGCTTCAGTTGTAAAACTTTTAGTCATAAATGCATACGGTGGTAATGCATACATATGTTGAGCTACTAGAGATGTAACTGTTCCTAGTGAACCTAATGCTAGTCCTAGTTGTATATGTAATGAATTAGTTATAGTTTCATATAAACCTTTGTGTCCATTTCCTAATCTTCCACTAGGAGGATTATGTGCTTCAAGAATATCTTTTAAATTATGTCCAATACCCCAGTTTGTTTTATACATATGACCTGCAATAATAAAAATTACTCCTATTGCCAGGTGATGATGTGCCATGTCTGTAAGCCATAATGATTGACTTTGAGGATGAAAACCTCCTAAAAAAGTTAGTATAGCTGTACCAGCTCCTTCACTTGTACCAAATACGTGTTGTAAACTATCTGGATTATTTGAGTATTCAAACCACTTTCCTGTAAAAAAAGGTGTTAATCCTTCTGGATGAGGTAAAATTTCTGTAAAATTATTCCATCTTATATGTTGACCACGTGATTCTGGAATAGCTATATGTACTAGATGTCCTGTCCATGCTAGTGAACTTACACCAAAAAGTCCTGATAAATGGTGATTTAGTCTTGACTCATTATTTTTAAACCATGATAATCCTGGTTTAAATTTTGGTTGTAAATGTAGCCATCCTGCAAATAACATGATTGTTGATAGTACTAAAAGAAAAATAGCACCGTTGTATAAATCATTGTTTGTTCTCATACCAATAGTATACCACCAGTGATATAGTCCTGAAAATGCTAAATCAACCGGGTAAGATGATCCCTCTTTTGTAAATGCCTTAATAGCTGGTTGACCAAAATGAGGATCCCATATAGCATGAGCTATTGGTTTTGTTTTAATTGGTTCTATTACCCATTGTTCAAAGTTACCTTGCCAAGCTACATGGAATAGGTTTCCAGATGTCCATAGAAAAATTATTGCTATGTGTCCAAAATGAGATGCAAATATTTTTTGATATAAATTTTCTTCTGTCATGCCATCATGACTTTCAAAATCGTGCGCCGTTGCTATTCCGTACCAGATCCTTCTTGTCGTAGGATCTTGTGCTAATGCTTGGCTAAATTTGGGAAATTTTGTTGCCATTTTTTTTTCCTTATCCTACTGATATTATTCTTGCTAGGAAAAATGCCCAAGTTGTACCTATACCACCTAATAAATAGTGGGCTAGTCCAACTGCTCTTCCTTGTGTAATACTTAATGCTCTTGGTTGAATAGAGGGTGCTACTTTAACTTTGTTATGTGCCCATACAATTGATTCTATTAATTCTTGCCAATATCCACGTCCACTGAATAAGAACATTAAGCTGAATGCCCATACGAAATGTGCACCCAAAAATATTAAACCATATGCTGATAATGCTGAACCATAAGATTGAATTACCTGAGATGCTTGTGCCCATAAAAAGTCTCTTAGCCATCCATTTATTGTTATAGCTCCTTGAGCGAAATTTCCTCCTGTTATATGTGAAATATTTCCACTGTCTGTAACACTTCCCCATACATCTGATTGCATTTTCCAGCTAAAATGAAATAATACTATTGATAATGAATTATACATCCAAAATAATCCTAAAAAGACATGATCCCAGCCTGATACTTGGCATGTTCCACCTCGTCCTGGACCGTCACATGGAAAACGAAACCCTAAATTTGATTTATCTGGTATTAGTCTTGAATTTCTTGCGAATAAAAATCCTTTAACTAATATTAGTACTGTTACATGTATAGTAAATGCATGTATATGGTGTACCATGAAATCAGCTGTTCCAAGTTTAATAGGCATCATTGCAATTTTATTAGATATTGCTAAAGTCTCTCCACCAAATGCATAGCTTACAGTTGCTAAAGAGTTGGGGCTTGTATTACTTGGAGCTAGTGTATGAATGCTTTGTATCCACTGTGCAAAAATTGGTTGTAGTTGTATTGCAGTGTCTGAAAACATATCTTGTGATCTTCCTAGTGCTCTCATTGTATCGTTATGAATATATAATCCAAATGAATGAAAACCAAGAAAAATACATAGCCAGTTTAAGTGAGATATTATAGCATCTCTATGTCTTATTATTCTATCTAATACATTATCGTAATTTTGTGCTGGATTATAGTCTCTTACCATAAAAATAGAAGCATGTGCGCCAGCACCTACGATACAAAAACCTCCAATCCAGATGTGATGTGTAAATAGTGATAATTGTGTTGCATAGTCTGTAGCTATATAAGGATATGGAGGCATGGCATACATATGATGTGCAACTATAATGCTTAAAGAGCCCATCATAGCTAAATTAATCGCTAACTGAGCATGCCAAGATGTTGTTAAAATTTCATATAAGCCTTTATGTCCTTCTCCTGTGAATGGACCTTTGTGTGCTTCTAATATTTCTCTCATGCTATGTCCAATACCCCAATTAGTTCTGTACATATGACCTGCAACCAAAAAGAGTACAGATAAAGCTAAATGGTGATGAGCTATATCTGTAAGCCATAGTCCACCATTGATTGGATTTAGTCCACCTTTAAATGTTAAAAAATCTGAATATTCATTCCAATTTAAAGTAAAGAATGGAATTATTCCTTTACTAAAACTTGGGTATAATTCGCTCATTAAAGTTCTATTTACCATAAATTCATGTGGTAAAGGTATCTCTGTAGGAGATACACCTGAATCTAGTAATTTATTTATTGGTAGTGCTATATGAATTTGATGACCGGACCATCCAAGGCAACCTAGTCCTAGTAAGCCTGCTAGATGATGGTTCATCATTGATTCTACATTTTGAAACCATTCTAGTTTTGGTGCTGCCTTATGATAGTGAAACCATCCAGCAAAAACCATTAAAATAGACATTACTAAACCACCTATTGCAGTGACATATAATTGAAACTCTGTTGTTATACCAGAAGATCTCCATAATTGGAAGAAACCAGAAGTTATTTGTACTCCTTGAAATCCACCACCAACATCTGCATTTAAAATTTCTTGACCAACAATTGGCCATACTATTTGTGCACTTGGTTTTACTAATGTTGGGTTATTTAGCCATGCTACATAATTAGAAAACTTTGCTCCATGAAAATACATTCCACTTAGCCATAAAAAAATTATTGCTAGTTGACCAAAGTGTGCACTAAAAATTTTTCTTGATATATCTTCTAAAGAATTTGTATGACTATCAAAGTCGTGAGCATCTGCATGTAAATTCCATATCCATGTAGTTGTATTGGGTCCTTTAGCGAGTATTCTTGAAAAATGTCCAGGTTTTGCCCATTTTTCAAAGGAAGTTGTAACTGGATTTTTTTCTACAGTTACTTTTACTTTGTTTGTCTCTTGCTCTGTTGAGCTAGTTGTCATCGAGATTCTCCTCTCTATATTGTATTTATGAAGTGAGACAATTAATAAAACACTTACATATTAATATATAATATTATTAATCTGTATATTAGATATATTAAGATTATATTTACTCATTATTAATGAGTTGTAGGTTTTTATTCTGCTATACTATTATTATAGTTATAGTTGTTGATATTCTTGGTATCTGTTAACAATAGTTAAAATGTGGTTTTTATATTATTTTAACTTTCATTAATGCTTGTCCACAATCTACAATATCTCCGTCGTTAACTAAAATTTCAACTACTTCTCCTTTAACTTCTGATTCTATTTCATTCATTAATTTCATTGCTTCAATAATACATACTGTTTGTTTAGGTTTCACTATCTCATTGATTTCTATAAAAGCAACCTCATTAGGTGCAGGTGATTTATAAAAAGTTCCTACCATAGGTGAAATAATTGTTGAATATATTGTAGAATGTTCTATTCTATCTTCTTCAACTACTTTATTAGATGTTTTTCTTGTGTTATCTTTTATTTGTATTATATCGTGATTTTCTTTATTCGTACTTTTGATGATATTTTTAATGTACTTATAGCTATTTTGTTGTATTCTAATTTTATTTATTAATATTTTTGTATCTTTTCTTTCGATTTTTATTTTATCTACATCATTTTTATTGATAGAATATATAAAATTTGTAATTTTTTTTAAATTTATCATAATATATTTATTTAGTATTTATATGTTATAGTATTTATACTTTATTTTATATTTTTTATTTGAGTTTGAATTTCATAATTTAATATCCATATTCTTTTTTTATTTGGAAATTGTACAATTGGTATTTTGTAACCATTATGTATTTTTTTATATCCAACAATTTGTAAATCGCAGTATATATTTTTAATTATCTCTAACTTTATTTTCTTAGGAATAAATTTTATATTTATTAAATATCGATTCATTTATGTTCTATTTAGTATTATTTTTATTTTACTAAATATTTTTTGTCTTTAAATATATAATAAGATATTATATTTTAATTAATGTTTTTTTGCTATATCTTTTAATATATAATTTAACTAAAATTTCTGTTATATATAGATTTTTATATTATATTTTTACTTTAAATTAATGTTAATAGCTGATGATTTAGATAAACTTTTAGATATTTTGCCTGATTTTGTAAAAAATCCATTGAAAAAACATTCTAAGAAAAAGCTTTTAATAGAAATAGTTATGGACTTAGGTAGAAGACCAGAGGCTAGATTTCCTGATGGTCCTGAGTATTTATCAACTGTTAATATTTCTTGGCATGATTTAGATTTTTGTATAAAAAAAATTCCTCACTTTAGTGGTGATAATAGATCTGGTATTGAGTGTACATTACATAGAATTAGTTCTATAAAAAATAGAAAAGGTAGTATTATTGGTTTGACATGTCGTGTTGGTCGAGCTATTTTTGGTACTGTTAGTATAATAAGGGATCTTTTATATGATTGTAAATCAATACTTTTATTAGGTAAACCAGGAGTAGGTAAAACAACTGCTATAAGAGAAATAACAAGAGTTTTAGCAGATGAAATGCAAAAAAGAGTAGTAATAATTGATACTTCCAATGAAATAGCTGGAGATGGAGATATTCCACATCCAGCTATTGGTCGTGCGAGAAGAATGCAAGTAACACAACCTGAATTACAACATCAGGTTATGATTGAGGCTATAGAAAATCATATGCCAGAGGTTATTATTATAGATGAAATTGGTACAGAATTAGAAGCATTAGCTGCTCGAACTATTGCTGAAAGAGGTGTTCAACTTGTTGGTACAGCTCATGGCAATTATCTTGATAGTGTTATTAAAAATCCTGTTTTATCTGATTTAATTGGCGGTGTACAGTATGTGACTTTAGGTGATGATGAAGCAAAAAGACGTGGATCTCAAAAAAGTATTTTAGAAAGAAAAGCTGTTCCTGCGTTTCAGGTGGCTATAGAAATTCATGAACGTAATAGTTGGATAGTTCATGAAAAAGTTGATCAAGTTGTAGATCAAATTTTACAAGGATCTTTGTTATCTCTTCAGCGTCGAAAAATTAATCTTGATAGATCTATTTCAATTGAATGTGAGAACTCAAATTCAGCTGATTTTATTACACATAATAGTAGTAATTTTTTTAATAGTAAATATAATTTTGTTCAACACTCTAGTTTATCTATCTTATCTGATTATTCTAATACTTTTATAGATAATATTGATAAATCTAGTACAAATGTTATTTCTAGTAATAATTTCTTAAGTAGTACCATTAAAAATACTATAAATGATGATTATTATAATTTTAATATAATTAAATTATATGTTTATGGTATTAATATACAACAAGTAGAATCTATAATTACTTCTTTACAGTTGTCTATTAAATTAACTCGTGATATATTAAGCGCTGATTATATTTTAGCATTAAGATCCTATGTTAAGCATAATAGTAAAGTTCGTCAAGTTGCAAAATCTAATCATATAGTTATTTATACAATTCATAATAATAATATAAATAATATCACTAGGGCTTTAAAGCAAATGTTATATATCCGTAAAATTTCATTTGTGAGTTGGCAAAAATTATGTTTATCTAAAAATATGAATGAATTGGATGTTTTACATGAAACCAGATATGCTATAGAAAAAATTGTTCTTATTAATAATGAGTCTGTTGAGCTTTTACCTCAAAGTGATAGTTTAAGAAAACTGCAATGTAAATTAATTAGTTTATATAATTTAAAATATTCTGATTTTGGTGAAATTGGTTGTCATAGATTAATCATTTATCCTATTTAGTCTTTATTATTTTTTTTATTCATATTATTTTCTGCTTTATAACTATAGATACAGGTATTTAATAATAATATTATTAATATAATATAAGGAATATATATGTCATCAAAAGAAAAAGACTCAAAAATTTTTGAAACAGTCAGAAATATTGTTGCTCAACAACTTGGTGTAGATAAAAAATTGGTAACTTTAGAGGCTAATTTTGCTAATGATTTGGGCGCTGACTCTTTAGATACAGTTGAATTGGTTATGGCTATTGAAGAAGAATTTAATATAGAAATACCTGACGAAGATGCAGAGAAAATTGCAACATTGAATCAAGCTGTGAAATTTATTGAACAAGCTGTAAGTTCAAATTAGTCAAATATTATGTAAATTTTGTAATTTAAGGAGAGGGTGGGATTCGAACCCACGGAACCTAAAGGTTCATCTGATTTCAAATCAGACGCAATAAACCAACTCTACCACCTCTCCATATTTTTATATAATTATTTTATCAAAAAAAGACTATAACTACAATATTTTAGTTAATAGTCTTTTTTTTATTATATTATTCGTATGTTGCTTTACCAGTAAATTTTTTATTTACAGGATTATCATTTTGACCAATACTATGTTGAATATTGCCGACACCAATTCTACCTTCGTTTGATTTTTCTGGAAATACGCCATCTTTTGGATGTAAGTATTGTACTTCTCCACTAGGAAAAATTCTATAAATTTTAAAATTATTAATTTTAAAAGTATTTTTTAACTGACTACTTAATGCAAGGCATTGTTCTTTTTTTGCAAGATATAGCAAATTATCACCCTCAGCCATGATTGCTGATCCACCTGTAGGCATTTCAAAAATATCTTTTTTAGTACTATTCCATGTAATAGCATATTTTTCTTCTGTTTCCGCTGATCTTAGCCAACCTCCAGTACTACCTCCAAAAGCTGGTGATGGCATTTTAAAATCTATTGTATTACTCATCTTATATTAATGATTTTATATTATTGTTATGTGATATATATATAATACCTTTCTTTTATATTTTATTTTGAAAAGAAATAAAGCTTTACAAGATATAATATTAAATATTATTTAATTGTTTTATTTATATAAGATGAGTCTATAGGTTTTATAAAAAATAATTTAGTTATATTTATACCTATTTGGCTATATATATATATTTTTCGTATTGACTTAATTATTAATGCATTATTGCTTTTATCTATTTCAATTAATAATTTATTTAGTGAAGCAGATAAATCTAGATATTTAAAAAATTCTGGCTTATCTATATCTAATGCAATTGGAAATATTCTAGATGCGCTTTCATTTGTTTTACGGATAACTTGCATATCGTACTGTCTAGCATCTAATCCTATTGATCTATAAAAATCCGATCTTTGAAAATCATTTAAATACATGGTTGCAAAAACACTTATTAAAAAAAATCTGCACCATAGTTTTGATTGTGTATTATTTAAAAATTGTGGTTGTGATTTTAGTAAAGCTGCAAAAAAATCTCCGTGTCTATTTTCATCTTGGCACCAATTTTCAAAAAATTTAAAAATTGGGTATACACGATGCTCTGGATATTTTTCTAAATGTCTATATATTGTTATATATCTCCAATACCCAATTTTTTCGGATAAGTATGTTGCATAAAAAATAAATTTAGGTGAAAAAAAAGTATATTTTCTGCTTTTAGTTAAAAATCCTAAATCTAATGATATATTAAAATCTCCTATTGCTTTGTTTAAAAATCCTGCATGTCTAGCTTCATCACGTGACATTAATAGAAAACATTCTGCAAGTACTGGGTTACTTTTTTCTAATCTTCTAGAAAGCTCTTTATATAATAAAAAACCTGAAAATTCTGCAGTACATGATCTCTCTAAAAATTCTATAAATAGTATTTTTGTTTTATTTTCAATGGTATTCCAAGACTTATTGAATTCTTCATCTCGAATAAAATGCTTTTTATTATAATCTGCTCTAAATTCTTTTAGTAGTGCTTCAAATTCTTCTGTATTTAGAGATATATCTAGATTTGCCATCTCATTAAAATCAGTGGTATAAAATCTAGGCGTTAATAAAGTTTCTTTAATTTTTTTATCTGTATTCTGTATACTACTTTGCATATTTTATTTTATAATAAAATCCAATATAAACCTTTCCCTTTAATTTCTATACTAACCCTAACTAATAATTTATTTGCCTATAGTTTTTAAAAATTTACATTGTTTTATGTATATTAGTTTAAGTTATTATAAATAAAAATCTATCTATTTGTTTGTTAATTATATAATTATTTATAGAAGAGTTATTATATTATTATAGCAAATATAAATTTTTAGTGTTTTAGGGGTATCAATGATAGATATTATCAGTTTAGGCTGGGGGGCTTTCTTAGCTCTATTCACATTTTCTATTGCTTTAGTTGTATGGGGTAGAAATGGTTTTTAGAAAAAATAATAATTAAGGATTTTAAATTGTATGGTATCAGAAATTTTTATAACTGCTATAATTAGTTCATTAATGATTATGATTGGTTTATTATTAGGTTTTATACTTTTGAAGATACAAGGTGAATAGTTTTATTATTTGTTAATAGTTTTTATAAAAAAATATAAAATTTAATAAGATTAAAATTTTTGCTTTTATATAACTTATCTTATTAAATTTTGTATATTAAATATATTTTTAGATATTTAATTGCTTTATGATGATAAAATTTTGTTGGTATTTATTTAGTTTGTTAACTATTTTACTAGTTTTAATAAATATGCCTAGTAATAATAATTCTGTAAGTTCAATAACTCAAAATCAGTTATTTAATTTTCGATCTAATGAACTTTTTATGCAAAAAATAATAGTTTTTAATATATTAATGTTTTTTATATTTACTATATTATCTTTAATTATATTTTAATTATATATATTTTTTTCATTTACTTGTTCATTTATTAGTATGCTTAGTTCAAAAAATAATTGTCCTGTTCCATTTGATCAACAGCCTTTAAATGAATATTTGTCTTTAAGACAGTCATGGTTATTTTCTTGGTCTATATCTAAAAAAAATAAATTTATAAATGGTTTAATATTCATACTTTTTATAATTTTATTTTGTGTAAGTTGTTGTCTTAAAATATTAATTGTTCCATATAATATTTTTATAATTTTATTACTAGATTTTTTTATTTCTAATTTAATTTTATTTATTCTCTTTATTAGATTGTATTTAGGTTGGTCATATATTTTTAAAAGATTATTAAGTGCAACGGTATTTTATGAAGAGTCTGGTTGGTATGATGGTCAAGTTTGGATTAAAACTTCAGAATATTTAATACAAGATCGTTTAATAGGTTTATATCAAGTTATGCCTTTTATTTTGCGTATTAGATATATTTTTTTAATAATTATTGTTAATTTTTTATTAACTTATATTTTTTATCATCTTTTTTGAATAATAGCGAATATTAGTATATAATAATTAAGTCGCGGGGTAGAGCAGCCTGGTAGCTCGTCGGGCTCATAACCCGAAGGTCAATGGTTCAAATCCATTCCCCGCTATTTTTATATAACTTTTTACAATCGTAGCTTCAATATTATTTCTATATTATTATGTAATATAATATTATTATTTATATCATTTTATTATAAACTTTTAATATAATATTAGTATGTTAACTAAACATTTTATTCAAGTTGGAGATAAAGCTCCAGATTTTTCTGCTATTGCTGTATATGAACAAGAATTTAAAAAAATTAAATTATCTGATTATTTAGGTAAATATTTAATTTTATTATTTTATCCTCTTGATTTTACATTTGTTTGTCCTACTGAAATTACGGCCTTTAGTGATATGTGTGATCAAATTAATTCTTTAAATACTGATATTTTGGGTATATCAGTAGATAGTGAATATTGTCATTTGGCATGGATGCAATTAGATCGTGAATCTGGTGGAGTTGGTGATTTAAAGTATCCTCTAGTTTCTGATTTAAGCAAGGTTATTAGTGAATCTTATAATGTTTTAAATAGTGAAGGTAAAGCTTTTCGAGGTTTATTTATTATTGATAGAGAAGGAATTATTCAACATTCTTTAGTTAATAATTTAGATTTCGGTAGAAGTGTAAATGAAACTATTAGAACTTTACGAGCTATTCAGTATGTTCAAAATAATCCAGATGAAGTATGTCCTGCAAATTGGCAGCCTGGTCATACAACAATAAAAAAAAGTCCTAGTAAATCAAAAAAATATTTTGAATCTATTTGAAAAATATTATAATTTATTGAATTCTTCTCTTTAAAATTATTAATATAATATATTGGAATAAAAGTTTATTTTAATTATTGTATTGAAAGTCTATAAGAGTTATTTATAAAAATTTTAGCTTAAATTAAATATAAGGAAATTAGGATGTCTACAAATTTAGCTCAGCAATTACGTCAAGGAACAACTAAATCTCATAGTATGGCTGAAAATGTTAGTTTTGTAAAATCTTTTCTTGGAGGAGTAGTAAACAAAGATTCGTATAGAAAGTTGGTCGGAAATTTATACTTTATCTATGAAGCTATTGAAGAACAGATAGAGCATAATAAGATGCATAAAGCAGTTAATGCTGTTTATTTTCCACAATTATATCGTAAACAGAGTTTAATTGAAGATTTAACTTATTATTATGGGGATAATTGGTTACAACAAATTAAGCCTTCATCAGCAACAGAAATATATATTAATAGAATACATCAAATAGGTTATTCTAATCCTGAGTTATTAATAGCTCATTCATATACAAGGTATATAGGAGATTTATCTGGTGGTCAGATATTAAAAAAAATAGCTAAAAATGCTATGCAATTACCAGATAATTTTGGAACATCTTTTTATGATTTTAAGTTAATAGAGGATGAAAAAATATTTAAGGATACATATAGAAAATCATTAAATAATATACCTCTAGATAAAAAACAAATTGAACAAATTATTGCAGAAGCTAATGTTGCTTTTAACTTAAATATGAAAATATTTCAAGAACTTAATTCTAATTTTATTAAAATTATGGTAATGTTACTATTAGCCACTATTAATAATTTTCGTAAAAAGTTTTCTTAATATATTTATATGTTATTATTTTGTATATAAATAATTACTAAATATATTATTAAGTTAATATTTATTTTTATGTATAAATTAAAAACTAATCAATCAATTAATAAACGTTTTAAAATTACTAATCTTGGTAAATTATTGAAGCGTAAAGCGTGCAGAAGTCATTTACTACAAAAAAAAAGTAGTAATAGAAAGCGTAAGCTACTTAAAGTTAGTATTCTTAATTTTCATGATCAACGTAATCTAATTAATGGTTTACCATATGTACATTTTAACTAGTATTGTGAGTAATATCTATGACAAGAATTAAAAGAGGTAATGTTGCTCGTAAAAGAAGAAAAAAAGTATTAAAATTAGCTAAAGGTTTTAGAGGATCTCATTCTAAATTATTTCGTACAGCTAAACAACAGGTACTTAAGTCATTAAAATATTCTTATATTGGTAGAAAAAATAAAAAGCGTGATTATCGTCGTTTGTGGATTGTTCGTATTAATGCTGCAGTTAGATCACATGATTTAAATTATAGCCAATTTATTTATTTAATAAAGAAAGGTAATATTTCATTAAATCGTAAGATATTAGCGCAATTAGCTATTATTGATAAATCTGCTTTTGAATTTTTTATTAAATTTATTCAGTCTAACAATTAAGATATTTAGTTGATTCTGTACATTATGTAATAACTAATTAATAATAAATCCTTTGTGTATTTTTTTGAATATTTATCTTCTAAGATATGTATTGCTAGTTGAATATGTTCTTGTGCTAGATCCATAGACTTTTGTATAGCGTTAGTATTTTTTATTATTTTAATAGCTTTTTTAGTATCTTCATTAAATTGAAATTCCTGATCAATTAATTTATTTAATTCAGGTTTTTCTTCTAAAGCGAATATTAATGGAGCTGTTAAATTACCATTTTTTAAATCAGATCCTGCAGGTTTTCCTAAATTTTTTGATGAACTTATGATATCAAGTATATCATCAATTATTTGGAAAGCTAATCCAATATGTTTGCCATATAAATAAAAATCATGTTGTATATCTAAATTAGAATTATTTAATATAGTTGTCGCTTTACAGCTACATGCTATTAATGAAGCAGTTTTATAAAATGATTTTTCTATATAATCTTCTATTGAAATTCTATTATCAAATGTTTTAATACCTTGTTGGACTTCTCCTTCTGCAAAATCAGTTATAATTTTAGAAATTGTTTTAACTACATTTAAATTATTTAAGTTAGCTAAATACCAAGAAGATTGTGCAAATAAAAAATCTCCTGCTAGAACAGCTACTTTATTATTAAAAATATTATGTATAGTATTTATTCCTCTTCTTGTATCACAATTATCTATAATATCATCATGTACTAAGCTAGCAGTATGTATGATTTCAGTAATTTCAGCTAATCTTTTTTGTTCATTAGATATATCATTATTTTTTCTTATAAATTTTGCAACTAAAAGTACAATTGCTGGACGAATTCTTTTACCTCCTGCATTAAATAGTTGTTCTGCTGCAGAGTATAGAATAGGATTTTCTGTTGCAATCATTTTATTAAGATTAATATTTAGTTGTTTTAATTCTTTTTTAATTGATTCTAATATTTGATTTGAATAAATAGTCATTATAAAATTTAAATAAAATAATTTATTGTTTTAATCTAAATATATGATTATAATATTTGATTAGTATATTATAGATTTTATAATATTGTTAATATATTCAGTTTCTTATTCTATTAATTATGATATACTAAATTAGTTTATATATTTATTTTATTATTATTTATATATTAATTGTTTAGGAGAAATTTATACAACAATGTGCGAAAAAAATAAACAAAGTATTTTACCTATAACTGTTCTATCCAATAAAGATTGTAATATTGATATAGTCGATACAAATATTGTTTTATCGCTTTATGAAGATATGTTATTAGGTCGCAGTTTTGAGGATATGTGTGCACAAATGTATTATCGTGGTAAAATGTTTGGTTTTGTACATCTCTATAATGGTCAAGAAGCAGTTTCTAGTGGTGTTATTAAATTATTAAAGACATCTGATTATGTCTGTAGCACATATCGTGATCATGTTCATGCTTTGAGTAAAGGTGTTCATCCTAATTCTGTTATGGCAGAATTATTTGGCAAAGAAACTGGTTGTAGTAAAGGTCGTGGTGGTTCAATGCATATTTTTTCTGCTCCACATAATTTTTTGGGTGGTTTTGCTTTTATTGGTGAGGGTATTCCAGTGGCTGTTGGTGCATCGTTTCAAAGTATTTATACAAAACAAATTTTAAAAAAAACTCTTACGTTAAGTGTTACAGTTTGTTTTTTTGGAGATGGTACTACCAATAATGGTCAGTTCTTTGAATGTTTAAACATGTCAGTATTATGGAAGCTACCTATTATATTTGTTGTGGAAAATAATCAGTGGGCTATTGGTATGGCACATCATCGTTCAACATCTTCACCTGAAATACATAAAAAAGCTGAAGCATTTGGATTACCTGGTATTGAAGTTGATGGCATGGATGTATTAGCAATAAGACATGTTGCAGAACAAGCAATAATTCGAGCAAGAGCAGGACAAGGACCAACTTTAATAGAAGCTTTGACATATCGTTTTAGAGGACATTCTTTAGCTGATCCGGATGAGCTAAGATCAAGACAAGAAAAAAATGCATGGTTAGTTCGTGATCCTATTAAAAGTTTGAAGAAGTATATTATTAATAATAAATTAAGTAATATAGATACTTTAAATGAAATTGAAATAGATGTAAAAACAAAGATACAAAATTCTGTAAATTTTGCTTTATCTAGTCCTGAGCCTGCAATAACAGAATTGAAGCGTTATCTATTTGCAGAAGATTAATTAAATTCATTTATATTTTAATAAACTTATATATTTATATGATCAAATTATGAGTAAAATTTTTTTATTTGATGCTTTACGTGAAGCTACTGATGAAGAGATGGAAAGAGATCAATCTGTTTGTGTTTTAGGTGAAGATGTAGGGCATTACGGTGGATCTTATAAAGTTACTAAGGACTTGCATATAAAGTATGGAGATCTTAGAGTTTTAGATACCCCTATTGCTGAAAATAGTTTTATGGGTATGGCTATTGGTGCTGCTATGACAGGCTTACGACCAATAGTTGAAGGTATGAATATGAGTTTTTTATTATTGGCCTTTAATCAAATTTCTAATAATGCAGGTATGTTACGATATACTTCTGGAGGTAATTTTAAAATACCTTTAGTTATTCGTGGACCTGGTGGTGTTGGTAGACAATTAGGTGCTGAACATTCTCAACGCTTAGAAGCATATTTTCAAGCTATACCAGGTTTAAAAATAGTTGCTTGTTCAACGCCATATAATGCTAAAGGATTACTAAAGTCTGCTATTCGTGATGATAATCCAGTAATTTTATTTGAGCATGTTTTATTATATAATTTAAAAGATGATATTCCTTCTAAAGAATATTTCACGCCTTTGGATAAAGCTGAGTTAGTAAGGGAAGGAAATGATGTGACAATTATTACTTATTCTCGTATGCGTTATCATGTTATGCAGGCAGTAGATATTTTAGTTAATGATGGTTATAATCCGGAAATAATTGATTTAATTTCATTAAAACCTATAGATATTAAGTCAATAGTTCATTCTTTAAAAAAAACTAATTTATTAGTTATTGTAGAAGAATGTATGAAAACAGGTGGTATAGCAGCTGAAATTATAGCTCAAGTTAATGATAATTATTTTGATCTTTTAGATGCTCCGATAGTTAGATTATCGTCTCAAGATATTCCAACCCCTTATAATGGTAATTTAGAAAAAGCTACAGTTATACATCCTCAACAGATAGTTGATTCTGTGAGAATGTTATTATCTTAGATTATAGTTTTTCTTAATACAATTTTTAATATTTATAGTATTGATATTGAGTTATCAATATTATTAAAAATTCATTTCTGCGGCTTGTACTTTTTCCCATTGTTTTTTCTTTAATACGAAGAAAATTTGTGCTATTGTTATTCCTATGAAAAATATGATCATACTCTTAATTCTAGTTGGGTTTTGTAGAACAATTTCTGTTTCATCTTGGCCAAATCCACCTATATTCGGATCATTAGTTAAATTTTGATTACTTGATACAGTATCACCTTCTTGAATTAAAAGTTTTAATCCTTTTGGTATTTCTTCCGTTATAATATTTCCATTATTTGCTTCTATACTAACAGAAAAACCTTCTTTTGTATTAGCTTTAATGTTGGTAACTTTTCCATTAATATTAGAAGTTATTACATTATTATTTGATTTTTCACCTGTTGGATAAATTTGTCCACGTCCTCTATTTCCTCCTATGTATATTGGGTATTTTAGAAAGAAAATATTTTTTTCTTTGCTAGGGTCTGGAGATAATATAGGAAATATAATTTCTTGGTTATTACTTCCAGGAACTGGTCCAACTACTAAAATATTTTCTCTAGATGTACTATAAGGTTGTATATATATATTTTTAGTTTTATTTTTAATTTCCTTATTTAATAAATCCTTAGGTGCTAACTTAAAACCTTCTGGTAGTATTAGTATTGCTCCTGTATTTAGTCCACCTTCTGTTCCACTTCCTAGTATTTGTTTATTTTCTTTATTGTATGGAATTGAAATTTTAGCTTCAAAAACACTATTAGGTAAAATAGATTTTGGTACTTCTATGGATACAGATTTTTGTGCTAGATGGCAATTAGCACATACTATACGTCCTGTAGCTTCTCGTGGATTTTCATATCCTTGCTGAGCATAAATAGGAAAGCTATATGCTGGATTTTTTTCAATGTTTATTAAACTAATAATACCGACTATAATTAATAAAATTTTTTTGAAATATGATTTTATATTAGTTTTTTTCATAATTTTTTTATATTTTTTTACTTTTTTATTTATAATAACATTCTATATTTATTCTTTATCATAAAATCATAAATATGTATTTTTAATTAATTTTATTATATTTTTATTAGTTTTAAAATTATGATTCCAATAAAATATAATATAATTATAGTAATTGTCATACAAAGTTGTGTAATTGGATCTGTAGATGGAGTAATAATTGCACTTATGACAGTGGATATAAATGCAATATACTTCCAGTAATATAACATTTGTTCTTGTGTTATTATATTTGCTAATCCTAATAAAACTTGTAATATTGGTATTTGAAACGATATTCCTGTACTAAATAAAATGAGTAATATAAAGTTAAAATATTCATCAAATGACCAAATTGGTTCCACTATCTCTGAACCATATTGAATTAAGAATTTCAAGGTTATTGGAATTAGTATTTTATAAGAAAATATAAGACCTAAAAAAAATAATATAATAGATCCTGTTAGTATTGGTACTATGTATTGACTTTCTTCTTTAGTTAATCCAGGTAGAACAAATTGTATAATTTGATAAACACTAAATGGGCTACTTATTATGAGTCCTAAGTATATCGCTACTTTTATTGAAACAAATAAATATTCTCCTGGTGCTAGCTGTAAAAATTTAATTCCTAAAGCAGGTTTTTGTAACATAAATGTTATCTGCTTTGTATAAATTAGGCAAATAGTTGACATTATTAAAAATATAAAAAATGTAATTAATAATCTTTGTCTTAATTCCATTAAATGTTCAATAATTGACATATTTTTATCTTGATTCTCATTATATATTTTTTTCATATTTAATTTATCTTTTTTAAGTATTACAAAATTTATCGTTATTCAAGGTAGTTGTTTAATTTAGTTATATTATATTAGTAATTTTCTTTTTGTGTCTTGATGTAAGTATAAAGAGTAAAAATATTTTTATTAATTTGTAAAATTAGGGATATATATTTTTTATGATTGTTAAAGCTAGTGGTGGAAGTCCGTTAGTACAACCAAAACTTTATAGAACAGTTTCTTTGTCTAGTATTCTACAGGCAGAGCAACAAGATAGATTTTTACAGCTAGGTGAATTAAATCAGTTAATATCTTTTTTTAGCTCTGGTAGTAAACGTTTAGAAATAGCTAACTTATTAACTAAGAATGCTAATTTTTTAGTTTCTAAAGCAGCTGATAAAATTTTTGTTGGTGGTTCGCCTATTTCTTATTTAGAACGACCTCAGGCTGCATTTTTAGATTTTGACTGTGTAGATAAATTGGATATGTCTCAAGATTTATCTGGTAACGCTTCTTCAAATTTATTAGATAATATTTCATCAACATTATTTGATGCTAATGATACATTGCCTCCTGGCTTTAAACCTATTAATGTTGTAAGTTATGGATCTAGTCGTATGAAGAAATCTTTACGTGATTTAGATTGGTTTTTAAGATATTTAACATATGCAATTATCTCTGGTGATACAAATATTCTTTCTGTTAATATACGTGGATTGAGAGAATTAATAGATAATGCTTGTTCTAGTGCTGCTGCAATAGTTGCATTACGTGAAATGCGTAAATTAGCTCTTAGTTTATTTAATGATGATTTAGAATCAAAGCAATTAATTCAAGAATATTTTAATGTAGTTATTTTAGAATTTGAGTCTTCTAGTTTAAGCGATAAAGTACGTAAAAGATCTTCTAAAGATATGCAAGGTTTAAAGTTACCACAAATTTACCACCAAGCTGGTGTTTCTAATCAAAGATTTGTTATGAAAAGTAGTTTATCTACAGATGAAAAACAAGTTGTTATCTATGCATGTTATAGACAAGTTTTTGAAAGAAATATTTCTAAAGCTTATAATTTACAATTCACAGATTTAGAGTCACAAGTAAAAACGGGGCAATTATCTATTAAAGAGTTTGTACGTTATTTAGGTAAATCTTCAATTTATAGACAAGAGTTTAATCAGCCTTTTGTTAATAGTCGTGTTGTAGAATTAGCTTCTAGGCATTTTTTAGGTAGAGGATTAAGCTCAATAGAAGAATTTCAAAAATATTTTTCTATATTATCTAATAGAGGTTTAGATGGCTTAGTTGATATTTTAATTAATTCTCAGGAATATGCTGATTATTTTGGAGAGGAAACTGTTCCTTATCTACGTATTCTAGGTGAAGAAGCTCAAGAGTCTAGAAATTGGGGACCTCAACTAAGACTTTTTAATTATAGTGCTGTTTTTAGAAAAGTTCCTGAATTTATTACGTTGTTTGCTGATTATAAAGCTAAATTACCTAATCAACATCCTTATGGATTAAGTAATGATCCATTGTCTATTCAATTTGGTGCTATTTTTCCAAGTAATTTAGTTGCATTAAGAACAAAATCTTCATTTTTTACAAGAGATACAAGAAGATTATTGATAAGATGTGGTCCAGGTATTTATAGTCAGATGAGTAATCCAAACTTAAGAAATAGAAAAGTAAATGTTTTGGGACCAGTTTTATTTAGTACAAAAGATGTGAATTTAAGTATTCAACAAATTATATCTGCTATTTATTTAAGAGTTTTTGGTAGATTTGTATATGAAGAAGAGTTATCATCTGTAATTAAATATGAGAATCAATTTAGGAATAGTGTAATTTCTGTACGCGAATTTATTAGGTTTCTTGTGAAGTCTTCATTATTTAGATCATTATATTGGAATTCATTATATATTTGTAAGGCCATTGAATATATACATATTAAATTAATTGGTAGACCTACATATAGTAGGCAAGAAATTGATCAATATTTTAATATTGTGTATCAAAAAAGTTATTATTCTATGATTGATACAATGTTAGATAGTTTAGAATATATTGAATCATTTGGCAATTTTACTGTTCCATATGAACGTTATGTTACTTCAGCGTCCGTTGCATCTAGGGGTTTATTTTATAATAGATTAAACTTAAATATTTCTAGTAATATTAATTTCTTAAATTTAGTTCAATTTAAAGAAGAAAGAAGTATTAATAGCGTGAATTTAAAAATTAATCAAGGTGTTACTAATAGACGGTCTCAATCTAAAGTATTTAAATTTGACTCTTTATCTAAATATTCTGATAAAATTCAAATTTTAAGAGCTGTTTATAGGCAATTGTTTGAAAGAGATTTAAATACTTTTTCTGTTGGTGATGAATTTTATAATTTAGAGAAAGCATTTATGGTTTCTGAATTAACAGTTCAAAATTTAGTAGAAAAAATAGGTTGTTCTATTCTATACCGTAAAGAATTTTATAATCCTTATCCAAATACTAAAGTAATTGAGTTTGGTACGAAACATTTTTTAGGTAGAGCTCCTAATAATCAAGCTGAAATAAGATATTATAATCAAATACTAGCCTCTCAAGGATTATCTTGCTTTATTAATACTATTATTAATAGTTTAGAATATAATACTATTTTTGGTTCTAATATTGTTCCATATCGTCGTTTTCCGACGCTTCCTGCGGCTAATTTTCCAAATACTGAAAAATTATATAATTGTTTTACAAAACAGAATAATAATATTATTGTTCCAAGTTTTAAATCAATATCAAGTTATTAAATGCTTTATATTTAATTAAAAGTTTATTTTGATATAAATAAACTTTCTTGCTTTAGTACTTTTTCTTACGATATATTGAGTAAGTAGCAAAAATATTTAATTATAAAAATTTTTTATTATTCTTATCTTAGATAAGGGAAAAAACAATTTTAATTTATTCTTGATATTAATAAGAATATAGTAAAAAGTATAAATTTTTTTATTTTATACTTCGTATTAATGTCACAGTTTAAGGAGTTTTATTTATGAGTATTGTTACTAAATCAATTGTTAATGCAGATGCAGAAGCAAGATATTTAAGTCCTGGTGAATTAGATCGAATTAAAAGTTTTGTACTTTCTGGTCAACGACGTCTAAGGATAGCACAAATATTAACAGATAATCGTGAACTTATAGTTAAACAGGGTGGACAACAGTTATTTCAAAAAAGAACGGATGTCGTTTCTCCAGGTGGTAATGCATATGGAGAAGAAATGACAGCAACATGTTTAAGAGATTTAGATTATTACTTAAGATTAGTTACCTATGGCATTGTAGCTGGAGATGTTACTCCAATTGAAGAAATTGGTTTAGTTGGTGTTAAAGAAATGTATAATTCATTAGGCACTCCTATTTCTGGTGTAGCAGAAGGTGTACGTTGTATGAAAAATGTTGCTTGCTCTCTATTATCTGGTGAAGACTCTGCAGAAGCGGGTTTTTATTTTGATTATACTTTAGGTGCTATGCAATAATTTTTATTATATCTACGATTTAATCAAATTTTATACTTATATTTTATCTTAAGTTTTATATTACATACAAGGAATTTTATTTTATGCAAGACGCTATTACTTCTGTAATTAATACAGCTGATGTTCAAGGTAAGTATTTAGATGATAACTCTTTAGAAAAACTAAGAGGATATTTTCAAACTGGTGAATTAAGAGTTAGAGCTGCTGCGACAATTGCTGCAAATGCTGCAACTATTATAAAAGAATCTGTTGCTAAAGCTCTTTTATATTCTGATATTACAAGACCTGGTGGTAATATGTATACTACTAGAAGATATGCTGCCTGTATTAGAGATTTAGATTATTATTTAAGATATTCTACTTATGGAATGTTAGCAGGAGATCCATCAATTTTAGATGAAAGAGTTTTAAATGGTTTAAAAGAAACATATAATTCATTGGGTGTACCTATTGGTGCTACTATTCAAGCTATTCAAGCAATGAAAGAAGTAACATCTTCTTTAGTAGGTCCTGATGCTGGTAAAGAAATGGGATTATATTTTGATTATATTTGTTCTGGTTTAAGTTAAAGAATTTTATATATTGTATCTTAGTTTAACTTAAATATTCGTAGAGTAATGAAATGTAATTTTTTCATATTTCTACGAATATATATTAATTTTTATTTAATTATTAATTATAGTTGCTGCCTGTAACTTAGCTTTTGCTTTTCTTAATATTTGTGTTGCTTCTATTTTTTCTTTATTCGTTATTGCTTCTTCAACTAAATTAGTTGCTTTTTCTAAATCAGCTTTTGTTTCTTCTATGCTAATTTTTGATATTTCTTCAGCTCCATTGACTAGTATTGTAATACTATTATTTTTAATTTCTGCAAATCCTCCTAAAAGTATAATTGGTTTCCATTCTTTATTTATTCTAACACGCATTACACCTATATCTAATGCAGTTAATAATGGAATATGTCCTTGCAATATACCTAGTTGTCCTGTACTACTTGGTAGAATTATTTCTTCAGCTTCTGCATCCCAAACTATTTTATCTGGTGCAATCACACGTATTTTTAGTGACATAATAATAATATTTATGTTATTTTAAAGTTTCTGCTTTGCTTATTGCTTCTTCTATATTTCCAACTAAGTAAAATGCTTGCTCAGGTAAATCATCTAATTCTCCTTTTAAAATCATTTGAAAGCCTTTAATTGCTTCTTCTAATGAAACATATTTTCCTGGAGATCCTGTAAATACTTCTGCAACAAAGAAAGGTTGTGATAAAAATCTTTCAATTTTTCTAGCTCTTGCAACAGTTAGGCGATCATCTTCAGATAATTCATCTAGTCCTAGAATTGCTATTATATCTTGTAGTTCTTTATATCTCTGTAATGTTGATTTTATTTGTTGTGCCGTTGAATAATGTTCAATACCTACTATATCTGGTTGTAACATTGTTGATGTAGAGCCTAAAGGATCTACAGCAGGATATATTCCTTTAGCTGCTAAACCTCTTGATAAAACTGTTGTGGCATCAAGATGTGCAAATGTTGTTGCAGGAGCAGGATCTGTTAAATCATCAGCTGGTACATAAACTGCTTGTATTGATGTGATAGATCCATCTGTAGTTGATGTAATTCTTTCTTGTAATGCTCCCATTTCTGTTGCTAATGTTGGTTGATATCCAACTGCTGAAGGCATACGACCTAATAGTGCTGATACTTCAGAACCTGCTTGTACAAATCTAAATATATTATCGATAAATAGTAATACATCTTGTTTATTAATATCACGAAAATATTCTGCCATTGTAAGTGCAGTTAAGCCTACTCTCATTCTCGCACCAGGTGGTTCATTCATTTGTCCATATACTAAAGCAACTTTAGAATCTGTTAGTTTATCGGCATTTATTACTTTTGATTCTTTCATTTCTTCGTATAAGTCATTACCTTCTCGTGTTCTTTCTCCTACTCCTCCAAATACAGATACGCCACCATGAGCTTTAGCAATATTATTAATTAATTCCATAATTAATACAGTTTTTCCAACTCCTGCTCCACCAAATAAGCCTATTTTTCCACCTCTTCTATATGGTGCTAGTAAATCTACAACTTTAATACCTGTTTCAAAAATAGATGGTTTTGTTTCAAGTTGTGTAAAAGACGGTGCTCCTCTATGTATAGGTAAAAAGTCTTCTGAACTAACATCTCCTAATTCATCTACTGGTTCTCCTAATACATTAAATATTCTGCCTAGTGTAGGTATACCAACAGGTACAGTTATTGGATTACCTGTATTTATAACTTCTGTGCCGCGTTTTAAACCTTCTGTTGAACTCATTGCTACAGCTCTAACTTTATTATCTCCTAAAAGTTGTTGCACTTCGCATGTTATAGTTTCATTAGGGCCTTGTATTTTTAATGCATTAAAAACTCTAGGTAATTTTCCGTTTGGAAATTCTATATCTAAAACGGGTCCAATTATTTGTGTAACTGATCCTTCTTCTAGTGATTTTACCATATTTGTTATTTATTAGTATTTAGTTAATAAACAATGTTTCTGTTATATATTAATAGTTATATGTATTAAATAAGTATGAAAATATATTTAAATATTATTATATCTTATAAATTTTTTAATATTTTGATTTTTTTAATTTAAGTTATATTTATGTCCTGTTGTTTTTAGCCAATTTTGTGCTTCTATATAATTATTTGGTGCTAAGTATATAGCTTGTTTCCAATATTTTGCTGCTTTACTAAACATTTCTTTAGATCTATTGAATTTTTTTTGATTTATTGCCTTTAATCCTTGATAATGATATATTACAGCAATATTATTTAAAGCTTGTGGTAAATTATTATTTAATTCTAGTGCTTGATGGTAATATTCTAGTGCTTTAATATGCTCTCCATTACTTGCATAAATTAATCCTATATTATAAAGAATATATGATCGATCATATGGATCTTCTTCTAGTTGTAGAGCTTGATAGTAATTTTCTAAGGCTTCTGCGTATTCACCTTCTGATTGTGCTGACATTCCATCCCTGTAGTAGTAGAATGCTTCTTTTTCTTCTTTGCTTGTTGGTAAAACTTTTAATACTATATCTGCTAATACAGTAAATGTTTTATCTATGAAGTTATCATTTTTTTGTAGTCTTGGCATAATTTAAGTTCTATATTGTCTTTAATATAATGTTGTAGTAATAATATACTTATAATGTTTAATCAAAAACTATTTTTTATTTAGTACTATAAATATTTTAATTAATCTATATGTCATATATTTTTTTGAAGCCTTATTACTATTTTCAGTTTAATTATAAAATTATTAATATATTTAATTCTTTTTATAACCTGGAATATAATGATACTATTTTAAAACTTGCTAATCCTAAGTTAATTTATTTTTTTAATTTGAGTTCTAATAATTTGTCTAACGTTATTAATGTAAATAATATTGCTACAGATATAGTTAACACTAAACTTAGCACTCCAAGCAAATTTGAAAAAAAATATAAAACTAATTCACAGGATAATGTTGAGACTAAGAAAAATAAAAATAAATTAATAAAAAAGAAACGTAAAAATTCTGATCATATAGAGAATGAAGAACTTTTTATTGATACTCAAGATGAAGTATTTACTCAAGAGCCTTTGAGTTTATCTTCATTAAAATCTCGTAAAAATAATAATAAATATAAAAAAAAGTCAAAGTTTAAAGGTGATAATAATATATTAGATGTTGATTTGATAAATATAGATCAACAAATGTCTAACAATAGCAATATGCAAAAAAGTATTATTGTTAGTGATCACTTAACAATTCAAGAATTATCGTTAAAACTTTGTATCCCTGAAGCCGAAATTATTACTTATTTATTTTTAACAAAAGGTATTTCTGCAACAATTAATAAAGTATTAGATATTAATATAATACGTTTAATTGCTTTACATTATGGCTTTAATGTTCTTGAAAAAAATGTTTTAAATCAGTCAAATAATATTATAAATGAACAACAATCAGTATATTCTTCTTCTAATATCAAAAGACCTCCTATTATCACCATTTTAGGTCATGTGGATCATGGTAAAACGACTTTGTTAGATTCTATTTTAAAAACTAATTTAGTTACAAAAGAATCTGGTGGTATAACTCAGGCTATTTCAGGTTATGAGATAGAATGGACATATCATTTAAAGTCACAAAAATTAATTTTTCTAGATACACCAGGTCATGAATCTTTTAAAACAATGCGTTTAAGAGGAGCGAAAGTTAATGATATTACTTTATTAGTTATTGCTCTTGATGATGGAATAAAGCCACAAACTATTGAGGCTATAAATTATATTAAAGAAATGAATTTATCTTGTATCGTAGTTATTACGAAGGCAGATAAATTATCTTATAGTTTTGAAAAGATAGAAAAAGATTTAGTTAATTATGATATAATACCAGAAGCATTAGGAGGTGATGTATCAATAGTTGAAGTTAGTGCTTTAACAGGTCAAAATATTGATTTATTATTGTCAAAAATTTGTATGTTGTCTCTATCAAAAAATTTATTTGCTGATTCTATGAAATTAGCTAGTGGTATAATTTTAGAAGCTTATTTAGATAAGAAGCAAGGACCTATAGCTAATATTATTATTAAGAATGGAACTTTAAAGTTAGGAGATATAATAGTTTCTGCAAATTTATCTGGTAAAGTTAAAAGTATTAAAAATTTATCTAATTTAAAAATTCAATCTTCAGGACCATCTTCTATTGTACAAGTTTTAGGTTTTAATATTGTTCCAGAAGCAGGATTAATGTTCGAAGTTGTAAAAAAAGAAAAAAATGTTAAAGAGTATTTTTTAAAGCATTCTAATAATCGTAATTTTAATAAGTTGCTGAATTCATTAAATACAAGACTTACGTTAGATGTAAATTCTAGTATAAAGCAGTTCCAAATAATTCTTAAAACAGATACTCAAGGTTCCTTGGAAGCTATAATAGAACTTCTTTCAAATATTCCTCAGTCTAAAGTTCAAATTAATATTACTTTTGCTAATTTTGGTGATATTTCTAATAGTGATATTAAGCTTGCTTTAGCAACAAAAGCTTCTATTTTAGCTTTTAATGTAAGTTGTTCATCTCAAATTAATGCCTTATTAAAAAAATATAAAGTTATTTGTAAAAACTTTAATGTAATTTATGATCTATTTAAATATGTAAAAAGTTTTATGTTAGATTTAGTAGAGCCAGAGTATGAAAAAAACTTGATTGGTCATGCAATTGTTCAAACAGTTTTTAAAATGAATAAAGGATGTGTTGCAGGATGTTTTGTTAATGAAGGTAAGTTAAATAAGACCTGTTATATTAATGTTTACCGTCAAGGTAATATGATATATGAGGGATTTATAACTTCTCTTAAAAGAATGAAAAATGATGTTGATGAAGTTTCTCTTAATAATGAATGTGGTTTAATGTCAGAATATACTTTATGGCAAGAATCTGATGTTATAGATGCTTATGAACTAGTTTCCAAGGATAAAAGTTTATAATTATTACTATTAATTTATCTTATATAAATTGAAAGATGAAATAATACTTAATGATAGCAATTTCATCTTATATAATTCATATAGATTTTAATCCTTTTTTAAAAACGGTAATAACGCGAGTAATCTTGCTCTCTTAATAGATTGTGTTATTTTTTTTTGTTCTTTTGAATTAATTCCTGTAGAACGTCTAGATAAAATTTTTCCTTGATCATTAATGAATTTTCTAAGTAAATCTATATCTTTATAATCTATTATGTCTTTTTTTAGTTCTTTTAAATTGTTTCTTTTATATAGATTCATTTTATTTTGTCTATTTAATTTCTTTAAATATTTTATGGCAATTGCAGTAAGTACAAAACTTTTTAATTTCTAATCTATTTGGTGTATTCTTTCTATTTTTACATGTAGTATAACGAGAAATACCGTTATTTCTTTTTGTTTGTTTTATATTTATATTATTTTTTTTTTCATTTCTGCATTCACACTCTAATGTAATTATAATACGTGATCCTTTGCTTTTACCCATATGTTCTATTTTTTATTTATTTATTGTTATATAACATGATTTTTTTTATCAAGTTTTTTTTACTATTGTATATCTTATTATAATAGTATATAATATCCTAAAGTGCATACCGTATTATTAATGTAATTCTCATAATAAAATTATAAAATGATAATATGTCTCAAATTAAAACCAATACTAAAAATCATCAAATTATATTAAGAAATCGTAGTCATAATAAAAAATATAAATTAGCTATAAAAACATCTATTAAGAAATATCTTGTGAGTGTAAAAAATGCTCAGACTGATCTTAATAAAGAGAATACAGTAATATGCCAAAATAATCTATCACTAGTTTATAAAAGAATAGATAAAGCTGTCAAAAGAAAAGTGTTACATAAAAATACTGCAGCGCGTAAAAAAGCGAAATTAGCTAAAATAATGATATGAAATTCTAATATAACTATATTTATATAATTATTTCAAAAAAATAAGTATAGTTATAACTATTTTTATTTTTAATTCAACTAATATAATATCCATTAATAAAATATTATTTAGTTGTTAATTTAATTAACATTAATCTATTATAAAAAATTTTAATTTATTAACACATTTATAAAGCACATAATCTACATATTTTTATATTTATATAATTTATTTGTTTGTTTTACTACCGTTATGGAGTTTTTCATGTTACAAAAGAAGATTTCTGTGTCTATAATACCTGACTTAGCTGAAATACAAATAAGAAGTTTCAGGCTTTTTTTAGAAAAAGGTTTAGTAGAAGTTTTAGATTCTTTCCCAATTATTACCGATCCTACAGGCAAACTAGAACTAAAGTTTTTTGGCCGAGATTATAAATTAAAATTTCCTCGTTATAATGTTCGTAAAGCCAAAAGTCGTGATAAAACATATAGTGTACAAATTTATATTCCTTCTAAATTAACGAGGAAAGATACAGAGTTTATTAAAAAACAAAGAAGTTTTGATTATAGTTATTCTTCTAGTAGTTCAGATAAATATAAAAAGTATAGAAAAAGACAGGTGTTTATAGGTGATTTACCTTTAATGACTAATAGAGGAACTTTTGTTATTTCTGGAACAGAAAGAGTAATTATTAATCAAATTATTAGGAGTCCTGGTATTTATTATAAAAAAGAATTAGATAAAAATAATAAATCTATATATAGTGCTAGTCTGATTTCTAATAGAGGTTCATGGTTAAAGTTTGAAATTGATGCAAAAAATCAAATTTGGGTAAAAATTGATAAAACTCATAAAGTAAATGCTTATGTTTTTTTAAGAGCAATTGGTCTAAATATTGAAGAAATTAAATTACGTTTAAATAAATATTCTTTTCTCATTAATGGTTCTAATTCATATGAACAAAAAGAACTTTTAAAAGAAGTAGGTAAAAATTCTGTTGAACAATTAACTGATGAAGAAGCTTTACTTATAGTTTATAGTAAATTAAGGCCTAATGAACCTTCTACGCTATTAATAGCTAGGCAAATGCTTTATTCGCGTTTTTTTGATCCTAGAAGATATGATTTAGGTGAAGTTGGTAGACATAAAATTAATCAGAAGCTTAATTTAAGAATACCAAAACATTTTCGAGTTTTATCACCACAAGATATAATTGTTGCAGTTGATTATTTAGTTAATATTAAAGAGCAAAATACAGGAACGTTTGATGATATTGATCATTTAGGTAATCGCAGAGTAAGATCTGTTGGTGAACTTTTGCAAAATCAGATTCGTATAGGTATTAATCGTTTAGAGAGAATAATTCGTGAACGTATGGTTGTATGTGATTTAGATTCACTCAGTTTATCTAATTTAGTCAATCCTAAGCCCTTAATAGCTTCTATTAGAGAGTTTTTTGGTTCTAGTCAATTATCACAATTTATGGATCAAACAAATCCTTTATCTGAATTAACGCATAAAAGAAGAATTAGCGCTTTAGGACCAGGTGGATTGAATAAAGATCGTGCTGGATTTGCTGTAAGAGATTTACATCCTAGTCATTATGGTCGTATATGCCCTATTGAAACTCCAGAAGGTCCTAATGCAGGTTTAATAGGATCCTTGAGTATTTATGCACGTGTTAATAAATATGGTTTTATAGAAACTCCGTGCTATACAGTAAAGAATGCTAAAGTATTAAGAACAAGTTCTCTATCTTATATTACTGCTGACGAAGAAGATGAATTAAAAATAGCTCCTGCAGATATTATGCTTCAGCAAAATACATACATTAGAGATAAAACTATTCCTGTTAGATATCGTCAAGAATTTACAACCTCTCTTAATACTCAAGTTGATTATATTACTGTTTCACCTATACAAGTAATATCTGCTGCAACTTCTTTAATACCTTTTCTAGAACATGATGATGCTAATAGAGCATTAATGGGTTCTAATATGCAAAGACAAGCAGTGCCTTTACTGTATCCTGAAAAACCAATTGTTGGAACAGGATTAGAGTCTAAAGTTGCTAGAGATTCAGGTATGATAATTATTAATAGAACTGAAGGATTAGTAAATTATGTTTCTGGAACTAAAATAGGTATTCAGGATGTTGATGGTAAAACAATTCATTATAGACTTAAAAAGTATTATCGTTCAAATCAAGATACTTGTATTAATCAAAGACCAATTGTATGGCCTGGAGAGAAAGTCTTTAAAGGTCAAGTTCTTGCTGATGGAGCATCTACTGATTGTGGAGAAATTGCTTTAGGCCAAAATATTTTAGTTGCTTATATGCCGTGGGAAGGTTATAACTATGAAGATGCTTTTTTGATTAGTGAAAAATTAGTTTATGATGATTTGTATACTTCTATACATATTGAAAGATATGAAGTTGAGTGTCGTCAGACTAAATTAGGTTTTGAAGAAATTACCCGTAGTGTACCTAATACTAGTGATTCTTCTATTTCCTTATTAGATAAAAATGGAATAATTGTTATTGGTTCTTGGGTTGATTCTGGTGATATATTAGTAGGAAAAATTACACCTAAAGGAGAATCTGATCAACTGCCTGAAGGTAAATTATTAAGAGCAATATTTGGTGAAAAAGCGAGAGATGTTAAGGATACTTCTTTGAGATTACCAAATGCAGCTAAAGGTAGAGTAGTTAATGTTAAAGTTTTTAAAAGACAGAATGGTGATGATTTGCCTCCTGGTACTAATATTATTGTAAGAATATATGTTGCACAAAAAAGAAAAATTCAGGTGGGTGATAAAATGGCTGGTAGACATGGAAATAAAGGTATTATTTCTAGAATTTTGCCTAGGCAAGATATGCCTTTTTTACCTGATGGTAGACCAGTCGATATTATTTTAAATCCATTAGGAGTACCTTCTAGAATGAATGTTGGGCAATTATTTGAATGCTTATTAGGTTTAGCTGGAGAATATCTTGATAAAAGATTTAAAATAGTACCTTTTGATGAAATGTATGGTCAAGAAGCTTCTAGAGCATTAGTAAATAATAAATTACAACAAGCTAGTATTGGTAGTTCTAAATCCTGGTTGTTTAATTCTAATCATCCTGGCAAAATAATTTTATTTGATGGAAGAACAGGAGAGCCTTTTGATAATCCTATAACAGTTGGTAAAGCCTATATGTTAAAATTAGTTCACTTGGTTGATGATAAAATTCATGCACGATCTACAGGCCCTTATTCATTGGTTACTCAACAACCTTTAGGTGGACGTGCTCAACATGGTGGTCAGAGGTTAGGAGAAATGGAAGTTTGGGCTCTAGAAGCTTTTGGTGCAGCTTACACTTTACAAGAATTATTAACAGTTAAATCAGATGATATGCAGGGACGTAATGAAGCGCTTAATGCAATTGTTAAAGGTAAACCAATTCCAAAACCCGGTACTCCTGAATCATTTAAGGTTTTAATGCGTGAATTACAGTCTTTAGGTTTAGATATTTCAATTCATAAGATAGAATTTAGTGATGATAATAATAGTATTATTTCTAATTCTAATTTATATCAAGATTTACCTGTTGTAAAAGATATATTTTTACATTAAGGATTATTTTAACTATGACTCAACTTGAAAATTACTTTGATTATGTAAAAATTAGTCTTGCCTCTCCAGATAAAATACGTTCATGGGGTGAAAGAACTTTGCCTAATGGACAAATTGTTGGTGAGGTTACAAAACCAGAAACAATAAACTATAGAACTTTAAAGCCAGAAATGGATGGTTTATTTTGTGAACGTATTTTTGGGCCAGTGAAAGATTGGGAATGTCATTGTGGTAAATATAAAAGATTTAGATATAAAGGAATTGTCTGTGAACGATGTGGGGTAGAGATAACTGAGTCTAAAGTACGCAGGCATCGTATGGCTTATATTGAATTAGCAGCACCTGTTACGCATGTTTGGTATCTTAAGGGTAGTACTAGTTATATTTCATTAGCTCTAGATTTAACTGTTAAGGAAGTTGAGAAAATAGTTTATTTTCATTCTTATGTAGTACTTAATCCTGGTAATTATAGTAAACTTCAATATAAACAATTACTAGAAGGTTATGAATGGAGATCTTTAGAAGATCAACTATATCATAAATCTAATGAGTCTTTTGATATTGAAGTTGGTATAGGAGCAGAGGCAATTTATCGGTTACTTAAAGATATTGATCTTAATAGTAGTGTAGAAATTTTACGAGAAGAAGCTCTTAAGCCTCCAAAGTCATATAAAAAGGTATCAACAAAATTTAATAAAAAAATGAAAAGACTTCGTTTATTAGAAAATTTTATATCTACTGGTGCTGAACTATCTTGGATGATTTTTTCTGTTATACCAGTTATTCCTCCTGATTTAAGGCCAATGGTACAATTGGATGGTGGAAGATTTGCTACTGCAGATTTAAATGAATTTTATCGTAGAATTATTAATCGAAACAATCGTTTAGCTCGTTTAAAAGCAATTTTAGCTCCTGAAATTATTATTAGAAATGAAAAAAGAATGCTACAAGAAGCTGTTGACTCATTAATGGATAATGGTAGGCGTGGAAGAACTGTTGTAGGATCTAATAATAGACCTTTAAAATCTTTGTCTGATATTATTGAAGGAAAACAGGGAAGATTTAGACAAAATTTATTAGGTAAAAGAGTTGATTACTCAGGTAGATCTGTTATAGTTGTTGGCCCAAATTTAAAGCTACATCAATGTGGTTTACCTAAAGAAATGGCATTAGAATTATTTCAACCTTTTGTAATACATCGCTTAATTGTTCAAGGTTTAGTGAATAATATTAAAGCTGCTAAAAAACTTATTCAAAAAAATGATATTTTAGTTTGGGATGTTTTAGAGGAAGTTATTCATGGCCATCCCGTTTTATTAAATAGAGCTCCAACTTTACATCGTTTAGGTATTCAGGCATTCGAACCTATTTTAGTTGATGGTAGAGCTATTAAATTACATCCTTTAGTATGTCCAGCATTTAATGCTGATTTTGATGGTGATCAAATGGCTGTACATATTCCTCTATCATTAGAAGCTCAGTCAGAAGCAAGATTATTAATGTTAGCACCTCATAATTTTTTATCTCCTGCTACAGGTTCACCTATTCTTATGCCGAGTCAAGATATGGTTTTAGGATGTTATTATTTAACAACTAGTAATCCATCTGCTGTGAAAGGAAAAAATCATGTTTTTTCTAATGTAGAAGATGCTATTATGTCTTATAATAATAATCAAATTGCATTACATTCTTTTATCTGGGTACGTTTTGATGGTTTATTAGAGTTATTTGATGATAAAAATATGTTATCTATTAAAACAATATTAGATATTAATGGTAATAAATTAATTTATTATGCAAATAGAATAGTGAAATTGGATAGTGAAGGAAATAAATTAGCTCAATATATTAGAACGACTGTTGGTCGTATTTTATTTAATAATGTAATAAAAAATTCTTTAATTACTTAGTGTTAATCAAATAGGATAAATGTATACATGAAAAATGACTTATCTGACGTTTGTTTTTTTAATAAAGTTATTGATAAATCTGAGCTTAAAACATTAATAACTTGGGCTTTTAGAAATTATGGTATTGCTCGTGCTGCAAATATGGCTGATCACTTAAAAGATTTAGGATTTTATTATGCTACTAAAGCTGGTATTTCTTTAAGTTTAGAGGATTTACGTATTCCTCCTAGTAAGCAAAGTTTATTAAACTTTACAGTTCAATCTATTCATGAAACAGATAAGCGTTATAAGAGGGGTGAAATTACTGCTGTTGAAAGATTTCAAAAAGTGATTGACACTTGGAACTATGCAAGTGAAAGTTTAAAAAAAGAGGTTATAAAATATTTTAAGGAAACTGATCCTCTAAATTCTATTTATATGATGGCTTTTTCTGGAGCTAGAGCAAATATTTCTCAGGTTAAACAGTTAGTAGGTATGAGAGGATTAATGGCTGATCCAGAGGGACAAATTATTGATTTACCTATTTTTCATAATTTTAGAGAAGGTTTAACAATTACAGATTATTTTATTTCATCTTATGGAGCTCGAAAAGGACTGGTTGATACAGCTTTAAGAACAGCAGATTCTGGTTATTTAACTCGTCGTTTAGTTGATGTTGCTCAAGATGTAATTATTCGTGAATATGATTGTAAAACATCTAGAGGTATTCTATTAGAAGAAATGGTTGATAATCAGGAAACTGTAATTTCATTGTCTCAATCTTTACTAGGTAGGGTATTAGCTCAAGATATAATTGATCTAAATAATAAAAAAGTTATTGCAAAAGTAAATCAACATATAAATACAGAATTATTAGAAGAAATAAATAATTTAAAATTTCGTAATATTTTAGTACGTTCTCCTTTAACATGTTCATCTCTTCGCTCTGTATGTCAACTTTGCTATGGTTGGAATTTAGCTCATGGAAGATTAGTAGATCTTGGAGAAGCTGTAGGTATTATTGCTGCACAATCTATTGGTGAACCAGGTACTCAATTAACAATGCGTACTTTTCATACAGGAGGTGTCTTTACAGGTGAATTATCTCAGAATGTTTTTTGTGATATAGATGGAATAGTTCAATATCCTAATAATATTTCTTTAAGTTTAACTAGAAATAGGTATGGAGATAATGTAATGTTAGTTAATTCTGACTGTACTATAATTGTTCTAAGTAAAAATGAACAGGAAAAAAAATTTTTTATATTAAAAAATGCATTACTTTTAGTAGATAATGATCAAGTAATTAAGAAAGGACAAATTTTAGCTGAATATCCTTTAAGTAATAACTTATCAACTGAAAAAGCGCAAAAAGTAATTGTTGCTGATTTCTCAGGAAGTGTACATTTTAATGATCATGATTTAGTAAGAAATGGTACAAATACTAGTATTGTAAAGAGTATTGTAGTTTGGGTTCTCTCTGGCGAGGTTTATAATTTACCTAAACTTACAAAATTAATGGTTGATAATAATCAAATTATACAAAAAAATACATTGTTAGCTCGTTCAGAATTATTAAATCGTCGTGATGGAAAAATTTATCTTATTAAAGATAAAATATTTTCTTCTAAAGTTTTACTTGTTACTTCTTCTAAGTTATATAATAATTTGAAAGTATTTATTGAAATAATTAATGATTATAAAAGATATTTTTTAGAAACTGAAAATAATGATAAGTTTCTTTTGAAATGCCAGCCTAATAAAAGGATTATGCATCAACAAATAATAGGTGATTTAATTTCAAATGCTTATAAAACTAAAACAGGTGGTATTATTAAGTATCTTGATTTATCTGTTTCAAAAAATAGTGAAGAAAATTTTTATAATATTCATGGTTCTGGATATATATTATGGATTCCTGAAGAAACACATATAATTAATAAAGATATTTCTTTATTACTAGTTAATAATATTTATTTTATTGATGCAGGTACAGAAATAATACAAGATGTATTTGCTAATAACTCTGGTTTTTTAGAAATTATAGAAAAAGATGGTATTATTAGAGAAATTATTATTAAGCCTGGTGAATTAGTTCAAATTACGTTAAAAAATATCAATTTAGATAAATATAGAGGTTTTTTGCGTCCAGGTGAAAATCTTTTTCAACAGGTATATACTAATAAATTAGTTTATTGGGAATATATTCAGCTTTTTGATAAACATTTTATACTTTTAAGACCAGTTGTAATTTATTCGGTTCCTAATAAAAATCTTTTACTAAAATATTCTGATAATTCTTTTGCTACTGATATTGTCAATCTAAAACTAGTACGTAGGACTTATTTTAAAGATGGAGAAAGAGTAAAGTCAGTTAATGGTATTAATTTAGTTTTAACGCATTTAATTGTTGAGTTACATGATAATGCTTTTTCTTTAAAGTGTTATATGCAATTTCAAAGAGTTAATCAATTAAATAAAAATTTATTAATTAAATTTATAACAGCAGATTTTTTAACTATTAAAGAATCTTTTTTCAATAAAAGTCAAAACTTATATACTAAAACTTCTATTTTAGTTAATGATGGCCAATATGTAAAATCAAATTCAATTATTTCGCAAACTAATATTTTTTCTTCTATAGCTGGAAGAATTGCTTATATAGAAGAGACAAAAACTTCTAATCGTAGAATACTTATTATTAGTAAACTTAACACTATAACTATAAGTGTAAAAAATAATCAAGTAATAAAAGTAAAAGTTAATAGTTATGTATATGCTGGTGATCAAATTGCTATCAATGTTATAACTAATTTTTCTGGTAAAGTAATTGCAATTCAGGATAATCAAGTAATTATTAGAATAGGTCAACCTTATCTAATTTCTTTTGGTTCTTTACTACATATATATAATGGTAGTTTAATTCAGAGAGGAGAAAATATTGCTACATTAATTTTTGAAAGGTTTAAAACAGGTGATATTGTACAAGGTTTACCTCGTATTGAAGAAATTTTAGAGGCTAGAAAAAAAATAGAAGTTTCTTTTAATCCACACCTTATACTTGATACGAAGTTTAAATCTTATGTAAGTCAAGGTTTAAATATTTATAGTGCAACAAGACTAAGTATTATTGAAATACAAATATTATTAGTGAAAGAAGTTCAGTCTGTTTATCAGTCACAGGGGGTTTATATTTCTGATAAGCATATTGAGGTAATTGTTAGGCAAATGACATCTAAAGTTAAAATAGAAAATGGTGGTGATACTCAATATTTGCCAGGTGAATTGGTTGAATTACAAAAAATAGAATCTATTAATAACTCATTAACATTTGTTAAACAAAATAAAGCATCATATTATCCAATTTTACTTGGTATTACTAAGTCTTCTTTAAATACAGAGAGTTTTATTTCTGCTGCAAGCTTTCAAGAAACAACTAAGGTTCTTACAGAAGCAGCAATTTATGGTAAAGTAGATCAACTTAGAGGATTAAAAGAAAATGTTATTATTGGAAGATTAATACCAGCAGGCACTGGTTTTAATACTTATAATTCTAAAAAAATACATCAAGATATTTATTCTAAAATTCATTCTTTAAATAAATTAAGTCATAAAGATATGAAAGTAAATAACTTTTTAAAAGAAGATACTTTTGAAGATATTATTATTGATGATAGAAGAGCTCGAAATGGTCATATTTCATAATATTAAATTTTTTATATCATTATTTATTTTATCTTATATATAGTGACATTTATTTTATGTTATTATTTATTTAACAGTAGTTTTAAGTATTTTTATTTAAGTTTATAGTTTATTCGTTATAATTATATTTCATATTATTTATGTCAATAGTGTCATTAGAAGAATTATTAGAAGCAGGAGTTCATTTTGGACATCAATCTAGGAGATGGAACCCTAAAATGTTTCCTTATATATATACGGAACGTAATGGTATACATATTATTGATCTTGTACAAACAGCACAGTTATTAAATGATGCTTATGAATTTGTTAAAAAATCTTCGCAAGCTGGTAAAACTTTTCTTTTTTTAGGTACAAAGCGTCAAGCTGCAGGTATAGTTGCAAAAGAAGCTATAAGATCTGGTTCTTTTTATGTTAATCAAAGGTGGTTAGGTGGAATGCTTACTAATTGGGTTACAATTAAATCTAGAGTTGATAGATTAAATTATTTAGAACAAAAAGATAAAGATGGTTTAATTGATATATTACCAAAAAAAGAGGCATCTGTAATACGTAAAGAACTTGATAGATTACGTAAACATTTAAATGGAATTAAAAGTATGAAAAAATTTCCAGATTTGGTAATTGTTGTAGATCAAAAGAAAGAATCAACAGCAATACAGGAATGTATTAAATTGGGCGTTCCTACAATTTGTATGTTAGATACTAATTGTAATCCAGAAATAGTTGATATTCCTATTCCAGCTAATGATGATGCAATTAGATCAATTAAATTAATATTGTCTAAAATAGCTGATGCAATTTTAGAAGGTAAAACTTCTTGATTTTTTATTAAAGTATTTTTTAATAAATTTACTATTTAAAATTATTATATTTTTATTCTTAAACATATTTTATATTTATGCTAAAAAAAATTTCTACAAATAATATTAAAGAGTTACGAAATAAAACTGGAGCTGGCATGACAGATTGTAAAAAAGCCTTGGAAGCTTCAGATGGAAAAATTGATATAGCAATACAAACTTTAAGAAAAAAAGGTTTGGCTTCAGCTGATAAGAAGTCAAATAGATTAGTTACTGAAGGCTTGGTAGAAAGTTATGTACATGCTGGTTCTAGAATAGGTGTTTTAGTTGAATTAAATTGTGAAACTGATTTTGTTGCTAGACAACCAGAATTTCGTCAATTAGCAAAAGATGTTGCTATGCAAATTGCTGCATGTCAATCTGTTCAGTATGTTTCACAGAATGATATTCCAGAGAAAGTAATTCTTTATGAGCAAAATTTTGAGTTAGAAAAAGATGATTTATTAACTAAATCAATTGATATAAAAAATAAAATTGTTCAAGGTAGAGTAGAAAAAAGATTGCAAGAATTATCTTTACTTAATCAAAACTTTATTAAGAGACATGAAATTACTATTGAAGAACTTATAAAGCAAAATATTTCTTTATGGGGAGAAAATATTAAAATTAGACGTTTTGAAAGATTTATTTTAGGTGAAGGTTTAGAATCTAAAAATAATACATTTACTAAAGAAGTTTCTGATATGATTAATAATAAATAATTAAAAATATTTGATTATATCAATATATTATACATTATAATGGTATGATTAGTGTAATATTAATCAAACAAGAATATTAATATTTAATCGTCTGATTAGTTAATATTTTTTTATTATAAACTAATTTGAAAAATGCAATGTTTCAACAAAATAATTATAGTTTACTTTTATTAATACCACTATCTTCAGTGGAAGTTGGTAAACATTTATATTGGAAAATAGGGAGCTATAATATTCATGGTCAAGTATTTATTGTATCTTGGATAGTTATTGCTGTATTAATTACATTATCTTTCGTAGGAACAAGAAAATTACAAAGAATTCCAGGTCAATTACAAAATTTTATGGAATTTATTTTAGAATTTTTACAAGATATATCAAAAAATCAAATTGGTGAACATGAATATAGAATATGGTTACCATATATTTCAACTATATTTTTGTTTATTTTAGGTAGTAATTGGGCTGGAGCTTTAATTCCGTGGAAATTAATTAATTTGCCAGAAGGAGAGTTAGCTGCTCCTACTAATGACATTAATACTACAGTAGCATTATCGTTATTAACATCATTAGCATATTTTTATGCTGGTTTGAGTAAAAATGGTTTAGGTTATTTTTTAAGATATGTTGAACCTACACCTGTTTTACTACCTATTAATATACTTGAAGACTTTACTAAGCCTTTATCTTTAAGTTTTCGATTATTTGGAAATATATTAGCTGATGAGCTAGTTGTTTCTGTATTTACTTTATTAGTTCCTATTTTAATTCCATTACCTGTAATGATTTTAGGACTATTTGCAAGTTCAATTCAAGCACTTATATTCTCTACTTTATCTGCAGCATATATTGGTGAAGCTTTAGAAGGACATGGTGAACATTAATTAATTATAAAAAATACTTTTTTAAGATTAATTTTTATAAAACATTTAAAAACGTATATAACGAAACATGTTAATTTTCTATTTTTAATAAAAAATATAAAGTATTTATGGATTCTATTATTTCAGCCGCATCTGTTATAGCTGCAGGTTTAGCTGTGGGTTTAGCTGCTATTGGGCCTGGTATTGGTCAAGGAAGTGCTGCAGCAAATGCTGTGGAGGGTATTGCAAGACAGCCAGAAGTTGAAGGTAAAATTAGAGGTACATTACTACTTAGTTTAGCTTTTATGGAATCTTTAACAATTTATGGACTAGTAGTTGCATTATCACTATTATTTGCTAATCCATATACGGGTTAACTTTTATTTGAACACTTAGTTTATTCTAAGAATGAATTTATAAACTAAGTGTTTTTATGATATTAATATATTATTGTCTATTTTATTAAATTATCAAAAAATTTTGTAATGCATATACTAATAGCTTTATTTAGTGAAATATCTGAAACAGATGTTAAGGGTGGTCTCTTTGATTTTAATGCAACTTTGCCTTTAATGGCTTTACAATTTCTTGCATTAACTTTACTTTTAAATTTATTATATTATAAGCCAGTTAGTAATATTTTAGATAATCGTGAAGAATATATTCGTAATAGTTTAACTAGTGCTTCTGCATCATTAGTAAAAGCTGATGAATTGACAAAAACATATGAATTTGAGTTGGCTGAATCACGTAAAAATGCTCAAAAAATTATAAGAAGTGCTCAAGAAGAAGCTCAATTAGTAGTTTCAGAAAAAATTAAGGAAGCACAAAAAGATGCAGAAAAGTTATTATTAGATGCTTATAATGAATTAAATATTCAAAAAGAACAAGCATTAAAAAGCTTAGAACTTCAAGTAGATATTTTAAGTGATCAAATCAAAAATAAATTATTAGATAATTAATATTTGAAAATAATAAATATGAAAAAAATTTCTTATTACTACGAGAAATACGATAAAATAAAACAATAAAACAATGAAATTTTTTGAAATTATTAGTCAAGAGTTATCATATTCAGGCATAAGTTTTAATTCTAATTTTTTAGAAGCAAATGTTTTAAACATAGCTCTTTTATTAGCTGGTCTAATATATGTACTTAAACAGTTTCTTGGTTCTATCTTAGAAAATAGGCAAAGTAAGGTGTTATTTGCTATTCGTGAATGTGAGGAACGTTTAGAACAAGCTAATATTCGTTTAAAAGAAGCAGAAAAACAATTAGCTCAAACTCAAGTTATTATTAATCAAATAGTTAAAGAAGCAGAAGTTACAGCTAAGAAAGTAAGACAATCTATATTAGAGCAAGGCAAATCTGATATAGATAAATTAGCATCATCTAGTAAAAATAGTGTTAAATTTGCTGAAAACCAGGTGAGATTACAAATACAGCAACAAATTACTGTATTGGCTATAAAGAAAGTTGGTGTTCAATTAAAAAGCCAAATGACGTCTATTATGCAAACAAAGATAATAGATCAAAATATTATTCATTTAGAAAGTAAGATTAATATATGAGTAATCAAAATTTAAAAGAAAAGATTGCTATACCATATGCTGAGGCTTTAATTGATATTGCTCAAAATGCAAATTTATTAAGTCAAACAAGTAAAGACTTATCATCAATTTCTATGATTTTAACTGAATCAAAAGATCTTCAATTACTTCTATTTAATCCCTTGATGAATATTTCTATTAAAAAAGAAATAATAAAGCAGTTATTTGATAATCAAGTTAATGATTTTATTATAAATTTTTTATTAGTCTTGATTGATAGGCGTCGAATTTCTTTTTTAAATACTATTATAGAAAAATATTTGGAATTAACATATTTATTAGAATCCATTACAATTGCTGAATTGTCTTCAGCTGTTGATCTAAATGAAGTTCAACAGGAAAATTTAATTGAAAAAATTCAATTAATGACTAAAAGTAATAAAGTTAAGTTAGTAATGAGTAAAAATCCTGATTTAATAGGAGGATTCATAATTAAGATTGGTTCTAAGATAATAGATGCTAGTTTAGCTGGAAAATTAAAAAAAATATCATTATATTTAGATACTAATTAATTCAAAATATGTATCATTAATTAGTATTTGCAAACAAAAATTTACAAATTATAAAATTATATGTTAAACATTAGACCAGATGAAATTAGTAATATTATACGTCAGCAAATTGATAAATATAATCAAGATTTACAAGTTGTTAATATTGGTACTGTACTACAAGTTAGTGATGGTATTGCACGTGTTTATGGCTTAGATGAAGTAATGGCTGGAGAGCTATTACAGTTTGAAGATCAAGATAAAACGATAGGTATTGCTTTAAATTTAGAAAGTGACAATGTTGGCGTTGTATTAATGGGTGATGGTCGCAATATCTTGGAAGGTAGCTCTGTAAAATCTACTGGACAAATTGCGCAAATTCCTGTGGGTGATAATTTTTTAGGTAGAGTTGTAAATCCTTTAGCAAAACCAATTGATGCTAAAGGGACACCAGATACAAAAGAAAATAGATTAATAGAATCTTATGCTCCTGGTATTATAGGTCGTCAATCTGTTTGCGAACCTTTACAAACAGGAATTACAGCAATTGATGCAATGATTCCAATTGGTAGAGGACAAAGAGAATTAATTATTGGTGATAGACAAACTGGTAAGACAGCAGTTGCTTTAGATACTATTATTAATCAAAAAGGTCAAGATGTTGTTTGTATCTATGTTGCTATAGGCCAAAAAGCCTCTTCTGTAGCACAAGTAGTTTCTACTTTAGAAGAAAAAGGTGCTTTAGAGTATACAATTATTGTTGCTGCTAATGCTGATGATCCTGCTACTTTACAGTATATTGCACCGTATACTGGAGCTACTTTAGCAGAATATTTTATGTATAAAGGTAAAGCCACTTTAGTTATCTATGACGATTTAACTAAACAAGCTCAAGCTTATCGTCAGATGTCTTTACTTTTACGTCGTCCACCTGGTAGGGAAGCATATCCTGGTGATGTATTTTATTTACATTCTAGATTACTTGAGAGAGCTGCTAAACTTAGCGATGATTTAGGGGGTGGTAGTATGACTGCTTTACCAATCATTGAAACGCAAGCTGGAGATGTATCTGCCTATATTCCAACAAATGTTATTTCAATTACGGATGGACAAATTTTTCTATCAGGCGATTTATTTAATTCAGGAATTCGTCCGGCAATTAATGTAGGAATTTCTGTGTCACGTGTAGGATCTGCTGCACAAATTAAAGCAATGAAGCAGGTTGCTGGCAAATTAAAATTAGAATTAGCACAGTTTGCTGAATTAGAAGCTTTTTCTCAATTTGCTTCTGATCTTGATAAAGCTACGCAAAATCAGTTAGCTCGTGGTCAAAGATTGAGAGAAATTTTAAAGCAAGCACAAAATTCACCTCTTGTTGTAGAGGATCAAGTTGCTATTATTTATGCTGGTGTTAATGGATATTTAGATAGTATTAAACTATCTAAAGTCAATGATTTTGTTTTAGCTTTAAGAGAAGATTTACAAAACTCTAAACCAGAATTTGGAGAAAATATTCGTAATAGTAAAAAATTAACTCCAGAATCTGAAGACTTATTGAAGCAATCTATACAGGACGTGCAACAAGCATTTTCTGTTTAGTTTTATAATGTTTAAAACTTAGGATAGTATATTATCTGTCCTAGGTTTATTGATAGATATAATACTTTAATTATTTAATAAAATATTATTGTATCCATATTTTTCTATTTCTGCTGCTAATGTATTATTTCCAGTATGCATAATTTTGCCTTGATCCATTATATGTATATAATCAGGTTTTATATATTCAATTAATCTTTGGTAATGAGTAATAATTAATATACAATTATTTTTATTGGCAAAAGTTTTAATATTATTTGATATTTTTTTTAATGCATCAATATCTAATCCAGAATCAATTTCATCTAATATAGATAATTCACTTTTAAGCAAAGACATTTGTAAAATTTCATTTTTCTTTTTTTCTCCACCTGAAAATCCTTCATTGAGATGTCTATTTAAAAACATTGGATCCATATCAATTTTATCTAATTCTTTATTTATTAAATCAAAAAAAGATAAAGGATCTATTTCTTCTTTATTTAATCTCTTTTGTTTAGAATTATAAGCTAGTCGTAAAAAATCTATATTACTAACTCCAGGAACTTCTATTGGATATTGAAAAGCTAAAAATATGCCTTGATGAGACCTTTCATCTGGTTCTTCATGAGTAATATTATTATTTTTGAAAATAATATTTCCTTTATTTATTTTATATGATGGATGTCCTGATATAACTTTTGCTAATGTACTTTTTCCTGATCCATTTTTGCCCATAATAACATGGATTTCTCCTTTTTTGATTAATAAATTTAAACCCTTAAGAATAGATTTATTGTTAATACTTGCGTGTAGGTTTTCAATTCTTAGTATTTCTTCTTGTACCATAATAATTATTTTAGCCTATAGTTCCTTCTAATTTTAAATTTAGTAAACGATCTGCTTCCATTGCAAATTCCATTGGTAAATCATTCAATATTTCTTGGCAAAACCCATTTATCATTAAACCAATTGCATCATCTATACTAATACCTCTTTGTAAGAAGTAAAATATTTGTTCTTCTCCTATTTTACAAGTTGAAGCTTCATGTTCAACTTGGCAATATGGACTTTTTACTTGTATATAAGGAAAAGTATTTGCTTGAGATTTATTGCTTAAAATTAATGAATCACACTGTGAGTAATTACGGGAATAACTTGCTTTAGGACTCATTTTAACTAATCCACGGTAATTATTAATTGAATTCCCTGCTGATATACCTTTAGATAAAATTTTGCTTCTTGTATATTTACCTATATGTATCATTTTACTCCCAGTATCAGCTTGTTGATAATGATTAGTTAAAGCGATAGATGAAAATTCTCCAATTGAATTATTTCCTAATAAAATACAACTAGGATATTTCCAAGTTATAGCTGATCCTGTTTCTACTTGTGTCCAAAGTATTTTTGAATTGTTTCCTATACACATACCTCTTTTAGTAACAAAGTTATAGATTCCTCCTTCTCCTCTAGAGTTACCTGAGTACCAGTTTTGAACAGTAGAATATTTAATTGTTGCGTTGTCTAATGCAACTAGTTCTACTATTGCTGCATGCAATTGGTTATTATCAAATTGTGGCGCCGTACAGCCTTCTAAATAACTAACATTACTATCATGATCTGCAACGATTAAAGTTCTTTCAAATTGACCAGATTCTTTATTGTTAATTCGAAAATAAGTAGATAGTTCTAATGGACAGCTAGTATTAGGAGGTATATAGCAAAAAGAACCATCACTAAATGTAGCAGAGTTAAGTGCGGAGTAAAAATTATCTCCTATTGGTACAACAGATCCTAAATATTTTTTGATAAGATTAGGATATAATTTAATAGCTTCGCTTATTGAGCAAAAAATAACTCCAGAAGCAGCAAGTTCCTTTTTAAATGTTGTAGTAATAGACACACTATCAAATACTGCATCTACTGCAACATTACTCAATTTTTTTTGTTCATCTAAAGATATCCCTAACTTTTCAAATGTTTTAAGTATTTCTGGATCTACATCTTGTAAACTTTTTATGTTTTTTTTATTTTTAGGAATTGAATAATATAGTATATTGTTATAATTAATAGAATTATAAAATAAATTACCCCATTCTGGCTCTTTCATTTTAATCCATTTATTATAAGCTTTTAATCTAAATTCTTTTAAATATTTGGGCTCTTTTTTATTTTTAGAAATTAATTTAATAATTTTGATGCTTAATCCTTTTGGAAAATATTCTGAATCAACTTTAGTGTAAAATCCATATTCATATGGTTTATTAATTACATTATCTAGATAATTTTTTGAGCTATTATTGATATTATTTTCACACATTTTTATTGATATAAATAGAAATTTTTTAATATATGTTTATTATATAATATATTGCAAGGTAATATATTTAATATAACTGTTAAATTTTATTATTAATATATCTAGTCCATAATATTAAACTAATATAATTTTGATCTTCTAATAAATTTATAATGTATTTGTAAATAAAATAATTACTATGATATAACGTATTTTTTGTATACTTATTATTTTTTATTTTTACTGTTATATATATTTTATTAATATTTCTAAATATTTTTTCTAATAGATGGTAACTAATTAATATATTTAATAAATTTTTGTAGTATTTATAAAATTTTAAATGTCTGATTTTAATATAGATATCTAAGATAATGTTTGTTACTATTTCATATTTTGTAAATGTAAACATTGTTTTAATTAGAATAATTTGACTTACATTAAGTATAATTAATTTTTCTATATATCTTGGTATATAATATATTATATAAAGTACGGAAATTTTATATTTCAATATAAACAATATTATAGAATATGGAAAATATATTAAAGATATAGAAATTTTTTGATTAACTTGATACTTATAATCGATGAAATAAGTAAAAAGTATGATATAAATTATATAAATAAATCCTTTTAAAATTATATAATATACATTAATTAAATTAAAAATTTTTTTATATGAATTAACTAATAAAATTATTAGTAAAAAAAAAATAATTTTTAAATTATTTAAATAAATGTATGGTAAAATAAATAAAATAGTAAATGTAAATATTACTTTTTTATAATTTTCGATCGTGTGTAATATTGTAATAGGTGAATTTAAATAATTGTTTGAAGAAATATATTTTAGTAAGTTCATTTAAAGTAATTTAATAAAATCATTAAACCAATGATATAATATGAGTAGGTGGCGAAATTTGGTATACGCATCATATTCAAAATATGATAACATAGTTATGAGGGTTCGAGTCCCTCCCTACTTACTTAATTATTTATTTATATGTTCATAGAAAATTAATTATTTTTAACTATTATTTTTTTATGATAATAGATTTTTAATATATATTATTATACATAGGATTGTAATAAATGAGTTTGTTGGTTATTGGTAGTACAGGAACTTTAGGAAGACAAATTGTAAGAAAAGCTTTAAATGAAGGTTTTCAAGTAAAATGTTTAGTAAAAAATTTTCGTAAGGCTTCTTTCTTAAAAGAATGGGGAGCTGAATTAATATATGGAGATTTAATTTTGCCTGAAACTATTCCATTGGCTTTATGTAATGTTACTGCAATTATTGATTGTTCTACAACTAGGCCAAATGATTTATATAACGTGAAATTAATTGATTTGAAATCAAAATACATTTTAATTGAATCTGCGATAAGAGCTAATATTAAACGTTATATATTTTTTTCTATTTTAAATGGATTAAGCTATAGAGATATTCTTCTTGTAAACTTAAAATTATTAATTGAGCATCGTATAAAACAATCGGGTATTAATTATACTATCTTTCATGTTCCTGGCTTTTTTCAAGGATTAATTCCACAATATGCCTTACCAATTCTAGAGAAACAATCTGTATGGATTACAAGTGAATCATCATTAATTTCATATATTAATACTCAAGATATTGCTAGGATTGTAATTCAAAGTTTATCTATTTCTCAATTTAGTAACACAGTATTACCTATAACTGGTATTAAAAGATGGAATTCTTTAGAAGTTATTAAATTATGTGAACAAATTTCAGGCCAGCGTGCTAAAATTACTAGAATACCTATCTATTCATTAAATTTATTTAAATACTTCTTAAAATTTTTTCAATGGACTTGGAATATTGCAGAAAGGTTAGCTTTTATAGAAATATTATCAAGAGGTTATAGTTCTAAAGTCTCTATGAAAGAAATTTTATATATATTGAGAATAGATTCTAATGAATTAGAATCGTTAGAATTTTATTTACAAGAGTATTTTCAACGTATTATGAAGAAGTTAAAAGAGTTGAATTATAAAATCTTAGATAGTCATGAAACCATCGATAAAGTAAATTTTTAAGTCTTTGTTTTTTATTATTTTTAATATTAGTATAAATTCTCTTTAAACTATATACAATAATTAATAAAATAATTTTTAATTTAATTTATTAATTAATGTTTTTTATATATACTATTGATAAAGATTCTATTTTTTATATTAGGGCCTAATAAATGCTGACTTTAAAAATTTTTGTTTACACAACAGTTGTTTTTTTTATTTCTCTATTTTTCTTTGGTTTTTTATCTAATGATCCGTCTCGTAATCCAAATAGGAAAGATTTGGAGTAGTGTAGGTATTGTTTTAAAAGTATAATAATAGGATATCATTATATTAATTTACTTATAATAATTAATTAAAATAATTTATTTTTGTAAAACATGAATTATTTTTTTAATTTTATATATGAGGACATTTTTATTCCCAAGTATATATTGTTGGTTAAATTTTTGATTAAACTAACTGATATGATGATATTATTGTTTATTATATAAATATATTCTTCATGATTTAAACTTTTATTATTAATAAACATAGAAGTTTTAAATAAATTAAATTTACTTAGGTCTGACTTTATGTTTAAGTGATTTATAATATTTAAATTATTTATTTTTACAATTTTTATCTGAGACAATTTTTTAGATATTTTATTAATATTAAAATATAAAATATTTTTTTTAATTTTATTAATTTTACTTTGTATTTCTAAGTTATTATTATTTTTAATAACAATCAGTTCTTGTTTATAAGTTTTCTGTATTTTATGTTTTGATATATATATATTTTCTTGTAAAAACCATTGGCCTTCAAAATTTTTTGAAGATGAATTATATTGTAGTTCCATTAATAAAAAATGATAAGTAGATAAAAATTGTACTTAATATGAACAATATAATAAAATAGTTATCTAATTTTTTTCATTATATATTTAAAATATTATTTTATAGTAAATATTCTTTAATCTAAATTAAATTATTAAATAATGAAATACTGGAATTTAAAAAAAATCAATCAATCCGCCTTCGAAAAAACAGGAATAATTCCACGTTCTATGACTAAACTTTTTAATCGTTTTAAACAAGAATTAAATCCTAATGCAGAAGTCGAAGCTTTAGAAGAGTTTAAAGTTGTGAAATATCAAACTTCAACATCAGTCAAATATATTATTATTCTTCTTTTAATGCCCCTCTTCATCAATCAATTATCTAAAACTTTTTTCTTAGATCCTTTAATTAATTATCTATGGAATAATAATAGTTCATATATTTTTCTTAATCATTCTCAGGAAGAAAGAGCTTTTGCTGAGTTACAGCGTTTTGAAGAAAAACTACATTTTGAAATTTTAATAGGTAAGCTTGATTACCTATCAATTGAAAATGTGAAACAAGAAATGTCTGATCAAGCATTAAATATTGCTTTAGAATATTCGCAAGAAAGTGCTAGTGCAATAAAAAATATATTAGCTGATTTAATTTCAATTATTATATTTATTTCAATATTAATTATAAATAAAAGACAATTTTCTATACTAAAATCATTTATAAACGAATCTATTTATGGTTTAAGTGATACAGCTAAAGCATTTTTAATAATTTTATTTACAGATATTTTTGTAGGTTTTCATTCGCCTCATGGATGGGAAATAATAATTGAAGCAATTTTAAGACATTTAGGTTTGCCAGAAAGTAGGGACTTTATCTTTATTTTTATTTCTACTTTTCCTGTTATATTAGATACTATTTTTAAATATTGGATATTTAGGTATTTAAATAAAATATCTCCTTCTGCTGTTGCTACTTATCATAATATGAATGAATAGCGCGATATTTACTTTTTTTTTATATTTTATTATAATGTTTCTATTAAAATTTAAGTGCATCTGTGGCCGAGAGGCCGAAGGCAGCGGACTCATGTGCGACCCGTTTTTAGGTGTTAAAGGTTCAAAAAAAAGAATTAATTAGCTAACTAAAAACTAAATTATCTTAATATTTAGTTAACTATATTTTTTATGTTAGTTAATTCTAACTATTCTCAATCATGAATATAATCATTTAGTCAATTTAGTAATATACAAGCCTTAAATATTATTGAATAAAGCAGACTTTATGCAAAGTTGATATAACTAGTCAAACGAATCTCTGTAAAAAGTATTAATTTAAAAATATTTATACAATGTTTTTTTAAGTATTGATAAAATTTTAGCCCTTAAGCTTCATTACTATGAGTTAATGTAAGCATGATTTGTTATAGTGGTTATTAATATATAAAGAGAAGTTTAAGTCAATAATTATATAAAAAATATGGAACGGAGTAAATAAATAGTATTTTTTATATAAAAATATTGTAAGGCATAATATACTATTTAATAAGAAACAATAAGAAGCAATATATTTTTTTTAGTTTTTATATATATAAAATTAATATTATTTTAGCTAACATATTGTACTTACATTGAAATAATTAATATAATAGATAATATCGAAACTTCAATGAAATGTATATTACTAATAATCAATCAAAGAAAAATTTTATAAATCAAGATATTTGTTGGAAAAAATTTCCATGGCAAAAAATTTATCTTCGTATATTTCTAATTACAAAACATATATATATAGGTTCAAAAAAATATGATTTAAATTATGTTTATAAATTACAAAAATATTTAATTAATTGTAATGAAGCTAAGATTTTAATACTAAATAAAATTTTATTAAAAGTATATATATATTATAAAGATTATAAAAAAGAAAAATTTTTAATAAATAAAAAAGAAAAATTTAATTTATTTATTTTATTATTTAAACATAATTTACTTAGTTGTAAAACAAGTAATCTAATAATTGAACAAGTAAAACAAAATTTAATTTATTTATCTATTGAGCCAACTTGGAAAGCAAGACTAACTATACGTATAGATAATTATTTTTCTATCTATAAAATAAAATTTTATTCATTTACAAATAAGAATAAGACTAATGATAATTTATTTATTAATATAATTATAAAAAAATTAATATCTTACAATTATGCTAATAAAGCAGTGAATGATTGGTTATATAGAATAACTTGTTTCGATTTATCACGTTTATATAATTTAAAGTATTATAAATGTATAAATGAAGAATTTGATAAATTATATCAATCTCAAATTAAAGAATTATATAATTTAAATATATTATTATCAAATCTTTTTATAATTGATTTCTACTGGTATTTATTTAATTATATTAAAAGATCTTATAAAAATATAAATATATTTATCGATAGTATTAATAAATTATATTATAAACATTATGATAAATTAATTTATTATAAATTATTGAAAAGTTTACTTATATTTTTTTTGTATAGACATCAATTTTGTGGACATAAAAAAATAAATTTTTTTATGAATCAGCATAGAATACTATATAAAATAAATTGTATATATAAAGAGTATTATTCTTATACAAAGTTTTTTATTTCATTAAAATTAATTAAAAGTTGTAATAAAGTAGTTAATTACTTTATCTATATTTGGTTAAAAAAACAAAGACATAATAATTTATCTCTATTAGCAAAAAATAATAATATACGTAATATCAATAATATTACTAATAAATATGCTTATATATGTAATTTAAATAAATATTATATTAATAATACATAATTTCATTTAATACAAGTAAGTGGTAGCCGTATGAAATGAAAATTTCAAGTACGGTTTTGTAGGAGAGATTTTAATTAAAATCTACTCTAATAATCCGCCATCTCTTAGAGACAACGCTGGTTCGAATCCAGCCAGATGCAATAAATGATAGTTCAATTTTAAACTAAAGCGGGTAGCGGGAATCGAACCCGCATCATTAGCTTGGAAGGCTAAGGTTTTACCACTAAACTATACCCGCAAAAATGATATATTAGAACTAATAATAACATATCAAAATTTATTTTACAAATATTATTCTATTCCTTCAATATTAATTTGTAAAAAGGTAGAAATTTCTTTTGCCTTTTTTTCAATATCATAAAGTGAAACAGGTTCTCCTACTTTAGTCAAAGGAATTTCTCTTTTATCTTTAGTTTTCAAATAAATTTCTCTTTTTGGAGATAAACCTTCTTGAATATTAATTTTAATGGAAGATATCTCTTTAAGTTTATATTGTAATTTCAATATTCTATTTTTTCCAGGAAATCCTAATCTAAAAATGGTTACTATACCCGTTTGATTATTAAACTCATTATATCCACTACCTACATCAAATATAATAGTATACCAAAGAAATAAACTAATTAGTATACCTGTCATTCCATAAAATGTCATTATAGCTCCTTGAGGCATAAATAATAAACTTGAATTATAAATTATATTATTATTTGATATTTTCAAATAACTAAATATACCTACTATAAAAAAACTAAAACCTCCAAATAAAACTATTGTTGCCCACCAATAATTACTCAATCTACGTGAGCCCAGAATGTTATCTATTTTAATTTGATTCATAAATTTATTAATTATATTAACTATTTGTTATTTTGATAAAGATGAATAAATTGAGTCATAAATACTAACAATAAATAATTTATAGCATATTGTCTTACTTATTGTTAATATAGTTTTGCAAAAAATTTAAATTAGTTTAATAAATTGTAAACCAAAATATAAACTTAAAGCTAATCCCATGAATAATATAATAAAAAATATATAACTGATTATTATAGACATAATATTTATTCTCCTATAGAATATTTGTAATATATATCAAAAAAACTATTTTAATGTTTTTATTACAAGTTTGTTAATATTTTAACTTAAAAGATTAATTATTTGCTACTATTAAGTTTTATAATTAACAAACAAACTAATCTTATTAAAAAGTAAATATATGACTAATTTTATTCAGCCTTATAATAATGATCCATTTGTAGGTAACTTATCAACACCAATTAGTACATCAAGTTTTACTAAAAATTTATTAAGCAATTTACCAGCTTATAGAAGAGGCTTATCTCCATTACTAAGAGGATTAGAAATTGGAATGGCACATGGTTACTTTTTAATTGGTCCTTTTGACAAATTAGGTCCATTAAGAAATACAGATATTGCACTACTTTCAGGATTTTTATCTGCTGTTGGTTTAATTATTATTTTGACAGCATGCTTATCTATGTATGGCGGAGTATCATTTGAAATAAATAAAGATGATTCAAAAGATATTTTACAAACTTCTAATGGGTGGAGTCAATTTACAGCTGGTTTTCTTGTTGGTGCTGTAGGTGGATCTGGGTTTGCTTACTTATTATTAGCTAATATTCCTAATATACAAAATCTTGGTTTATCATAAATTGAATATTTTTTAAGTTTAAACTTATTCATATATCATTAATAATTTAAAATTTATCTATTTCATCTAAGTCTATTAATATTGATAATTATTTCGTTGTTATATTTATTATTTTAATAGCTAGTAAGGGGACTTGAACCCGTAACCTGCTGATTACAAATCAGCTGCTCTACCAATTGAGCTATACTAGCAAAGTTATTATTTATTAATATAATAGTAATAATTATTGTAATTGTAAATAAAAAAAATATTAGTTTTAAAATAATCAATTTTCATAAAACTAATATCTTTTAATTATAAAGTTAATTGATAAATATTATATAAATATCTAATTAATCATTTGAATTAAATATTCTATTATTATAATCAGCATAATAATTAATTGTTTCATCTAAACAAATAAATGACCATCCTGTAGGCATATCTATATTATCGCTTGTATTCTCTTCATTATAATTATCTTCACTTAAATTAAAATTTTCATATTTATCATGATAGATATTTTTTAGATCTGATACCATATTGTTAATCCTTATATTAATAATCCATTGCTCTTTAATTTATTTAAAACAAAAAAATAGTTACTTAATATTTATTATTCTATTATTTTGTATTTATATACAGAAAATTATATCATATAGATACAAAATTGTCACTAATTTTTACATGATATTTCAGACTTAATAAAATTATTACAACTTTATAGTATGTAAAGATTTTATTACTTTTGTTGAAATTTTAACTTTTAACCAACATCCTTGTTTTACTGACCATATTTTTTTATTATGTAAGTTAATATTTTGTTTTTTTTTCGTTTTTACATTTGAATGTGATACTTTATAACCATTGTTTGCTTTTTTACCAGAAATTTGACAGACTTTAGACATATGATTTTTATTATTTGTTATACGTAAGATAAAATTTACATTGTATATAATTACTCATATATATATAAAAATAATTCACTTATTTATATATATTTATTTAATGTATTTACTAAAGTTGATCTTGGAACAGCTCCTATTACTGTATCAACTCTTATACCATTTTTAAATATCATAAGAGTTGGAATACTTCTTATGCAGTATTCTGATGCTACAGTAGGATTTGAATCTGTATTAACTTTGACAACTTTTATTATATGTTTATATTCATGAGCTATTTCATTAATTACAGGAGCAATCATACGACATGGACCACACCAAGGGGCACCAAAATCTACCAAAACAATTTTATCAGATTTAATAACTTCTGTATCAAAAGTAGCATCTAGTACTTGTAATATGGACACAATGCATTTCTCCAAAAATTATTCCTTGCTAACTTCATCCTAACATAAAAATACAAAAATAAATGAATTATATAAAAACTTTAATATAATTCTATATATAAATAGTATTAAAAAAAATTATCACACTAATAAATAATATTGCAATTATTTGATGAGAATATAATGATAAATTTATATCTAAAGATAACTAAATATAGAAAAACTAATATATGTAAATTAAATACTAATATGAGTGATACTTTATAAGGTTAACTTTATATATAATGATACTGCCTTAAATTCAAGGAGGAATAAATGTCTAACTCTGTAGAAGAACGGACAAGAATTAAAAATGAACGTTATGAATCTGGTGTAATTCCATATGCAAAAATGGGATATTGGGACCCTGAGTATGTAATTAAAGATACAGATGTATTAGCTTTATTTAGAGTTACTCCACAACCAGGTGTAGATCCAGTAGAAGCTTCTGCTGCAGTTGCAGGTGAATCATCTACTGCTACATGGACTGTTGTATGGACTGATTTATTAACTGCATGTGACCTTTACCGTGCTAAAGCATATAAAGTTGACGCTGTACCAAATACATCTGATCAATACTTTGCTTATATTTCTTATGACATAGATTTATTTGAAGAAGGATCTATTGCAAATTTAACAGCTTCTATTATTGGTAATGTATTTGGATTTAAAGCTGTTAAAGCTTTAAGACTAGAAGATATGAGATTACCAGTAGCTTACTTAAAAACTTTCCAAGGTCCTGCAACAGGTATAGTTGTGGAACGTGAGCGTATGGATAAATTTGGTCGTCCATTTTTAGGAGCAACTGTTAAACCTAAACTAGGTTTATCTGGTAAAAACTATGGTAGAGTAGTTTATGAAGGACTAAGAGGTGGATTAGACTTTCTTAAAGATGATGAAAATATTAATTCCCAACCATTTATGCGTTGGAAAGAACGATTTTTATACTCAATGGAAGCGGTAAATCGTTCAATTGCTGCAACAGGTGAAGTAAAAGGTCATTATATGAATGTCACAGCAGCAACAATGGAAGACATGTACGAAAGAGCTGAATTTGCTAAACAAATTGGTACTGTTATTATCATGATTGATTTAGTAATTGGTTATACAGCAATTCAAACAATGGCTATTTGGTCTCGCAAAAATGATATGATTTTACATTTACACCGCGCAGGTAACTCTACTTATTCACGTCAAAAAATTCATGGTATGAACTTTCGTGTTATTTGTAAATGGATGCGTATGGCGGGTGTAGATCATATTCATGCAGGTACTGTAGTAGGAAAACTTGAAGGTGATCCTTTAATGATTAGAGGCTTTTATAATACATTACTAGAACCTTATCTAGATATTAATTTACCTCAAGGAATCTTTTTCCAACAAGATTGGGCATCTTTACGTAAAGTAACTCCAGTTGCATCTGGTGGTATTCATTGTGGTCAAATGCATCAATTATTAGATTACTTAGGTGATGATGTTGTACTTCAGTTCGGTGGTGGAACAATTGGACATCCTGATGGTATTCAAGCAGGTGCAACAGCAAATCGTGTAGCTTTAGAATCAATAGTAATTGCACGTAATGAAGGTCGCGACTATGTAACAGAAGGACCTCAAATTTTACAAGATGCTGCGAAAACATGCGGTCCTCTACAAACAGCATTAGATTTATGGAAAGATATTACATTTAACTATACTTCTACAGATACAGCTGACTTCGTAGAAACTCCAACAGCTAATGTTTAAATCAAATAAAAAATAATAGCATATGTTAGAGATAATATGTTAATAATAAAATATACTAAAGTCTATTGACAACGATTAATCATTATAAGGAGTATATAAAAGTGAGATTAACACAAGGAACTTTTTCCTTTTTACCTGACCTAACTGACGAACAAATTAAAAATCAACTTAACTATGCCGTTTCTAAAGGCTGGGCAGTTAATATTGAATACACAGATGATCCACATCCTAGAAATAATTACTGGGATCTATGGGGTTTACCTTTATTTGATATTAAAGATTCTGCAACAATTATTTATGAACTTAATAGTTGCCGTAAGCAATATTCTAATTGCTATGTTAAGGTTAACGCATTTGATAATACAAGAGGTATAGAAAGTTGTGTACTATCTTTCTTAGTTAATAGACCTTCTATAGAACCAGGTTTTGAACTAGTAAGATCAGAAGATATTGGTAGAAACCAAAAGTATTGTTTCCGTAGTTACGCTACAAGCAAACCAGAAGGTTCTAGATATTAAATTAATAGTATAATTAATAAAGATAACTAAATAATTTTAAAAAATATAATATTTAACATATTATATTCTTTAATTAACACGATAAAGTTTAAAGAAAAAATCATATTTACAAGATAATATTTCATTACAAACTTAGATTCATGAATACAAAATATACAGATGATACTCTCGTAAATTTACAAGAAGAGTACGATAAAACAAAAATACAAGAAATTATAGATGAATTAGAACAAGAATTAATCGGATTAACACCTGTAAAAACAAGAATTAAAGAAATAGCAGCATTATTATTAATTGATAGATTGAGAAATCAATTAAATTTAGTTTCAGGAAGTCCTGGATTACATATGTCATTTACAGGAAGTCCAGGTACTGGAAAAACTACTGTAGCAATGAAAATGGCTGATATTTTACATAGATTAAGTTATATTAGAAAAGGGCATCTATTAACAGTAACTAGAGATGACTTAGTTGGTCAGTATATTGGACATACTGCACCTAAAACTAAAGAAGTCTTAAAACAGGCTATGGGTGGAGTACTATTTATTGATGAAGCATATTATTTATATAAACCAGATAATGAAAGAGATTATGGCGCAGAGGCAATTGAAATTTTATTACAAGTAATGGAAAATCAACGTGATGACTTAGTTGTTATATTTGCGGGTTATAAAGAAAAAATGGATAAATTTTATGAATCTAATCCTGGATTATCATCTAGAGTTACAAATCATGTTGATTTTCCAGACTATACTGCTGAAGAACTATTAGAAATAGCTAAACTAATGCTAGAAGAACAACAATATAAATTTGCTCCAGATGCAGATAAAGTATTATTAGATTATGCAGAAAGAAGAATGCAACAACCTCATTTTGCAAATGCTAGAAGTATTAAAAATGCAATTGACAGATCAAGAATGAGACAAGCAAATCGTATTTTTTCTAGCGGAGATAAAATACTGACTAAAGCTGATTTAATAACAATTCAATCAGAAGATATATTAAAAAGTAGATTATTTACACAATCATAAAATAAACTAAATAAATAATTGACAATTGATATTAAATTTAGATACATTAGTCTTATATGATTATTTTAATATAATCAAAGTAGTTAGGCGGTATAGCTAAGTGGTAAGGCAGAGGATTGCAAATTCTTTATCCCCAGTTCGAATCTGGGTACCGCCTAGTACAAAAAAAGGGGATGTGGTGGAATGGTAGACACAACAGACTTAAAATCTGTTGATCTTTTAATGGTCGTGAGGGTTCAAGTCCCTCCATCCCCATTAAAAAAAATATATAGCAGAAGAATATAAATTTTTGTTATATTTTACATAAATATAATAATATAAATCAATAAATTAATGATGTGTATATGTATAAATTGCCGACATATTCATAATTGTCAAACATATCTATTTATAGAAAAACAACACCATAATAATAAATTAATAAGACATAATAAAACTTTTATTCCTATTCATACAATTATTAATGTAAACATTAATCAAAATTTAAATAAAGTATCTTTAGATTGGGATTTACAGGAATGTTCATCATTTATAGAAGAACCTGGTTATTGGTTAATTAAAAATTAATTTAAGCTTTCTAATTACTATATTTAGTAAAATAACTTAATGACTAACTATATAAATGCATATGTTTATATTCTAAAGTTTTATTTAATAACTCAGTATTTACTTTAGATTCTCTAACTAAAGTTATTTTACCTGTTCTTGCAATTTGAACAACTTTATATTGATTTAATAGTTGTTGAATAGCGAAAATTTTCCCCGGGTCACCAGTTACTTCTAAAGTTAAAGATTCCTTAGATATATCAACAACCTTTGCTCTAAAAATATTTGCGATTTCTAAAATATCGGATCTATCTTTATACAAGATAGAAATTTTAATTAACATAAGTTCACGTTCTATACATGGTATATTAGTAACATTTTGAACATCTAAAATATTAATAAGTTTATGTAATTGCTTAATTAATTGTTCTATTGTACGATTATCACCTGTAACACTCATTGTAATTCTGGATATACCTCCTTCTTCTGTTGGACCAACAGCTAAACTATCAATATTAAAACCCCTTCTAGCAAATAAACCAGATATTCTTGATAAAACACCTGATTCATCTTGTACAAGAACAGAAAGTGTATGCTTCATAAATCAATATTAAATTAAATATAGAATAAAAATGAATATACATTTAATGTTATAATAATTTACATGTATTTACCAATATTTTAGAATAAATTAAAATAATAAAAAATTTAAATTAAGGTTAAAAAAAATCATTGAAAAAAAAATATAATGATGAATCTATAATTAATGAATCAATAAAGTATCCTAAAGTACGTTTAATAGATGTCTTAGGAAAACAGTTGGGCATATATTCTTCTAATGAAGCACTTGGTATTGCTTTAGATAAAGGACTAGATTTAGTAGTTATAAGCGATAAATCAAATCCTCCTGTATGTAAAATTATAGATTATGGTAAATATAAATTCACCCAAGAAAAGAAAGCTAAAGAGGCGAAAAAGAAACAACATCATACTTCTATTAAAGAAGTGAAAATGCGCTATAAAATTGAAGATCATGACTATAAAGTTAGATTAAACCAAGCATTAAGATTTTTACAATCTGGTGATAAAGTTAAAGCAACAGTTATATTCAGAGGAAGAGAAATACAACATTTTAATTTAGCAATTGAGCTATTAAATAGAATGTCTAAAGATTTAAATGAAACTTCTAATATACAACAACCTCCTATTAAAGATGGAAAAAATATTATAATGATTTTATCACCTCATAAAAAATCGTTTTAAGGTATAAATTTTAAGTAAAAATCTAATTTGACTTTATAAAAAAATATAATTAAATTAATATTAATCAAGACATTATATTTTATATAAGTAAGGAACTTACATATGTCTCGTTATAAAGGACCAAAATTAAGAATATCAAGAAGATTAGGTGACCTACCTGGACTTACCAGAAAAAAATCTAAAAAAAGTTTACCTGCTGGAGAACATGGACAACAATCACGTAAACCTTCAGAGTATGCTTTAAGATTAGAAGAAAAACAAAAGCTGAGATTTAATTATGGCTTAAGTGAAAAACAGCTATTAAAAAATATTAAGACAGCTAAAAAAGTACAAGGATCAACAGGAATTATTTTATTACAAATTTTAGAGATGAGATTAGATAACACTATTTTTAGATTAGGTTTAGCTCCAACAATACCATCATCTAGACAACTTGTAAATCATGGCCACATTTTAGTTAATGATAAAATAGTTTCAATATGTAGTTATCAATGTAAACCAGGAGATGCTATTTCAGTTAGAGAAAAAAAGGTATCTATTGAATTAGTAAAAAAACATATGGAATACCCTGGTTTAGCAAATATACCAAACCATTTAGAACTATACAAAGATAAATTAACAGCTAAAGTAAATGGTATTATTGAACGAGATTGGGTCGGATTACAACTAAACGAATTACTCGTAGTTGAGTACTATTCTAGAAAATAATACCCAAAATCAATAATATAGTGTATTTGAAAATACTTTATAATATATTAATTAGTTAAATAAAAAAAGATTACATATTGAACTATATTAACTACCAATTAAGTGGCTGTCTACTTGTTAAAGACCAAATAATTCTGTAACATAAAGTTTGAAAATATACGCTTTTATTTACTATCCAGTATTTTAAATTACTTTTATTTTGTAGATTAGACTGTAAATAATTTTTAATTATATCATAAGTTCTTAATGAAGGTAAAAAAATTATTTTACTATGATTTTTTTTATAATAAGGTTCTTGAATAAATGTTTCTAGATTAGAAACAGATAAATTTGGTTTAACTGGTAAATTATAATCGATATTTTTTTCCACAAATTTTTGCCATGCAGATATAGCTGTTTCATAATTAAGAAATACAGCTTTATATTTGAATGAACTCTTTTTTTGCTTAAAAGAATAAAAATAATCTATTTTTTTTATATATTTTTTATTTTTATTTCTTGCGTAAGTTGATTGAATTAAATATATAGGTTGACCCTGGAAATAAGTATTACCATAATTTTGATTATTATCGAAAGATAAATTTTTATAATATTTATATGCATATGTTAAGTCACCAACTTCTTTTAAATCAGGAACCAACCTAAATTCAACACAATTATTAACTGACTTTATTAGCTTATAGTATAAATTCATATTAGTAATAACATAACTTACTTTATTAAGACGAGTAGAGTTAATATATTTATTTTTAATATATTCTTTATATTCTAAAGCATCTTGTGGATTTACAAAAACTAAACCAATATATGATTTTTTAGCATTTATATCTTTATTTGTAAAACGTGCATATAAATTAAATAATTTACGACTTTTAAATAATTGATCATATGATTCAGAAAGAATAATTTCATGATTATTATTAACTAACATAAACAATGGTAATGATGTACTATTTAGATGTTTTTGATTTAACTTAAATACATCAGATATTTTATGTCGATGATTATTAAAATTAAATATACTGAAATTTGGAAACTTAAACCATTTATATCTTAAATAAATATTATTTTTATTAACTAATAATGAAGTATATAAATTGTCTGTTTTATTCATATACAACTGAATTTTACCATTTAGTAAATCTTTGCTAAATTTATACAAAAAATTTTTATATTCATTACCTTCATAAACAGATAAGCCTAATGTTTTTAATTTACTAATATAATTATTAGATAAAGAATTAGACTTTGAAAGAAAAATTGTTTCTTGCAAATATCTATTAATCATTTTTTGCCAAAGATTCCGAATAACTAATTTATTATTCATTTTATTTTCAAGTAACTTACTAGGAACTTTTGCCGTAAAAACTTTAGAATTTGATATAAAAATACAAGAAGATCTATTAAATTTAAAATTCATCAAATTACTTATATTTTTGTAATTCTTTTGTTCTTGATTTATTTGCAATGTTAAAGGCTGCTCATTTTTACAATATTTTTGTAATATCGTATAGAATAAAGTGAAATTAGATTCAATCATCAAATTTAACCATAAATAAAAATATAGTATATATAGAAATATATAATAATGAAAAATATTACAACAGAAATACACAAATTTAATAATCAATAAAAAACATCATGACTGGAACTGGTGGGAATCGAACCCACGTCCATATTGATATAGATATTAAGTTATTATTATTAAGCTAATTTATTAAATTCAAAATTTTTCAATTTTATATTTATTACTTTACTTATTATTAATTTTCAAAAATTAAACAAATTTTATTATGAGAATTAATAATTAGAGCATTTCCTTAAAACATCATAAATTATATGGAAAACATATAATTTATAATTCTAAAAATTTACACTTTTACTAAATTTTTAGAGAAAACTAAAATATTATGTTTTGCAATTAAACAATAGCTATTACATAATAATATCTAAAAAGAAATTATTATGATAATAATTATAAATTAACTAAAACTCATATAAAATATCAAAATGTAGAAACCTTATCAGCCCCTAATACTTAATATATTAAAAACACTATAACTATTTTAACATAAAAAGTCGAAATTAACTAAAAGCATCATCTTAATAGGCAAGGAAGGAATTGAACCTTCGACCACCAAAGTCGGAATTTGGTACTCTATCCACTGAGTTACATGCCTTCAAATACAAATTTTTAAATTTTTTTAACCAATAAAATATTAAAAAATATATATAACAATCAATAAATTATTCTTGAATATAATTCTGTTCAAGTTTAATTGATAAATGTGCTTTAAAAATTTCCTTACCTAAATATAATTTATGTTGTGTAGATAAAAGATCAGTGCCGGAAAATATAGATAATAAAACAAACATTCGATAAACACTACTAAAATGAACTGTGAAACAAATAGGATAATGATATATACAATTACAGGAATAATTATTATTAAAACAACATAATTCTATCATTTCTTGATTAAGAATACGAATTAAAGAATAATTATTATCTATCAAAATATAAAGAAAAATTATATTTTAGCATCAAAATTTGATTATATTATATATCAGATAACATAAAATATACAAAATTGATCGTATTGGAGACTAAATTTATGCAAGATGCCATAACTAATATTTTAAATAAATATAACATTACAGGAAAATATTTAGATAACGCAGGACTAAAAGAAATCGAACAATACTTTGAAATAGCTATTGATAGACTAAAAGCTACAGAAATTATAACAAGTCAAGCATCTAAAATTGTTAAAAAAACAGCTACAGCGCTATATTTAGAACAACCAGAATTATTAAGACCAGGAGGCAATTCTTATACTACAAGAAGATATACAACATGTTTAAGAGATATAGACTACTATCTACGTTATTCAAGCTACTCATTAATAGCAGGAGATATTGATGTACTTAATGAAAGACTTCTAGATGGCTTAAAAGAAACTTACCTTTCACTAAGTGTGCCAGTTGGTCCCATAATTAGGAGTGTAGAAATATTAAAAGATATAGTAATTAGTGAATTAAATCATCAAAATATACAAATAGAAAACCAAAAAATTTTTACTAAACCATTTGATTATATAAGTTATAGTTTAAGTGAACAAAATATATAGAAAAATTTTAATCAAAAAATTAATGCATTTAATAGAATTCAAACTATAAAACAGAAATAACTTGATGAAATCTTTAAATTTAATTTATTTATTAAAAAAAAAACTGAATTATAGTTTTATGTTTTTTAACATAAATATATTAAGTTTAATGCTAGGTTTTTTTTTTGCAAATATTTTATCAACAGTACCAGCACAAACAGGTGATTGGAATATTATGAGCGGCGCAATAATTGTAACGTTTAATGAATTATTAAATAAAATTATATATAAAAAAAAATATATAAATAAAATTTTATTACTTAGTTTACTAAATAATATTAAGATAGGTATTATATATGGACTTTTCGTAGATGCATTTAAATTGGGTAGTTAATATAAATAAATATTATGTATGAAATAAATTAGAGTACTTTAATCGTAACTATTAACAATATAATAGTTATGGATAAAATACTCTAGAGTAAGATATTAACGCAATAAAACAAAAAAATATTATATAAGTGAAATATCACTTAGCATACTAAAAAATAAAGCTGGATCACCAGCTTTTGGTTTTTGTTCTTGAGGTCTAAAACGACGAATAGGACCTGTCCAAGATAATTGAGGCATAAATTGTTTAGAAAGAAAGCTATAATCTAAACGGGGAGTTTTTAAGTTAAAAGGTATTTCTCCTTTATTTCTTTGAAAGATAATACGTCTTCTCTGATAAGGAACTACACTGTCACCAAAATTTTCTAAGTATTCATGACTATCTAATAAAAGATCAATAAAAAATTCTAATCCTTTAGAACCTATAATAACCGAAAATGCCAATTTTTCTCGTTCATTGTAAACATCTCTTCCTAATATACGTTGAACACATATCTCAACAAAACGATAATTATTATTAACATCATAGTTAAGGTAACGAAATTCTGACGATAATAATAAACCTTTAATAAAATCTTTAACTGTAATTTGGCTAAATCTTAATTGAGATTCTAAAAAAGGTTGTTTTGTACTTGATAAAGTTTGATGTTCACTAAAAATTTGGCGATAAGCAGCCCAAATAATTTCATCTACTTCAGAACAAGAAGGTAAATTATCTGTTGTATATAACTTAGGTTGTTCTTCTCCAGCTAAAAACTCAAAACTATTTACCCGATGATTATGTGTAGACAAAGAATACTGTAAAATAGGAATAGACATAAGTTAGTCTCCAGATTAATTCTAAACTAATAAAAGATAAAAAATAACTAATTTCATTATATTAATGCATTAAATAAAAAAAATATTTAATAATAATAAATTTTAAACTATAAAACAATCAGTATTTAATGCGATAATATAAAAAATCAACTATTTTTTTCAAAAGGTGTATAACAATATTATACTTAAATTTCTATAAATACGATAAATTTATATTAAAACATTGTATTGAAATAAATAAAAAAATTAATACAACATAATAATATCAAATAATTAATCTAAATGACTAATGTAAATAAACTAAATTTAGAACAAGAATTTAAAATAGCCTTATATGAAGGCAAAATAAATCAACTAAATAATAATAATTCTAAAATATACCTAAAAAATATATTAAAAAAAATGATGATAAAGGATAATGTAATAAAATACTGTATTAAAAATGTCATACGCTAAATATATTACATAAATATTAATTAATATAAATTTGTTATATATTTACTTTAGATATCTTTTATATTATAATTCGATACTAATACATCAGCTCGTAAAAAAAATAACAGCTGAAACATAATTGTTCTTTTACTTAGGTATAGAATATAAAAATATTAAGGAGAGCTCAATGCTTGATGCATTTTCTAGAGTTGTAGTAAATTCTGATTCAAAAGCTGCTTATGTAAGTGGAAGTGACTTACAAGCACTAAAAACATTTATTAGTGATGGTAACAAACGTTTAGATGCAGTAAACTTTATTGTTTCTAATTCTAGTTGTATTGTTTCTGATGCAGTTTCTGGTATGATTTGTGAAAATCCAGGACTAATTACTCCAGGTGGTAACTGTTATACAAACCGTCGTATGGCTGCTTGTTTAAGAGATGGTGAAATTATTTTACGTTATGTATCTTATGCAGTTCTTGCAGGTGATGCATCTGTATTAGAAGATCGTTGTTTAAATGGACTAAAAGAAACTTATATTGCTCTTGGTGTACCTACTAACTCTACTGTTAGAGCTGTAAATATTATGAAAGCTGCTGCAGTTGCTTTTGTAGAAAATAAAGCTTCTCAAAGAAAAGTAGAAGTTGCTGAAGGTGATTGTTCTCCATTATCAGCAGAAGTAGGAAGCTACTGCGATAGAGTTGTAGCTGCAATTAGCTAAACTTAAAAGATACATTAGTCAAAAAATATCAAATATATAAGATAAACTGAGGAGATAAATAATGAAATCAGTTATTACTACTACAATTAGCGCTGCTGATGCAGCAGGTCGCTATCCTTCAAGTTCTGATCTTCAATCAGTACAAGGAAATATTCAACGTGCTGCTGCAAGATTAGAAGCAGCAGAAAAATTAGGTGGAAAACATGAAGAAGTTGTAAAAGAAGCAGGTGATGCTTGTTTTAGCAAATATGGATACCTAAAAAATGCGGGAGAAGCTGGAGAAAATCAAGAAAAAATTAACAAATGCTACAGAGATATTGACCATTATATGCGTCTAATCAATTACAGTTTAGTAGTTGGCGGAACTGGCCCTCTTGATGAATGGGGAATTGCTGGAGCTCGCGAAGTATACAGAGCTCTAAATTTACCTAGTGCTGCATATGTTGCATCATTTGTTTCTACAAGAGAAAGATTATGTATTCCTAGAGATATGAGTGCACAAGCTGGTGTTGAGTTCACTGCAGCATTAGATTATTTAATTAATTCTTTAATCTAATAAAAGATACAAGTATCTTAAATTAAAAAACAAAATTAGAATTGATAATTCTAATTTTGTTTTTTACTTTTTATACATGAAATGATGAAAATTTATAGATTATAATATATCCTATAAGCTAATAAATTAGACATAAGATATAAATAACATGAACTTAATTGAAAATACTCTAATTAATACAGCATTTGCATTACTACTTATAGGATTATTAATGTATTGGTCAAACTTAATCATAATTAGTAATAATTTTAACAATTTATGTAGAATTTTAACAATTATCATTAACATAATTTTAAGCATATCACTAAGTATGAGATGGATTTCTAATAAATACTTTCCTCTCAGCAACTTATATGAATCACTAATATTTTTAACATGGTGTATTACATTTATTCAAGCATTATTAGAGAAAAAAACAAAGAATAAATTAATTGGAGCAATAACTATACCAATGGCACTATTCATTATATCATTTGCAAGTATTTCCTTACCTAATGATATGAAAATAGCAAGTCCACTTGTGCCAGCGTTAAAATCCAATTGGTTAATGATGCATGTGACAATAATGATGTTAAGCTATGCTACTTTAATTATAGGCTCATTGCTGTCTATTCTATTTTTAGTAATTTCAAGTGGTAAAATAATCAAAATACAAGGAAATTCTTTTAATAATTCTAAAAAAATTTTACTGGAGTATAAATCTAATGATGTACAAAAACTAATAGAATCTCAGAATAATTATAGAAACAATATATACAGTGAAACAAATAAAATTAATTTAATACAAGCTATAGATAATTTAAGTTATCGAACAATTGGACTTGGCTTCCCATTATTAACAATAGGTATTATTTCTGGAGCAGTTTGGGCTAACGATGCATGGGGAACATATTGGAGTTGGGATCCCAAAGAAACATGGGCACTGATCACTTGGATTATTTTTGCTATATACTTACATTCTAGACTAAATAAAGGATTAGAAGGCAAAAAGCCAGCTATAATAGCTTCTTTTGGATTTGTTATTATATGGATATGTTATTTAGGTGTAAATTTTTTAGGCAAAGGTTTACATAGTTATGGATGGATATTATCTTAATTGCTTAATATATCTTATTTAATATATTAAAATATCTACATTAAATTATAATTATTTATATTTATAGTATTAAAAACCATAAAAATGGAGATTAACAACTTTAATATGTATGAAATAATATCAGTAAATGATTTATGGTCTGCAAAAATTGCAATTATTATGATTTTATGCAATTTAATTAGTATAGGAATTGGTCGATACGCAATTCAAATAAGAGGACTAGGGCCATCAATTCCAATTTTAGGTTTAGAAGGTCTTGGATTACCAGAATTGCTTGCAACTACAAGCTTAGGACATATTATTGGTGCTGGAACAATTTTAGGACTAAAAAGTATAAATTACTTATCGTAAATTAAGAAAAAATTAACAAAAATATTCCATCAATCAGAATATTTTTACACAACTTTTACAGTATAATTAATAACTATTCGTAGAATGTACCAATTTTACGAAATTTACGATACCTTAACTCTTTTCGATCTTCAATAGACAAGCTTAATAAATTATTCAAATCTAATAAAAGCTTCGTTTTTAAATAACAAGAAGCTTGATAAGGATTTGATTGAGAGCCTCCTATAGGCTCTTTAATAATGTCATCTATAATACCCAAAAGTTTCAAGTCAGCAGATGTAATTTTTAAAGACTCTGCAGCTATAGGTGATTTAGTACTATCCTTCCACAATATTGCTGCACATGCTTCCGGAGTTGCTACAGTATAAACTGCATATTCAAGCATTAGAACTTTATCACCTATACCAATACCTAAAGCCCCCCCAGAACCACCTTCACCAATAATTGTAGAAATAATAGGTACATCAAAGGAAAACATTTCTTTTAAATTTACTGCTATAGCTTCACCTTGACCTAACTTTTCTGCTTCTATACCTGCCCAAGCACCTGGAGTATCAATAAAAGTTAAAATAGGAAAATTAAACCTGTTAGCATGCTTCATAAGCTTAAGTGCCTTACGGTAACCTCCTGGAGAAGCCATACCAAAATTTCTAATTACATTATCTTTTGTATCTTTACCCCTTTGATGACCAATAAAAATTACAGAAATTGAGTTTAAACGTCCAATACCGCCAACTATAGCAGGATCATCTGTTCCACCTCTATCACCATGTAATTCAATCCATTCATCCATAATATTAGAAATATAGTCTAAAGTTGTAGGTCTCTCAGATTGTCTAACTAAATGCAGTCTTTGTAAAGGATTCAAAGATTTAAATAAATTTTTTTTAATTTCATATAAACTAACTTTTAGTTCATTAATCTCTTCTTGAATTAAAGAATCTGAATTAACATTCTTAGATAATATTAAAATTTTATCTAATTGTTTTAACTGATATTCAAACTCAAGAATTGGCTTTAAGAAATTCAATGTCAAAACTTTTTTGGAAACCATAAATAAAAAATATAAGTTTAAATTCGTTAAATAATTTTATATAGTTTTTTTAAATAAAACTAAAGTAAATATTTTAATATAAATAGATGAATAACATCTATTAAAAAATAAAAAAAAGAAGATGAATTTTGAATAAATAATATAATTTCATCAGAAATATTAATGCTATTTTGTAGCAACAAATAAAATACGCTAAAAAAACGAGGATCATCAAATCTTTGAGCTATTCTTGTTGTAGCTCGAACTAAATCATCATAGTTTAATCCTTTATATCCTTTAATATAGAAATTATGACACATAAATAATGATTGACTACATTCATTGGAAGTAACACTTATAGATTGATTTACACTATAATCTATATTATCTAATGGCGTTATATCTATAACAATATCATTAAATAAACCAATTTGATTAGCTTCAATTAAAGACTTCCTCGGTATTAAAGTTTGTAAAGAATTAATATTTAATAATACAACAACTTTATTTAAATGAATACTAATACGGTCAACAGATCCAACTTTAACACCTCTAAAATTAACATTAGTACCCTGTTTTAAACCATATGCATTATTAAATTCAATAAATAGTAAATAACCTTTTTTTTTAAAATCTAAAAAAGAAAAAATAATAATAAAAATAAATAACATAAAAATACAGATACTTAACATTTTTTTAAGATATTTATTAAAGTTATTGTAATTAAAATTAGAGATATTAGCCATATATTTTATTAATTATAATAATAGAATAGTAAAAATTACAATAAATAATGATATTAATACAATACTTTTTTAAAGAAACTAAACTTAATGGTCATATCATTAGATATATATTTTTTACTATACTGAATAGAATCTGCAGCAATTAATGAAGAATATACTTCATTTATATAAGTTACCATATCAAATATTGTCTTTTTTTGTCTAATTGTTGAACCAATACCTATACCAGAAGCTCCATAAAATTTTGCTATAGGTGTAGATAAACTAATTAGACTAGACGAAGTAATAATTGGAATATTAACATAACAAGATATCACATAAGTAGAGAGTAGTGAAAAATTTGACAAATCAATAGAGTTCCATATATTTTTTTCAAGAATAAAAGATCTTTTTAATTGATTTGGAGTAAAAATGCCTTCTGTTTGTAGAATATTAACTCCTAAAGATTCTAAAGCTTGAGCTAAATAAATTTGCTCATTTAGATGGAAATGATAGGGTATAGTTACACAAATATCAATTATACCAATAAAAGACTTGATTTCTTTAACTAAATTAATTAATTGGAAAGTATTAAAATAAATACCTTGTTTATAAAAAAAATCATAATTACCTATTTCAACTAAATCTGCCCCCACTGAAACACAATTATAAATATCAATAGGATTAATAGAAGAAATACATAAAGGTAAAGATGAAAATGATTTTAGTATTTTAACAATACTAGTATTAGCTGCAACATCAAGATAACTTACATGAGATAATTCTGATGCTTTAGCTATTTTAATGATTTGAGAAATATTAGTATTTTCTATACCAGTTATTACTTTAATAACTTTTTTAGACTTAAAAGAGTTGTACAATTTAATATTAGATAAATTCATAATAAAAAATAATTACTGATATTATTTATTTAAGACAATAGCAGATAAAATAAAAAAGTGAATTGATCATTTAAATATAATTATTAAATTTTAATATCAATATTTAAATAATCAAATATATTTACTAATAAGTTAATCCCATACTACGAGTTGTTTCAGCACCTAAGTAAACTCTAACACTTAAAAAGTCTGTTGGACATGCTGTTTCACATCTTTTACATCCAATACATTCTTCAGTTCTAGGTGCAGAAGCAATTTGACCAGCTTTACATCCATCCCATGGCACCATCTCTAAAACATCACAAGGACATGCACGCACACATTGAGTACAACCAATACAAGTATCGTAAACTTTAACACTATGAGCCATATGGTTTTAACTATTCCTTTAAATTTAAATTTTCAGATATATATAAAATTATATATACAAATAATATTATAATTATAATATTAATATAAAGCTGATTAATTGATATAAATTATTATGATATATTACAAAATAATACTTTTATAAGATGAATACTCAGGATTAGTTAACGATGTATTTTCTTCAGAAGGTGGTACAACTTGCCAAAAGTTAGGTAAATAGTCTTTCCAGTTATCTAATATTTCTTTAGCCTTTATACTCTTTGTTTTAATTTCATAAAGCTCTATAATATCTAATAATTGCTCTTCTGCTTCTTTTGTTAAAATTTTTTGAGCTTTCACTATCTCTAAATTAACTTTCGACATAAAGTCCTCTTCTTTATTTAAGAAATAAGCTAATCCGCCTGTCATACCAGCTCCAATATTACGACCAACTATACCTAATATAACAATTAAGCCTCCTGTCATATATTCACAAGCATGATCACCAACACCTTCTATTACTGCCTTAGCAGCAGAGTTACGCACAGCAAATCTTTCTCCAGCTTGTCCATTAACAAATAAATAACCACCAGTTGCACCATATAAACAAGTATTACCAATAATTACAAAATCAGATGCCTGATTCTTATTCTCAATAGGAGGAGATATAATAATTTCTCCTCCATTCATTCCTTTACCAACATAATCATTTGCTTCACCAATCAAACTTAAATGCATACCATCACAAATAAAAGAACCAAAACTTTGCCCTGCTACACCAGTAAAATCAATTTGTAAGTTTCCATTAAACTTTGCATTTCCATATTTTTTAGCTATTAAACCAGAAATTCTAGCTCCTACTGCACGATCCGTATTTAATATTTTTAGTTCTTTAGTAATAGCTAATTCAAAATTAATAGCATTTAAAAAATTAAAATCATTTAAAATATAGTCATCTAAGACATTACCATTATCATGAATATTTTGATGAAAATTAATTATCTTTTTATCATTTGGTTGCTTAAGTAATATATCCAAGGTTAAACCACTAGTTTTTGTTAATTTTCTAGAATCAAAAGATAATAAACTAGTTAATCCTATAATATCTTCTAAACTTTTATAACCTAATTCAGCCAATAATTCTCTTACTTCTTGAGCAATAAAAGTAAAAAAATTAACTAAATCAGCTGGAATACCAGGATAACGATTTCTTAAATCCTGTCTTTGAGTAGCAACACCAACAGGACAGTTATTAGTATGACAAATTCTTGCCATTACACAACCAGTAGCAATCATAGCAATAGTACCAAAGCCAAATTCTTCTGCGCCCATGATAGCAGAAAGAATAATATCCTTACCTGTTCTCAAGCCACCATCAACTCTTAAAATAACTCTATCTCTCAAATCATTTTCGACTAAAGTATTATGTACTTCAGATAGACCTAATTCCCAAGGTATTCCTGCATGTTTAATAGAACTTAGAGGTGAAGCACCAGTTCCTCCATCATGGCCAGAAATTTGTATAATATCAGCATTTCCTTTAGCTACACCAGCAGCAATTGTACCAATACCAACTGATGCTACCAACTTAACAGAGATCTGAGCATTTGGGTTAATTTGATGCAAATCAAAAATCAATTGAGCTAAATCTTCAATAGAATAAATATCATGATGCGGTGGAGGAGATATTAAAGTAACACCTGGCTTACAATTTCTTAATGTAGCAATATAAGGACTAACCTTTTTACCTGGCAATTGTCCACCTTCACCAGGCTTAGCACCTTGAGCTATTTTAATTTCTAATTGCTTAGCATTAACTAAATATTCAGGTGTAACACCAAAACGACCAGATGCTATTTGTTTAATTGCAGAACTTGCAATATCATTATTTCTTAAACCTTTAAGATGTGGGAAACCTTGAGATATACCAGAAGAATTAATATCAATAATTTTTTGAAATCTAAGATGATCTTCACCTCCTTCACCAGAATTAGACTTACCACCAATTCTATTCATAGCTATCGCTAAAGTTTCATGAGTTTCACGAGATAAGGCACCTAAAGACATACCACCTGTACAAAAACGACTTAAAATAGAATCAAGAGACTGAACTTCATTAATACGAATAGAATTATTATTACTAGATAATAATAATAAGTCTCTTAAATTTGCAGGATTTCTATTTTGCAAAAGGAACTTATATTTATCATATAAAGAAGTATCCGTATTGCGAACAGCCTTATGTAAAGTTTTAGACATCTCTGGATTATTCACATGATACTCTGCTCCAGGTCGATATTGTACATAACCTAAATTTAATAATTTTTTTGGCAATTCAGTAACAAAAGCTAACTGATATGTCGATAATGAATGTTCAAATAATTCAAAAGAATTTATTCCACCTATTCTTGAAGTAGTATTTAAGAATGAAAAATCTACAATATCATTACCCAAACCTAAAATTTCAAATATTTGTGAACCATGATAACTAGATATTAAAGAAATACCCATCTTAGATAAAATTTTCAATAAACCTTTTTCTATTGCAGTTCTATAATTACTTTGCGACTCTTGAATACTAATTTGTGGTAGTTTACCATTAGTCATTAATTTTTGAGTCTTAGAATTTTGCCACCACTGTCTAACAGTTAAAAATGCTACATAAGGACATACTGCACTAGCACCATAACCAATTAAACATGCAAAATGATGAGTATTCCAACATTGACCAGTTTCAATTATTAATGAAACTTTATGCCTTAATTTTTTCTTAATCAAATAATGATGTAAAGCACCTATTATTAATAAAGGAGGTATAAATAAATAATCTTTATCTAAAGAATATACACGATCTGTTAAAATAATTACTTGCTTACCTTCTTCTATTTCAACTAGACATTTATTACAAATAATTTCTATCTGCTTATTAAAATTTAATACAGAAGAATTCAATTTAAAAAAAGTATTAATTGAAGTAACATTAAATATACTTTGAGAAATTAACATTAATTCTTTTTCATTAATAATTGGAGAATTAATCTGTATAGACTTAGCCATATCTTCATTTGGATCTAAGTAATTTCCCTTAGGACCAATATAAGTAACTAAAGACATTACTAAACTTTCACGCAAAGGATCAATAGCAGGATTAGTTACCTGAGCAAAACGTTGTTTAAAATAATCATACAATAGATGAGGCTTAGTTGATAAAATTGCTAGTGGTATATCATCACCCATACAAAAAGTTGGTTCTTTAGCAGAACTAGCCATATGTTCAATAACAAGCTCAACATCTTCATTAGAATATCCAAATGCTGTATGTAAACGAGCAATATTAATTAAATTTAGTTGATTATCTAATTCATAAGACTGAGACTGAATTTTAGTTTGATATTTTTTCAACCATAATTTATAAGGAAACTTACTAGCTATAGTTTTTTTTATAAGTAAATTATCTAAAATTAAATTGTTAACTAAATCAACACAAAACATTTGACCAGGTCCTAATCTACCTTTATGTAATAAATTAGAAGAATCAACATCAAATATACCTGCTTCAGAAGATAAAGCAATTAAACCATCATTAGTTATAAAATACCTTGCTGGCCTTAATCCATTTCTATCTAAAGTAGCTCCAACTTTATTTCCATCACTAAATACAACTAAAGCTGGACCATCCCAAGGCTCTTGCAAATGACTATAATAATCATAAAAATCTATTACTTCCGGAGAAGAATTTAAAGATGGTTGATTATTATATGCCTCTGGAATTAAAATCATCAATGCTTCTTCAGGATTTTTTCCTGATTGTACTAATAGTTCCAAAACAGCATCTAAATTGGCTGAGTCACTATTAGATAAATTTGTAACAGAAATTAAAGTATCTAAATTATTACTCCAACATCCATCTTGAAATAAAGATTCTCTCGACTTAGTCCAGTTTAAATTACCTAATAATGTATTTATTTCACCATTATGGGCCATAAATCTCATAGGTTGTGCCAAAGACCATTTGGGCATAGTATTAGTACTAAATCTACGATGATATAAAGCAAAATTACTACAATACAAACTACTTTGTAAATCTATATAATATTCAGATAAAGCTTCTGAACAAACCATTCCTTTATATATAATAACTTTAGAAGAAAAAGAACAAATATAAAAATTTTTATAAATAGAAGGACTTGTATTACTAATTACTTTTTCTATTTTTTTTCTAATAATATATAGAACTTTCTCTATATTATCTAATTTAAATCCACTATATTGAATTATACATTGTAGAACAGAAGGTTCATTAATAGAAGAATTCATACCTAAAACAGTAGAATTAACAGGTACTAAACGCCAACCAACAATATTAAAACTATATTGACCTAAAATCCATTCAAATATATTTTTTATATAATGAATATGTTGAGGTACAACAAATATCATTGCAACAGCACGTAATTTATCTTGATCTATAATAATATTTGGAAAAGAAGATAAAAGTAAATCCCAGGGTATTTGTGTAGTTATACCAGCACCATCACCTGATTTACGATCGGCACTACAACCACCTCTATGTTCCATACAATTTAATGCTTTTAATGCACTCAGAACAACACTATGAGATGGAGTCTGATTAATTTGTGCAACAAAACCAACTCCACAGGCGTCTCTCTCATCAACAATAGAAGGGAAACCTAAAAACTGACTTAGTCTATAAGTAAAATCTCTTGATGCTTGCATATATTAAGTGTAAATTATAATTAAATAGCAAAATATAATTTTAATATATATAATTAAAAAATAAAAATATAAAATGATATTTATTACAGAATATAAATTTAAGTAAAAATATCTATAATATAAAATTAATAAAAAATTAAATTTGAATATTATTTTTATAGTATTACATAAATTTCAACAAAAGATACAATTTATTTAAATAAAGAATAATTTAAAGATAATGAATAAATACCATGAATACACAAAAATTGATTTAAAATATATCACATATAAAACAGAAGAGTTACTTGAATTAGGACAAAATAGATATAAAATAACAATTCAAGTAGCTAATAGAGCCAAAAGAAGGAAATATGAAGATATAGATATAATTGATGACCCTATTAATAAACCTATAATTAAAGCTATTATTGAAATGGTTGATGAAATAACAGAACCAGAAATTTTAGATGATTAAATTATTTTTTAACAGAGAAGTTATATTTTAATATTTCTTAATACAAAAAAAAAGCTCTTGTTATAATATAATAGTTAAATTAAAGACCATAAAATAATTATTATTCGAACTTCAAATTAAAAGGAGATCAAAATATGCTAGATGCATTTGCAAAAGTCGTAGCACAAGCTGATGCAAGAGGTGAATTTTTAAGTAATAAACAACTTGATGCATTAGAAACAATAGTTAAAGAAGGAAATAAAAGATTAGATGCTGTAAATAAAATTAATTCTAATGCTTCAGCTATAGTAACAAATTCTGCTCGTGCTTTATTTGCTGAACAACCTCAATTAATTCAACCAGGCGGTAACGCGTATACAAGTAGACGGATGGCTGCATGTTTAAGAGATATGGAAATAGTTCTACGATATGTAAGTTATGCAATGATAGCTGGTGATTCTAGCGTATTAGATGATAGATGTTTAAATGGATTAAGAGAAACTTATCAAGCATTAGGTACACCAGGTTCATCTGTAGCAGTAGCAATACAAAAAATGAAAGAAGCATCTATTGCATTAGTTAATGAATTAAGTGGAGTACCTGCCGGTAATTGCAACTCTTTAATATCTGAACTTAGTATATATTTTGATAGAGCAACAGCAGCAGTAGTATAAAGTGAAATAAACAAAATAAAATAGTTTAGTAAGAATATAATAATACTTAATCTAATAAAATAAATCTAAGGAAGAAATAATTATTATGAAAACACCTATTACAGAAGCTATAGCATCTGCAGATAGCCAAGGTAGATTTTTAAGTAACGGAGAACTACAATCAATAAACGGACGTTACCAAAGAGCATCTCAAAGCTTAGAAGCAGCTAAAGTATTAACTGCAAGTGCACAAAGATTAATTACTGGTGCAGCACAAGCAGTATATACTAAATTTCCTTATGTAACACAAATGCCTGGTCCAACTTACGCATCTAGTGCAATTGGTAAAGCAAAATGCGCTCGTGATATTGGATACTATTTAAGAATGACAACATATTGTCTAGTAGTAGGAGCAACTGGACCAATGGATGAATATTTAGTTGCAGGTTTAGAAGAAATTAATCGAAGCTTTGAATTGTCTCCTAGTTGGTTCATAGAAGCTCTTGAATATATTAAAAACACTCATGGCCTTTCAGGCCAAGCAGCAAATGAAGCTAATACTTACTTAGATTATGCCATTAACGTATTAAGTTAATATATTACAAGAATAATAATCAAAGAATTAGCATTTTATACAAATAAATTACAAAAAACTAGAAATAGAAAACTTTCATATATAAGTCTTTTAATTTCTAGTTAAAATATTTTAAATAAACCTTTTTTAAATTAATTAATAACACAATATTTATTTATTTCCATAAAATTTAATATCAATATAACATGAAATTTTTTGCTCTATATGCATAATCAACCTATTTATCCTATAATATTAACAATTTTGGACGGCTGGGGTTACTCAGAAAAAACTGAAGGCAATGCAATCAAATTAGCTAATACACCAAATATGGACAAAATTTGGCAAATATATCCTAAATCTTTACTAAGCGCATCAGGAAAAGATGTTGGATTACCAAAAAATCAAATGGGAAACTCTGAAGTAGGACATACTACAATTGGTGCTGGAAGAATTATTAATCAAGACTTAGTACGTATACAAAAATCAATAGATACAAAAGTTTTTTTTAACAACTATGCATTAAATGAAATATGTAAGGAAATTAATAAACGAAAATCTAAATTACATATCATAGGTTTATGTTCTGATGGTGGAGTACATTCACATATACAACATTTAGAAGCTACTATTGAAATTGTCAGTCAATATAATAATAGAATTTGTTTACACTTAATTACTGATGGAAGAGATACAGAAGCACAGATAGCTAATAAATTTCTCGATAGAATTAGTAATAAAATAAAAAAACATGAAAATATTAATCTTTGTACAATAAGTGGAAGGTATTATAGCATGGATAGAGATTGTAGATGGTCAAGAACAGAAAAATCTTATAAGATTCTTACAGAAGATCAAAATATTTCAGAAACAACAGATTATAGAAAAGTTATAGAAAATTTTTATAAAAATGGTATATCAGATGAATTTATTCCACCAACAAGAATATGTAAAGGAAGTATTAGTGATAACGACGGCATTTTATTTTTCAACTTTAGACCAGATAGAATAAGACAACTCATACAATGCTTAGCAAAAACTAATTTTAAAGGCTTTGCAACTAAAAAAATTAATAATTTAATATTTACAACATTTACTGAATATGATCCCACTTTAAAATTTCCTACTGTATTTCCTATACAAAATCATAAAAATTTTTTAGGGCAAATTATATCTAACTATAATCTGAAACAACTTAGATTAGCAGAAACAGAAAAATATGCACATGTTACATACTTCTTTAATGGAGGTATAGAAGAACCATTTCCTGGAGAAGATAGAGAGTTAATACCAAGCCCAAAAGTAGAAACTTATGATTTACAACCAGAAATGTCAGCTTATCAAATTACAGATAGTATAATTAATGCAATAGATAAACAAATATACCAACTAATAGTTGTAAATTATGCGAATCCTGATATGTTAGGACATACAGGAAAAATTAAACAAACCATTCAAGCAGTAGAAGTCATAGATAAATGTATTCAGAAATTATTAAAGAAAGTAAAAGAGGTACAAGGAACTTTAATTATTACAGCTGATCATGGTAATGCAGACTATATGATAGATAGCAACAATAATCCCTGTAAATCACATAGTACTAATTTAGTACCTTTTATAATTATAGAAAATCATTCAAATATATCATGCTCATTAAAATCACATGGAAACTTAGCAGATATAGCACCAACAATTCTAGAAATATTAAATATTAATATTCCAAAAGAGATGGATGGAAAATCACTAATTACAAATAAAAATATACAAATAATAAATAAAATAAATAACAGCAACTAATAAAATACAGTGAATTTTTATATAAAAAAATATCATTCTATTTGTATATTACCAATAAATAGAATAAAATATTTAACCAATAAGTTACCTGAATCAATAATGATTCAAGTAAAACTCATTTTAATAAATGATGGTTCATATACGCGAACAATACAATATATAACTAGCCATACAACAAAAATAAAAATATCACAAAAATATTATAAAAAATCAGTAAAAATTAATAGACAAATTCGATGTGTATGGCTAGAAACATCAATGTATACTAAATTAACATTTGCCAGATCACTATGGACTTTAATATCTAATAATATATATAGAGAAACTATAAAAAATAAATCTCCAATAGGACAATCTTTTATAGAGAACCAAATAGATATATATAAAGATTTACATGAAATATATTACAGTTATTGCAAGGATTTAGAAAAAACATTAAAATTTAGAGACCCAATATGGGGAAGAAAATATACGCTATATTATAAAAATCAGTCATATGTTACAATACAAGAATTTTTTTCTCCAAAAATAATCGATTTTTTTAATTAATTAGTTTAAACATAAAAATAATTATTAATTACAATGCTTAATTTACTCAACTATAATCCACTAAATAAACATAAAATAATAATCAATAAAATTAATAAAATACATCATAAATTACAAAAATATTCCAACATAAAACTAAAAGAACAAACAAATAAACTAAAACTAGAATTAAATAATGATAGATCTAGGATAGACTCAATAATACCAGAAGCATTTGCTACCGCTAAAGAAGCTGTTTTTAGAGGAACCGGATTACTTCTTTTTGACGTTCAACTACTAGGAGGTATTATTTTAAATCAAAATAACATAGCAGAAATGAAAACAGGAGAAGGAAAAACACTAGTTGCTTTACTACCAGCTTATTTAAATTCTTTAATAGGTAATGGCGTTCACATAATAACCGTAAATGATTATTTAGCTGAAAGAGATTCTATATTAGCAAAACACATATTTTCTTACCTTGATACTGATATAGGATTAATTACACAAAGCACAAACTATAATATTAGAAGAAAAGAATATCAGTGTTCTATCACATACATTACTAATAGTGAACTAGGATTTGATTATTTAAAAGATAACATGGCTATACATAAAAATGATATACTTCAAAGAAACTTTTATTACGCAATTATTGATGAAGTAGATTCAATTCTAATTGATGAAGCAAGAACTCCCTTAATTATTTCTGGAACAACAGAAATTAAACATAATTTTTATGAAGTAGCAAAAAAAGCATCAAACCTACTAAAAAGTCAAAATGATTACAAAATAGATGAAAAATCTAAAAATATCATTTTAACAGAAAAGGGAGTATCATTTTGTGAAAAATTTTTAGAAGTAAATAACTTATATGATATAAACAGTCCATGGATAAAATATTTAATTAATGCCTTAAAAGCCAAAGAACTTTTTTTAATAAATAGAGATTACATAATAAAAAATAATGAAGTAATCATTGTAGATGAATTTACAGGAAGAATTATGGAAGGTAGAAGATGGAGTGATGGATTACATCAGTCAATTGAAGCAAAAGAAAATATTAAAATTGAAGCTGAAAATAAAACTTTAGCCTCTATAACTTATCAAAATTTATTCTTATTATATAAAAAATTATCTGGTATGACAGGTACAGCAAAGACAGAGGAGAACGAATTTATAAATATATATAAAATGAATGTAATAGAAATACCAACACATAAAAAATGCATTAGAAAAGATTTACCTGACTTAGTTTACCAATCTGAATACCATAAATGGCAAGCAATTGCCAATGAATGTTCAGATATGTATAAAATCGGTAGACCTACTTTAATTGGTACTACAAGTATTGAAAAATCAGAATTATTAGCTAATATGCTAAATCAACTAAATATACCATATAATTTACTAAATGCTAAACCAGAAAATGTAACTAGAGAAGCACAAATAATAATACAAGCAGGAAAAAAATATTCAATAACAATATCAACTAATATGGCAGGCAGAGGAACAGATATTATTTTAGGAGGAAATCCTCATCAAATAACTATATTTAAAATAAAAAACTATATACTAAAAAAACAAGATAATAAAATAATTCATTATCACAGTAAAAAAGACATAAACAATAAACTAGACGATAAATCAATTCATTTTTTACAAAATGAACTGGAAATAGATCATAATAATATTGAAAAAGAAGTAAAAAATAGCAAAAAATTAGAAAAAATATATATAAAACTTTTAAATCAATATAAAGAATTATGTCAAGAAGAAAAAAATGAAATTATAAGCTTAGGTGGATTATATGTAATTGGAACAGAAAGACACGAATCAAGAAGAATTGACAATCAACTAAGAGGAAGATCCGGAAGGCAAGGAGATACAGGAACATCTCGTTTTTTTCTTAGTTTACAAGATAATTTATTTAGAATTTTTGGAGGAAATAACATAGATAATTTAATGAATAAGTTAAACATAAATGATAATACTCCAATAGAATCAATTATTTTAACTAAAAGCTTAAATTCAGCACAAAAAAAAGTTGAAGCATATTTCTATGATATAAGAAAACAATTATTTGAATATGACGAAGTAATTAACAATCAAAGAAAGGCTATATATAGAGAAAGGAAAAAAATTTTAAATTCTACATTTACAAGAGATTGTATTATAGAATACGCTGAATATACTATCAATGAAATGCTAACATTATATCTAAAGAAAAATAGAGAAAAAATAATTTTAGAACAAATAATACAACTATTAAATATAAAAAGTAATTTAAATATAGTAAAAACAATGAATTTAAAAGATATGAGATATTATTTTTTTGAACAACTTAGAATAAGCTATGATCTAAAAGAAATCTATTTAGAACAATTAAGACCAGGCCTTATAAGACAACTAGAAAAATATTATTTATTACAACAAATTGATAAAGGATGGCAAGAACATATAGAAAAAATGAGCCTTTTAAAAGAATATATTGGATGGAGAAGTTATGGACAACAAGATCCATTAATAGAATATAAAAATGAGGCATTTCATTTATTTATTAATATGATCACATATATAAGACAAACAGTTATATATTTAATTATGCGATCTAGATTGATTATTGAAACATGATAATGAATTTGAACTAGAATATTGACAGAAATAAAAAAATTGTTTATTCTAAACTATACAAATATATATTAAACCAAGAGGCCCCCATCGTCTAGAGGCCTAGGACATCTCCCTTTCACGGAGGTAACGGGGATTCGAATTCCCCTGGGGGTACTAAACAAAAATTCAATTAATAAATTATTGCATTTTTCATCTCACTACAAAAGTTTCCTAAATTTTCAATAATCTTACTGTCACTAAAACCACTAGCAAGAATACGTGTAAAAGCACTACCAATTACTATACCATCAATATCCCACATTGATACACTAGATACTTGAGAAGAAGAAGAAATGCCAAAACCTAACATTAAAAATTTTTTGGTATTTTTCTTAATATAATTAGAGATATTAATAATGTCAGTATTAATATGACTTCTAATACCAGTTACACCTGTATTACTAACTAAATAAACACAACCAGGAGATCTATCAGCAATATCTAATATCCTACTTCTTGAACTAGTAGGAGCAATAAATAATATTAACTCAATACTATACTGATTACATAAATATGTAATATAACTAGTTTCTTCAATAGGTAAATCAGGAACAATTAATCCCTTTACACCCAAATTAGAAATTTCTTTAATAAAAACGTCTATTCCTCTAACTAAAATAGGATTATAATACGTAAATATTACAATAGGTGCAGATAATTTAGACTCTACATCACTTAATATAGATAACACCTGATCGATATAAACGTGATTTTGCAATGCAACTTTAGAAGCTTGTTGTATTAATGGACCATCTGCCAAAGCATCTGAATAAGGTATACCTAATTCTATTACATCAGCTCCTTGTAAATCTAAATTAAATAGAGCTTTTATTGTAACATTGACACTAGGATAACCAGCAGTTAAAAAAGGCACTAAAGCACAAGTACCATTATTACGTTTTTTTTGTAAAATTTGTGAAATTGAGTTCATAAAATCATAATATAAATAGAGTAATATAATTATACTTAAAAACTTAAAACTGGGTTGCCCGGGACTCGAACCCGGAACTAATCGGTTAAAAGCCGAGTACTCTACCATTGAGTTAGCAACCCATACATATAAATAAATAACATAATCATCAAATTATCACAACTAGATAGACAAAACTATGAATAAATATATTTTATATCAATTTGAATACTTAATTAATAACTTTATAAATAAATATTCTATTAACTCTATATTACTAGCAATATCTGGAGGTCAAGATTCAATCTGTTTAATTAAACTAATGAATAGTTTAAAAAAAAAATTATGTAGAAAAAATAATTTTAGAATATCATATATATATATAGATCACCAATGGAAAAAAGATAGTAAAAAACAAATAAAACATTTAATTAATTATATACAATCAATAAACGAAAAAATTGAAATTTACCAAATAAATAAAATTATAATATCAGAAAACGAGTGTAGAAAGTATAGATATAACATAATTTTTCAACATGCTATTAAATATCAATATAAATTAATTCTTACAGCACATAGTAATACAGATAAAATTGAAACATTTTTACAAAATATAATTAGAGGATGTGGAATAGAAGGTCTAACTAGCCTAACAATTAAAAGCAAATTTCATAATAAGCAATATATTTTAAGACCTTTAAATAATATAAAAAGGGAAACAGTTTATTGGATATGTAAAAAATTTTGTTTACCCATATGGTCAGACAGTACTAACTATATATATAAAATTCAAAGAAATAGAATTAGACAAGAATTATTGCCATATATAAAAAAATATTTTCATACAAATATAGAGAATAATATCGAAAAATTATTACAAAATTATTATTATGACAATGAATATATAAAACAAAATACAATTAAGCTTTATATAAAAAATACACATAATATAAATATAGCAATAAACTATAAAAAAATTATCAAACAAAATTTTGCATTACAATCAAGAACAATACAACTTTTTTGTTTTCATAACTTTCAGATATATTTAGATAATAATAAAATAATAAAAATTACAGAAATAATAAAAAATAATGCTCTAAATTCAAAAATCATTATGGAGCATAAAAACTTCTCTTTTCATTTAAATAAAAATTGGATTTATTTAAAACTTAAAATATAAATTAAATATATTAATATTTATATGAAATAATATTTATGATAAATTATAATGATTATAATATACTTATATCAAAACATAAACATTTATAAAAAACTAATAAATTAAAAAGGAATTAATTATATGATTAACTGGCAAGTTATAGGACAATTAGTATCATTAGGTATAATTGTTCTTGTAGGACCAGCAGTAATTATTTTACTATCTTTGAAAAAAAGTAATTTATAAAGAATTAATAAAATAAATAAACTTAAGTTAAAATACAATTATTATAAAGAATACTAATAACTACAATAAATAAGATTAAATTATATCATAAAATATGAATATTTAACTTATTTATATTTTAAATTTACATAATTGCATTTAATAGAACATCTATATCAGCTACTTGATGTTTACCAGAGAATTCATTATCACTATTTAAAAATAACATACAGTGACATTCACGTCTTTCCCTCATAGGCACACAAGGACAATTCCAATAAGCATTTGAAACTTCATTAACTTTATTATCATAATGACGACATGGACATAAAGGAGCACCATACTGATCTTTATGTTTAGCAAGACCTTCTATAACTACTGCTGTAACACTAGTATCTACACAAAAAAATGTGCCTGTTCTTTTAGCATATGCTTCAGAAAATTTAAGCATTGCTTCAAAACTCGCAGGAATTTTATCAAACTTAAGATTACTCATAAATTATCTTAATAATATCCTATATAAATCAAAGTATAAACATAATGTAACACACATCTTAAAAAATTTTAAATACAGTTACAGAAATAAGTAAAAAATAGATTCAACAAAATGTTAACATTATGTGAATATAAAATAAAAATCCAATATAATATTTGAGTATTAAAAGTATTCTGAATTCAGAATTAACACTAAATAACAATAATAAAACAAATGACAGCATCATATTTACCATCTATTTTAGTACCCATAATAGGCATACTATTCCCTGGAATAACAATGGCTTTATTATTTATATATATTGAGCAAGATTCTATTGCATAAATAAAAACAAAATAAACCATTTTACACTTATATTGTAGAAATGGTTTATTTTTAATAAGAATTAAAAAATTCTAAACTAAATATTTATTATGATTTATAAAGATGATCCTATTCCAGAATAAGAGCCATAAATAAAAATTCCTAGTACAGCAATTACAGCTATACCACCAACAGTAGCAACTAACCACAAAGGTACTCTACCTGTATTTGACATATATACTATTTCTCCAATAATTAATTATAAAATTCAAATCACTTATCAAGATAATTAATCATAACAAATAATATCTGATTTTATTAACAACTAAGTAAGATAATTCTAGTTAAAAAAGTAACTAGAAAATAAAACTGCTAAAACAAAAATTAACAATAAACCCCAAAACAAAGATGTACGATTTAGTTCAACTGGTTCCTTATTAGGATTAGGACCACTCATAAAAATAAAACCTCCTATCTTTGAATAAACTGCATAGATGTAATAGCACCTAAGAAAAATACTGTCGGAATAGCTAAACCATGTATCGCTAACCATCTAAAAGTAAAAATTGGATATGATATTGGCTGATTCGAACTTCTTTTAGTCACACATTTCTCCTAATTAAATACCTTTTGTTAAATCTTCAAGTTCTTGCTTTGCACTGAAACGATCATTAACTAATGGCACCTGTTGACGGTCTTGAGTAAAATATTCATTAGGTCTTGGTGTACCAAAAACATCATAAGCTAAACCAGTACTAACAAATAGCCAACCAGCAACAAATAAAGCGGGAATAGTTATACTATGTATAACCCAATAACGAATACTTGTAATAATATCAGAAAAAGGACGTTCGCCTGTTGATCCTCCTGACATAAAAAATACCTCCTAGCTAAAAATACATAAATAATACATAAAATTAAATATGAAAATATATACTTAAGTAATATATATGATAATATTGTAATATATATCGTATTTATTTTATTACATAGTAAATATTCTTCTCAAATATGACCATGTAAATTAAATAAATTCTTTTAGGAAAACTGAAACAAACTTAATAAATTATCAAACATTACATAAGACAATATAAAATTCAATATAAAAATACAAATTAGAGAAGTAACTACAGATGAAGTAGTAGATAAACCAACATCTTTAGAACCACCTTTAGTAGTTATACCCCAAATACAGCTAATAAGTGAAATAAACAAAGCAAATACTAAGGTTTTTATAATTGATTTAAAAAAGTCTAGATATAATAAATTATAAAAAGCAGATCTAAAAAAAAAATAAGGATCAATATTATATAATATAAAGCAAATAAATGAACTACTAATTAAACTAGTAAACAAAGAAAATATATTCAGTAAAGGCAACATTAAAATTACTGAAATAACACGAGGTACTATTAAATAATATACTGGATTAATACCTAACATAAATAAAGCATCTATTTGCTCAGTAACTATCATTGTTGCTAACTCAGAAGTAAAAAATGATCCAACTTTACCAACAACAATAATTGCTGTCAAAACAGGAGATAATTCTCTAATAAAGGAAATAGCTAATATAGATCCAACTAAATCACTAGCATTCAAGTACAAAAATTCTTTTACAATTTGTAAACTTAAAACTAAACTAATAAAAAAAGAAGTCAACATTGTAATAAAAAGAGAATTTGGGCCAACTACTCTAAGCTGATCTAATAAATTTTTATAATTAATATCCTTAAATATGATAGGATTTATTAAAGATATTAATATTTTATTAAATAAAATAAATCTTTGAATAAACTCATGCATATTAATATTATAGATAAAGTATTGAAAAAATTTAATTTTTTCATAGACAAATTAGAATTATTAAGTAAATACAAGTAAATATTGCTTTTAAGAAAAAAATCAACTATATTTATTATGGAGAAAAAAATAATGAGGGCGGTTAGCTCAGTGGTAGAGCGCCTGCCTTACAAGCAGGTGGTCACTGGTTCAAGTCCAGTACCGCCCAATATAGATATATTCTCTAATCAAAAAAATATTAAAAAAGGGCTTATCGTCTAAGGGATTAGGACAGGGACCTTCTAAGTCTCTAATGTAGGTTCGAATCCTACTAAGCCTATAAAATTTTTTTTAATTAAACTAAAATTTCATTAACTACTTGATCTACTTTTGTACCAGAATCTATAGTTTCAAGAGGATCTTTACGTAATCTATGACGTAAACATAAAGTTATCACTCTTCTAATATCTTCAATACTAACTTCATCTTTATTCTGATATGCAGCAAAAGCTTTTGCCGCCCTATTAGTTACTATATCTCCACGTAAACCATCAACATTTAACATACCACAAATTTGAGAAATTTTAACTTTTAAATCATAATCAATTACTACATTAGATAACTGCTGTTGAGCTAAAATAATACAGTTTTTTAGTTCATTTTGCTTATTTTTAAATTCCTCTATACAAGAATATGGATCTCTATCAAAACTTGATCTTTGTTCAACAATTTGAACACGTAAAGATGGATCTTTCACAGTTCTAATCTCAGCATGCATACCAAAACGATCTAATAATTGAGGTCTTAATTCTCCTTCCTCAGGATTACCAGAACCAACCAAAACAAATCTAGCAGGATGTCTGATAGAAATACCTTCGCGCTCAACAGTATTCCAACCAGAAGCAGCAGAATCTAATAATATATCAACTAAATGATCATCTAATAAATTTACCTCATCTACATATAAAATTCCTCTATTAGCTTTTGCTAATAAACCAGGTTCAAAAGTTTTAACTCCTTCACTTAAAGCTTTTTCAATATCAATTGTGCCACATAAACGGTCTTCAGTAGCACCTAACGGCAAATCAACCATAGGGACTTTAATAAATTGAGTTGAAATTTTTAAATCATCCTCTATTCTTTGTTTAACTAAATCTGACATTAAATCATAATCAGATACATGAGAGTTAAAGATATCATCAGTTACGACTTCTATTTTAGGTAATAAATCAGCAATAGCTCTAATGGTCGTTGATTTTCCAGTGCCTCTATCTCCCATTATCATTACTCCGCCTATCTTGGGGTCAATTACATTTAAAATTAAAGCTAATTTCATTTCTTCTTGACCAACAATAGCAGTAAACGGAAAGACTGGACGAGTTTGATTTTTTATTTTATCCACAATATTTTTTAATTTAAATTCAATTTATAGAGTTCTATAATTTTTTATACACATTTATATGAAATATACTTATATTCTCGTAATATTTTATTAGCAATTAATATAAAAGATGCAAACCTTAATAATAATAAAATCATTATATGCATCTGTACAAAATTCTTATATATCTAACTGATTATTATATTACTGATATAAATCTGTCCCCAATCTAATAGCTAAAATAGCAGATACTAAAGCAAATAATAAAGCAATAAATATTTGGCTATCACTAATCATTTTTAAACCTCCAAAGAGAATAAAAGACTTACTCCAATCAAATTAATAGTATTATCAAAATTAGATATTACAAATGAAAGGAATATAATACTATATTAAGTAAAATATATTTATAGGTTATGCGATATTAAATTAATTTAATATATATTAATAGAATTTAGAGAATCTTGCTTTATAGTTAAGTACCTAACTATATTATCATTAAAACGCATAGACTTTTCTAATGACTGTACTAATTTTCCACTTGCTTGATAATTCATTTGTACATATATTCCATCATAATAATGTAAAATATTATAGCTAAGATGACGTCTACCTCGATGTTGCACAATAATGTTTACAGCTCCCCTTTCTTTCAATAAACCCTTATAATAATTAACTAAAGATAAATTAATATTATCTGTTACATCTGGCTTTAAAATATAAATAGTTTCATAATTATTTAAAAACACAACTATATTTTCCTTATAATAATAAACATAAACAATAAAAATTACGGACTATCAATTTGTATTCTTACAGCTTGAGAAATAACTGGTATTTTAGCATACTTACCTTCTATTGATTTTATAACAGCATACATAATTGTAGATAAAACAAACCAAAATAATGTATTACATAATATTAAACCATAAAAACTAACCCTAAATTCAATTGGTAAAGCTCTAAATGCAGAACCCAATAAAGAATTAATTAAAAATAATAAAATTGCTTGTAAAACATTAAAGCGAATAAATGGTCGATTAGGTAATGGACTCTTAGATCTAACAAAAAGATAATATAACACAAAAAAAATAATAAAAGCTAATGCTGGATGCGTAACATAAAAAATCACTAATGGCATAAAAGTTTTTTTATATAAACTCATTAAGCTAAAAGGATAATCAGGTAAAATTTGTTGTCCAAAATTTTGCAATCCCTCAAGTAACGGTAATCCATAAGGTAATATTGAACCAAATTTATCAAAAAAAGTTACGCTATTATTATTATTAACATAATTATTTAACATAATTGAGTACAATTGATAACAACATGCAATAAAAAATAGTATAAAAAGTACACTAATTATAAAATATAAAAAATAATCAAACATAAGTCTTAATATAATAAAATAACTAAATCAAAATTAATATAATTAACGTAAATATTAATAAATAAAGAATCAATATATAAAAATATGTAGTAAATAAATAGAACCATTATAATTCAACATTAAAGAAAAAAAAAGTAACTTTAACTAATGATTGAAATACTTAATTTATATATGAAAATATGAAAAATATAACCACCTATAATTTTACACCTAACATCAACTTAACAGATCATCTTATTATTAACAACAAAGCTTTTAAATCAAGATTTATGCTAGGTACAGGTAAATATAAAAGCTTAAAAGAAGCAAAAGAAAGTATTAATATAAGCCAAGCTTCAATAATAACTGTAGCTATTCGTAGAGCACAATATGCTAAAAAAATTGGAAAAAGTAATTTAATAGATTGCTTAAACTGGAAAAAATTATGGCTATTACCCAATACAGCAGGATGTGAAACAGCAGAAGAAGCAATTAGAATAGCTTCATTAGGAAGAGAGATTAATAAAAAAATAGGACAAATAGATAACAACTTCATAAAACTAGAGGTGATTTCAGATTCTCATTATTTACTGCCAGATCCTATTGGTACACTAAAAGCTGCAGAATATCTTGTCAATAATAACTTCTCTGTATTACCATATATTTACCCTGATCCAATTTTAGCTAAACAACTCGAAGATATTGGATGTAAAACTATAATGCCTTTAGGATCACCAATAGGATCAGGTCAAGGATTACAGAATTTAAAAAATATACAAATAATTATTGAAAATGCTAAAATACCAGTCATAATAGATGCCGGAATAGGTAAAGCAAGTGAAGCTAGCCAAGCAATGGAAATAGGAGCATCAGCTGTTTTACTAAATACAGCTGTAGCAGAATCAACACATCCAAGTATTATGGCCGATGCTATGAGATTAGGTATAATATCTGGAAGAAAATCACACTTAGCAGGTACGATAAAGCAAAAAAATTTCGCAGACCCAAGTTCACCTGAAAATGGATTATTAAAATTAATATAAATAATTTATCAATATAACACTAACAATAATGATTATTATTATAGATAATTATGATAGTTTCACTCAAAACTTAGCTCAATACATCGGTGAATTAGGTCATAAGATAAAAATAGTAAGAAATGATGAAATATCAATTATAGATATAGAAAGAATTAATCCAACACATATAATTTTATCACCAGGACCAGGAAGACCAGAAAAATCAGGCATTTGCTTAGACATAATTAAAAATTATGGAAAGACAATACCAATTTTAGGTATCTGTTTAGGACATCAAAGCATAGGATATGCATATGGTGGAGAAATTAAAGAACTCACAAAACCAATGCATGGTAAAATAAGTACAATAATTCATAATAAAACTGATTTATTTAGAGATTTACCTAATTCATTTCAGGTAAGTAGATATCATAGTTTAATCATAGATAAGAATACATTTCCTAAAGATTTAGAAATTACCGCTTGGACACTTGATGGAACTATTATGGGATGTAGACACAAGATATATAAAAAATTGAGAGGTATTCAATTTCATCCTGAAAGTCTATGGACAGAAGAAGGCAAGTATATACTAAAGCATTTTTTACTACCTTAACACTAAATTAAAGATATAAATATTAATTATACGATAAGATAAATAATAAAAATAAATATCATTCATATATAAAACATCTTCTTCAAAAAATAAAGTTGCTCTATTAGTACAACCAAAAATATGTAAATATCCTGATAGATGACAAACCCACATTTGAGAATATGACAAATAACTAATTAAACTACTTAACATAAGAAAAAAGAAACCAAAATAAACAAGTATAATACCAGGATCCATTTTAATCTGTAATCCTGTACTAGAAATAATATTTTCTATAATACAAGGAATATTATCAATATAAAAACTTTGTCCAATAGACAATTTATTAAGAATAAATCCATTAGAATCACATAATAATATGGTATTATCTAAATTAAATATAACAATAAAAATTTGTTTCTGATTATTAATTGGAAAACTACATAGCCAACAACTTCTATTACCAATAGTAGTTTTAATTAACTTTTTTTGAATAGAATAGCTACTAAAATGAATTCTTAATGCATTTATTTGCCAATCAGTTTGATATATAGCTATATGATGAAATCGTAAAGGAGTATTCACTGAAATTAGCTTAGAACTACCAATAAATTTATTTTGATTAAATAAAGAAACAAATGAAAAAAATTGCTTAATTGAACCATTGAGATTATAATCGATATAAAAATTATCAATATAACCAAATATATCTAAAGGTAATTTACTATAAAAACCTGCCTGAACAACATTTTTAAGATGAAAAATTTCACCATTTGGAACCATTTCTTGGACTGTAAAACTAGATAAAAAACTGAAAGTAGATCCTAAAAGAATTGTAATAATACTAAAGTGTACAAAAATAGGTGCAATACGTCCATATAAACCTTTATAGGCATATAATGCATTACTTTGACAAAAAACAAAAAAATTTGAACGCATTAAAGAATAAATTATATTAATAAAAGAATTACTAGAATCAATACGATTATTTACAAAATAATTTTTTTCATCATTATAAGTTTTATTATTAATAAATTTCCAACGTCTTGCATTTTTTAAACTAGGCAACTGAGTAGATAAAGTACAAGCAAATAAACTTGAAATAAATATTAATAGAGTAAAAATAAACCAACTAGTTCGAAACATATGATCTAAACCTAAATAAACAATCCATTTCCAATTAAAATTAACAATTGTAGAGTTAAATTCAGGATAATTAATCTGATAATATAAATTACTTTGATCTTGTTCAATAATTGAACCTACAATACAAAATAATGCAATTAAGAATAAAATAGATATAGATAAATTTAAATTTGCCAATTTTTTAAAGAACTTCCAAAATAAATTTTTGATTTCAAAATTTTTCATGTGACTTATAGAAAACTTAATTTAGTATATAATATCTAAAATAATAAAAAAAAACAAACTAGTCAAAAATAAAATTATTTCATAAAATAAATCTTACAAAAATATTATTTTTAGTAATGAAAAATATGAAAAAATAAATAAAAAAGATCCACTTAAAGGAAAAATAGCATTCCAAAATAATGAAAAAGAATAAAAATTGTGATAATTAATTTGAATATTTAAAATTAAAAATATAGGTAAAATAGATCCAAGTAAATAAATTAGTAAATAAAATAAAAGAATAAGTATATTATCTACATTTTTTAATAATAAATTAGTAAAAATTACTATAGATGTATTACAAGGTAGTGAACTAAAACCAATAGTTAAACCAATGAAATAATTTTGAAAAATATTATTTCTTTGATAAGTAAAAAATGAAATTTTACGAAAAACACTATAGAATTTTGAAAAATTTACTACTTTTATTAAATCAAGACTAACTAATATTAAAACTAAATATGAAAAGATAGGTAACTGATAAAGATAAGAGTAAAAACTTATAAAGTGAGTTAATATAATTAATAAAACAAGGCTTGTCATAAGACCAAGAATAAATAAATTTTTACTTAATTTATTACCTTGATTAAGGTTAATATATGACAAAGCCAAAGGTAATGTAGAGACAAAACATGGAGTAAAAATAGTTAAAATACCGAGACAAAATAATATAAAGGAAAAAGTAATATTTTGAGAACTAATACTTATGAATAAAAATCGATATAGATATTGCTGTACAAAATATACCATATTACAATACTGATCAAAAAAATTATATATAGAAAAAATTTTAATCATAAAAAATATATTGATATAATAAATTAAAATAGTATATAATTGATATAATATACTAGATATCATTAATTTTAATAATATTATATAATACTCCCCAGGAAGGATTTGAACCTACGACCAATCGGTTAACAGCCGATCGCTCTACCACTGAGCTACTGAGGAAAAGGTACATGGTAATATTAATACTAACTTATAAAAAAAACAAGTAAATAAAACTTTATTTAACTTGTATTGATAAAACAATAACTGATATAATTAAAATAATATACTTTATTGCGGACGTGGTGAAATTGGCAGACACGCTAGATTTAGGTTCTAGTGAGAGTATCTCGTGAGAGTTCAAGTCTCTCCGTCCGCATCAAATAGAAATTAAAATATTTAACAAACTGAATTACTATGCCATCTCTGTAACGTAATTTTAATTGAGCCATCATCTTCTGCTTTTTCACTAACTTTTTGAAAACCATTAGAAATACTTTGATTTAGAATTATATTATAAGCATATTGTTGAGATAAACGATCTATAAAGTAATTTAAATCCATATCTAAACTCCATAACTGCTCATCAACTACAAGGTTATACTGATAACCATTCCATATAAAACTAAATAATGAATTTTTTTGACTATTTTTAGATAAACTATAAACTAATATATTTTTAACTAATGATTTAGAATCATCTAATATATTACAAGAATCAGAATTAAAGAGTTTATAATTAAAGCCTAGTTGAGTAATAGTTCTACTTAAAGTATCGAAATTAGAAATATTAGTCTTTATTTTACTAAAATGTGACATAGCAAGAAAATAATAATAAATTTATAATTACAATTAGTATATTTTGAAAAAAATTCTTAAAACAATAAACGACTTATTTCTTAATAAATAAAAAACTTAGTGAGCTAAAAAAACAATTTTTAAAAAAACTTTACATGTTATATTCAATCTTGTAATAATATATTTAACAAGTAATATAACTTGGGAAGTATCCTTCATAAATCCTAAAAAATAATATATTTAATATGACTACTACTTTAGAAAGACGCGAAAGCGCAAGCCTGTGGGAACGTTTTTGTACTTGGATTACTAGCACTGAAAACCGTCTTTATATAGGTTGGTTCGGTGTTGTAATGATTCCAACACTATTAACTGCTACATCTGTATTCATCATTGCATTCGTTGCTGCACCTCCTGTAGATATTGATGGTATCCGTGAACCAGTAGCTGGTTCTTTATTATATGGAAACAACATTATTTCCGGTGCAATTATTCCAAGTTCTGCAGCTATTGGGATACATTTTTATCCTATTTGGGAAGCTGCTTCTCTAGATGAATGGTTATATAATGGTGGTCCTTACCAATTAATTATTCTTCATTTTTTACTAGGTGTATCATGCTACATCGGACGTGAATGGGAACTAAGCTACCGATTAGGTATGCGTCCTTGGATTTCAGTTGCATTTACAGCACCTGTAATAGCAGCAGCAGCCGTTTTCCTTGTTTATCCAATAGGCCAAGGAAGCTTCTCTGATGGTATGCCTCTTGGTATTTCTGGGACATTTAACTTTATGCTTGTATTCCAAGCTGAACATAATATCCTTATGCACCCTTTTCACCAATTAGGTGTTGCAGGTGTATTTGGAGGATCTTTATTTAGTGCTATGCACGGATCTTTAGTAACATCAAGTTTAATCCGTGAAACAACTGAAAATGAATCAGCAAATAATGGATACAAGTTTGGTCAAGAAGAAGAAACTTATAACATCGTTGCAGCTCATGGCTATTTCGGTCGTTTAATTTTTCAGTATGCAAGTTTTAATAATTCTCGTGCACTACATTTCTTCTTAGGTCTATGGCCAGTAGTAGGTATCTGGTTTACATCAATGTCTGTAAGCACAATGGCTTTCAATTTAAATGGGTTTAACTTTAACCAATCAGTTGTTGATAGTCAAGGTCGTGTAATTAATACTTGGGCAGATATTTTAAACAGAGCTAATTTAGGTATGGAAGTGATGCATGAACGTAATGCTCATAACTTTCCTCTAGATTTAGCATCTCAAGAATCTCTACCATTAGCTTTAGTTGCACCATCTGTTAACGGATAATCATCTATTAAGTTAATACATATCAATATACTTAAATAATAAAAGCTATAATAATATTTATAATATTATTGTAATTTTTATTATTTATTTAATATATATTTATAAAATAAGAATTAATTAACATATAAAAAACTATTATCTGACTTTTTAAATTCAGTAAGTTGAAAATAAAAAGCTATTGGAATAATATAGTTTGCTTTAGGATAGAAGAAACACATAGTATAACTATAACCCATAAAAATAAAATACCTACTATAAATCAACTGACTAGAAATAAATAATTTATTCTCTAAAACTTTACATAATTGAAATTTCTTACTAAAAAATAAGGAACAAATATTCTTATTAATTAAATATTGATCCTTTAAATGTTTAAAAGACATATTAAAAAATAGTTGAAAATACAAATTATTAGAAAAATAGAAATTAGAAAACTTCAATTTCATTATACTAGAATTACTAAATATTTCTCTAAAACTTTGGCTTCTACGCCTACGAGTTAATTCTAAAAGTCCAAGCTCAGATAATTGAATTATTTGAGGACTACAATCATCATTTATTAATAACTTGTTAAAATGCTCAAGTAATTTTAATTGATCTCTCTGAGAATACATATCAATAAAATCAATAATAATTACACCATTAATATTTCTTAACTTCAGCTGATAAGCAATTTCAATAGCTGCATAAAAATTAATTTTCAAAATAGTCTCTTTAGAATTATCTATTCTATTAAAAGAACCTGAGTTTACATCAATTACAGTTAAAGCTTCATAATTTTCTATAAAAATATAACCTCCATACAATAATGTCACTTTAGGTTTGAGTGCATTTTTTATAGCAAATTTAACATAAAATTTATCTAAAATACATGCTTGTTTATTATATAACTGTAGATAAGTTTTAGTTATAGGAGAAATACAGGACCATTTTTTCAAATAATAATATATTAATTTTAAACCATCATTAGAATCAATAACTATTTTTTTAATACCTTGTTCATAAAAATCTCTTATTATTTTTTTTATTAAATCTTCATCCTTGTATACTAAGCAAGGCGCTGATTTTAATATAAATGCTTTTTGAATAAAAAACCATTGTTGAATAAGACAATCTAAGTCATCTATTATAGCTGATTCAGAAATACCCTGAGCAGAAGACTTCAGTAATATACCCATTAATTTAGGCTTTATTAAAATAGCTAAAGAATAAAGATATATTCGTTCATTACTATCATATATTCTATGAGAAATTAAAATCATATTACAAAAAGGCATTAAAACAATATATTTGCCATGTAAATGAATATTAGAAGTTAAACGAGGACCTTTATTTAAAGTAGGTTCTTTAACAACTTGCACAAGTATTAATTGATTTACTGATAAAATATCATTAATACGAAAAAGTTTTTGATCTCTCTTCAAAGATTTTATGTCACTTATATGAATAAAACCGCTTTTACCGTATTGACCTAAATTAATAAATGCTGCATTAATACTAGAAAGAACTTTTTGTACAATGCCAACATATATATCATTAACCTGATAACCATTATTAATAACAACAATCTGTTGAACCTTATTGCCTTGCAGAATTGCAGCAACACTATTGAAATAAGAGATTATAATTTTTTTTACCATTCATAAAGTAATAAAAATTCATATAAATGAATTTATTTTTAATTAAAATAACATTATAAAAATATAAGAATTCATAAATTAATATAAAACTAAAATTTAAATAGGATAAACACTTACACGACGATTTTTTTTATTGCTTACTTCAAATTGAACTACTCCATTAATTAAAGAATAAATAGTATAATCTTTACCTTGATTTACATTATTACCTAATTTAAATTTACTACCTCTTTGACGAATAATAATATTGCCAGGTCTTACGATTTGACCACCATACTTTTTTACTCCTAATCGTTTAGAATTTGAGTCACGACCATTTTTAGTACTACCACTCCCTTTTTTATGTGCCATATATTATATTTTTAAATTTTATATAATTTTCTATGAAATAATATCTTCTACTAATACTCTTGTTAACTTTTGACGATGACCTTTTTTTAAACGCGAATTTTTTTTAGGTTTTACTTTAAAAATTGTTAATTTTTTTCCCTTTATATGCCTTAAAACTTTTGCTTTAACTACAACATCACTTAAACACGGCATACCAACTTTAAATTGATTAGATTTAGAAAGAAATAAAATTCTTTTAAAATTAATAGTATCACCAGGATTTGCATAAATATAATTTATATCATAAAATTTACCTGGTTCAATGATTACTTGATTACCACCTACATCTATAACTGCATAAACCATAACTAACTTTAAATATATCTCTTTTTATAAATATATAACAATCTTCATTATTCAACATAATATAAAATTTTAACAATACAAGAAAATAATTATGAAAACAAGATAACTCTAGAAGAGCAAGTATTTTCATATACTTTTCTTATATAAAAATATGAATATAATAAACATATTTGATAACCCAAAAAATTTATATCTGTAAATCTATAGCCATCAATAATAAAGCCATCAGGCAATAAAAAACTAAGTCCTTTTTTCAATTTACCATACAAAGGTCCAGGAGCCAAATAATTACTTCTTGCTTTATTTAAGTAAAAAGTACCATGTTGCTCAACTTGCATAATAATAAATTCATAACGATCAAAATAATTAAAAGCATATATACGATGACTATAATGATTAATAATTAATCCTGTCTTTAATACATGAATATAAATCATATAGCTAAAATTAGTTCTAGAATACTTTTTACCTAAATCTAAATAATATTTTAAATCAATAGGAGCATAGATATGTAATGATTTAATTCTTCCTATTAAATTTAAAGTAGAAAGTAAACCCAGTAAACCTGAAATATTAAGAATATGTAAATTAGGTATTATAATTTTAGATAAATTATTAATTTTAAAACTTTGATTGAAAATATTAAATTGACAACCTTCAGTACAATTAAATATCCAAGTATCTTTTATTGTGGGTAATTTAATAAGAAAACTTATATTATTTTTTTTTAAAACAGAAGCATTTAAATCTAAGTATCTCAATATCATAAAGTATAATCATAATTTAAATTAGTACAAATTAATAATTTAAAAACATATTTTTTTCTTGCTTATTTATAATCTTGAATAGATTTGCTATAAATAAAACTTGTAGATTTACCACTTAGTAAAGATTTAGCTAATGATAAAGATTTTTTGCTAACCAATAAAGCTTTTTTTTGCCAAAAAGATTTACGTGACTTTGATTTAGAAGTTTTTTTCTTAGGAACAGCCATATATAATATAATGTTTGACCAATAAAATAAAAAATTATTAATAAGTAGAAAACTTTTTTAATAAAAATTTTCTACCTTATAAATAAAAAATTTATATTTTAATTATACTACATACTACGAAATTGCTGAATAGCAACTCTACCAATATTATATAATGCCCAAGAGCCTGCTAATATTAATGGCATAAATACAATTACTAATCTCATATCCATATATCAAATCCCCTAAATATTTAATAAATTCAAAAATTTTTTTTATAAAGTAAAAATCTTTCTATATATATTATAAATACTATATTTAAATGATAATTAATATATAAAAAAAATAAAATGTATAATATAAATTAGTAAGCGGTACAAAAATACTTAACCATAAAAATAAAGATAATATATTATAAGATGAGAGATTTACCATTTACTCTAGACCAATTAAGAATTTTAAAGGCTATTATTAAAGAAGGTAGTTTTAAAAAGGCAGCAGATAGCTTATATGTATCACAACCAGCAATTAGCTTACAAATTCAGAGTTTAGAAAAACAACTAAATATACCATTATTTGAAAGAACAAGTAAAAAAGCAACACTTACAGAAGCAGGTAACTTACTATTAAGATATGGTGGTCGTATTTTAGCTCTATGTGAAGAAACATGTAGAGCCCTAGAAGATATACAAAATTTACAAGGTGGATCTTTAGTTATAGGAGCAAGTCAAACTACAGGAACTTATTTAATGCCAAGATTAATAGGCTTATTTAGACAAAGATATCCACAAGTTAGTGTTCAATTACAAGTTCATTCAACAAGATTAATATCATGGAGTGTAGCTAATGGACAAATAGATTTAGCTGTTATAGGTGGAGAAGTACCAAATGAGTTAAAGGATATTTTAAAAATAACATCGTATGCAGAAGATGAATTAGCACTCATTTTACCAACTTCACATACTTTTTCAAAAGTGACTAACATACAGAAAGAAGATTTATATAGACTACGTTTTATAGCTTTAGATACTCAATCTACAATTAGAAAAGTTATCGATAAAATATTACATCAACATGATATAGATAGCAGTAGATTTAAAATAGAAATGGAACTAAATTCTATAGAAGCAATTAAAAATGCTGTTCAATCAGGATTAGGAGCAGCATTTGTGTCAGTATCAGCAATTGCTAAGGAACTTGAACTAGGGATTATACACTGGGCAAAAATAAAAAATGTTACAATAAAAAGAATGCTTTCAATAATTGTTCACCCAAATCGATATAAATCTAAAGCAGCTGAAACATTTAGCAAAGAAATTTTAACATTATTTGTAACACCTAACCAAAATCAAATATTTTTTGATTAAAAAAATTTTTTAAACATTTGGAAGAAAAATTGATTGAGATTTAAAACTACCTACATGAACAAAGACAACCCTTAATTTTAACCACTGTATAAATTTTTTATCTAAAGAGATTATTGCAGCACATGAATTAGGCATTTTCAGAAAATTACTATCATCATCTAAAAGATGAATAAAACCTGGATTTAGTACAAACCAAAAATCTATATCTTTATCGCAATTTTGGTAGTATTGTGTTCTTTCACGTAATACTTCTTCTATTGGTTCTTGATTAAGAAAAAAACTGTCACTAGCAATAGCAAAATAATAATTATACATTATAATAGAATAAAAATGATTAAATAAAAAATCTTAATTATTTATAGAGTCCATTTTAATATAAAAACTGTAATAAAAAAATTTTTTCTATTTTTCTTTCAAAGAACTAAATAGACTAAAATCATAACTTAGCTAAAAACTAAACAAAAAATGATCAAATATTGGCCTAATCAACAAAGTATTAATCTAAATAATGCCATAGTAGATTTATTTTTTAGCACAGAAAAAAAATTAAGATTAAAACAGAATAATATTAGCAATCAATATCTTTATATAGATATATTGAATAATACAAGTAAAAATAAATTACTAAAAGTTATTTTAAGTGAATTTAAACAATTAATATTAGATTTAGTTGAATTAAATTTAAATAAGAATAATTTAACAAAGCTTAATAAAAAAATATGGAAAATTTTTATTAGCAGAGTATGTAAAAAATTTTTACTAACTTTAAAATCTAAAAATATTAACACGACTATTACTTTAGATAATGACTATAATCAATTAATTGAATACTTGTTAATCTACTTAACACTTGGATCATCTAAAATTGATAATAATATTTTTTTATTTGAACCAACATATACACCATATAACCATGTACAAATACTATTTGAAAATTTTATTATTCAAATTAGTAATATAATCATGAAAAAATTAGTTAATAATCTAAATAATTCATATAATATTAGTAACTTTTTAAGAACACAAAAAATATGCAATAAACTGTATACATCAAATAGATCTACTGTTTTATTTTTTAATAATTTAAGATGGCAAAACTTTATATATTCATATATTTATGAAATTAAATCTCTATATAATGAACGTCAACAAGTATGGTTAATTAGTAAAATAGGAATAGTTACTAAATATATTTATTTTTCAAAAATAAATAAAATAAAAAAATTTAATCAATTAAATACAATATTTATATTATGGCTAGAATTAAAAGATATAATCATTCCAAAAATTGAGAGACTAATAATACAAATAGCTAAATATGTTTTATTTTGTTCAATAAACTTATTTAGTAACATAATTCTTATATTAATTAGAATTATTGTTTTTTATTTAAATAAGTAAGTATTAATAAATAAAACTATATTTTAAAAATTTATATAATAAAATAGAGTTAATAATTAATAAATATTTTTCAATTCTTTTATGAAACACAACAAAAATAATTTAGTATATTTACATGAACAAATAGATACAATTACTAATAAAAATTTACAATCAATATCTGCTGATACAGAGCAAATCATAGATCAAATATTTAACGAAGGCATTAAATATGAAAAAATTTTATTAGAGTCAATAATAAAACGAATTACATTAGAAAAACAAAATCCTTCTATATTAGATGGACTAATTTACCAAAAATTAATAAAAACAAAAAATTTAGATATTAGACAAAAATTATTGAATTATTTTCCACAAGGAATCTTAGAATTAAAAAAATCTTTACAGATAGATTACCAACCTTTACAAAAATTATTAATCAATAAAGAGTTTAAAGAAGCTGACCAATTAACACAAAAATATCTATGTCTATTAGTAGAAATTAAAACTAAAAATAAAAAAGAATGGCTATATTTTACAGATATTCAATTTTTACCAGAAGAAGATTTATTTACACTAGATTTCCTATGGAAAATTTATTCAAAAGGTAAATTTGGTTTTTCAATACAAAAAAAAATTTGGATAAAGAATAATAAAAAATGGGAAAAATTATGGGAAAAAATTCATTGGCTCAATAATGGAATAATGAAAAGATATCCACAAGAATTTATATGGACAATAGAAGCACCAGAAGGACATTTACCTCTTTTTAATCAATTAAGAGGCACGCAAACTTTATCATACTTATTTAATAATATAAAATGGTAAAATATTAAAATTTAAGTATAAAATAAATTTATTTCTTAGATTGAATAAAACTAATGAGTTTAATAAAAATTTTAAATAAATATTCAGAATCATGAGGTCCAGGACTAGCTTCAGGATGGTACTGAACAGAAAAGAAAGGATTATTTTTATGAATAGTACCAGAAACTGTAAAATCATTTAAATTTAAATACTTAACAGAAAATACTTGACGTAATTGTGTATTTAACAAATAGTTTTTATCAACAGAAAATCCATGATTTTGACTAGTAATTTCAGAATAATTATTACATCCAGAAGGATGATTTAAACCTCTATGACCAAACTTTAATTTAAAAGTTTTCCCACCAAAGGCAAGATTTAATATCTGATGTCCCATACAAATACCAAAAATAGGTAAATTAGCAAAATTTACTAATTTTTTTACAACATTAATTGAATAGAGAGAAGACAAAGGATTACCTGGACCATTTGAAAGTAAAATACCATCTGGTTTATATTTTAGTATTGTTTGATAGTTACAAGTAGCAGGAACAACATAAAGTTGGCAACCCAGAAATATTAACTTTCTAAGAATATTAAATTTAAGGCCAAAGTCAATAACAACAATTTTATATACTTTTTCTGCATTTATATAGTTAAAAGAAAGAAAATTAACAGATAAAGATTTTGTTAAATTGAGATAAGCTTCTTGATTAAAAGTATAATTTTTTTTAGTCGTTAACTTTCTAACTAAATCTAAATTATCTAAAACTTTAAATTCAATATTATTTATACTAACATTAATATTATTATTAGATAAGAATGCGCTCATTACACCAAATAACCTTAAATGTTTTGTCAAAGCCCTAGTATCAAGACCAAAAATATGAGGAATATTTTTTAGTAAAATATAGTCTTTTAAAGAAATTGTAGATCTCCAATTACTTGAAATAGAAGAAATATTTTTCGCAACTATAGCTTTAATATGTATAAAGTTCGACTCATTATCTTGACGATTTAATCCAGTATTACCTATTTCAGGATAAGTAAATATAACCATTTGACCAGAATAACTTGGATCTGAAAAAATTTCTTGATAACCAGTCATTCCTGTATTAAAAACTATTTCACCGCTATACGACAACAATGGAAAAAAAGACCATCCTCTATAAGAAGTTCCATCCCTTAAATGTAAAACTGCTGGAAATAAAGTATTTGACATTAAAATAATATAAGACTTAAAATAAATAATATCTTGAATTCATATATATAATAAATTATATTTAACGAGCAAAAAATTAAAAAATAACTTTTTACTCGTAAATAATATTGTAACTACCAACTATTATTTTTTGCCTGATTTAAAACAAAATGAGCAATATTGGCTATTTGCTCTTCAGAAAAGTTGTCGCCAAAGGCTGGCATACCAGCAGAGTTTTGACCATTAGTTACTTGATAAATAATAGCATCAATAGTATCTTTTTTATTGTTTTCCAATGCATCAAGCTTTAAAGTTTGAGTTGGATTTACAGAGTTATTACCACCCGCATGACAAGGAGTACAATTTTGAGAAAAAAGTTGCTTACCTTCATCTAAGTCAATTTCTAAGTTTTGCGCAAAAACTACTTGAAAATTGATTAATAATATAGCAAAAAAGCTACAAAGTAAAGAAAATAATAATTTCATTATAACAATCCTATAGTAATTAAATTTAATAAATAGATTTACCTTTTTCATAAAACTATTATACAGTTTAATTATATCTTTTTTTGATATATATTAATGTATTAAAGAAACTAATAATAAATTTTTCCTCCTCCCCATTTTTCTTGTGCTACTTTTGGTTGTAATAATATATAGCCAGCCATAGATAACAAATCTTCATCAGTTAGATTACGCATTTTAGGAAAAATTTCTGCACTTTTAATACTAGGATGTAATTCAGCAATTGAATTCTGACCATCATAACCAGTTGGGTCTTTCATATAATCAATTAAATTAATAATATTATCTCTAGCAGGAGTTGCTAAACTTAAAGACTCTAACTCTAAACCAATATTAGGATTTGTTTTAGTAATTCCCCCGTTATGACATTGCGCACAGGAATTATTAAATAAGCGTTTTCCTCTTTTTACCTGTTCTGGAGTTAAAGTAATAGTTTTACTAGAACTATCAAAAGTAACTGTTCTAGTAGCTTCATCTAATTCAATGGAATAAGTTGGAAGAGCAACTACATTAGACCACAAAAAAAGCATAACAAACAATAATAAATGAATATTTTTTTTAATCATAGTTAGAACATTTAACATAAAATATAAAATAATAAAGATATTAGAATATTAATTAAATCTATTAATTGAGATAAAATTAAACATTTAAATTATATTTAAATAATTTAATTATTTAAGTAATACTTTATATAATAGATAAATTTATTAAAATTTTCTGAATATTACTATGATATATATATTACAATATAGAATACAAAATATACTGTAAAATTAATGAAAAGAATTAAAATATAGAGACAATAGTTTATAGAGTTGTGCACGTAATTGTGTTCTAGAAATAATTAAATCAATGAAACCATGCTTAAATAAATATTCAGAAGTTTGAAAGTTATCAGGAAGATCTTCTTTTATTGTTTGCTCAATTACTCTTCTGCCTGCAAATGCAATTAAAGCACCAGGCTCTGCAATAATAATATCTCCTAGCATAGCAAAACTTGCCGTAACACCTCCAGTAGTTGGTGAAGTAAGAATAGTAAAATACGGTAAAGAAGCTTCACTATGCTTATGTAGTGCAGAAGATACTTTAGCCATTTGCATTAAACTTAACATACCTTCTTGCATTCTTGCTCCACCAGAAGCACAGAGTATAATTAAAGGTAACTTATGAATAGTAGCCTTTTCAATTAATCTAGTTAATTTTTCTCCGACAACTGATCCCATACTTCCACCCATAAATCTAAAATCCATAATACCACAAGCTACCTGAATACCATTAATAGCAGCTATACCTGTTTCTACCGCATCTAATAAACCAGTTTTTAATTTCATCTCTAATAATCTCTGACGATATAATTTTCTATCTGCAAAGCCTAAAGGATCTGTAGATGATAAATTAGAGTCTATAGATTTCCAACTATTTGTATCAAAGATATACAAAATTCTATCTTGACTAGATGCAGGAAAATGATAATTACATTTAGGACAAACATTTAAATTAGCTCGTAATACCTTGTTATACATTAAAAGATCACAATGATTACATTTAATCCATAAATTTTGAGAAAGTTTTAAATCATCCTGTTTAATTTTTTTATCCGGTAATAAATTTCTTTTCTGAGCTAACCATTTAAATAAAGACATATAATAATCGATAGAACTTCTTATTAAACTAATAAATATATAAAATGATATGAAAGATAACAAAATAGATAAATCTAATTTGTTATCCAAACTTCTATTAATAAATTGTAAAAATCAAAAATATTAAACTAATCGCGTAATGTTTTATCTTTTTGACTTACAAAAAATAGAGCTAAACTAATAGGTATAACAACAATTAACGTTCCTAATAATAAACTATTTAAAAAACTAGACAAAGATGTAGTCATTATGAATATCCTTTTTAATAAAAAATGAAAATTAAGTGTAGTTAAAATTTATATAAATCATAATAAATTAATAGTTACGATTATAATTATATTTTAATACAGATAAATTAAATACTTAATATTTATTTTAATCATATAGATTTCCATCGCATTATAATAGTTCCCCATGTTAAGCCTGCTCCAAAACCAGCAATTACTATAATATCATCATTAGATATTCTATTTTCTTGAATTGCTTCATCTAAAGCTAAAGGAATTGAAGCAGCAGAAGTATTACCATACTTACTTAAGTTAGCAATAATTTTATTACTACTAATAGATAACTTTTCTGCAACAGCTTTCAAGATTCGTTCATTAGCTTGATGTAATAATAACCAATCTATGTCATGAACGGACATATTTATAGAACTTAAGCATCGAGAAATGCTTAAAGGTACTTGAGATACAGCAAATTTATATACTTCTTTGCCATTCATAGAAACATACTTAAAACAACCCTGATGTAAGTTTAAAATAGGATGAGGACTAATTTCATCTTGATATGCAATAGATAAATGATCTGAATAATTTCCATCAGTATTTAACTGAAAATTTAATATAGAATTATCCTTAATAGGACATGATTCTAAAATAACTGCACCAGCACCATCTCCAAATAAGATACAAGTACTACGATCAGACCAATCAATCCATTTAGATAAAACATCAGCACCAATAACTAATATCTTACGATAACTACCACTAGATAAAAATTGAGATGCAGTCACTAAACCTAAAACAAAACCTGAACATGCAGCAGTTAGATCAAAAGCAACAGCATTTACAGCACCTATTTGTGATTGTATTTGACTAGCACTACCAAAAAGATCATTAGGACTTGATGTTGCAAGAATAATTAGATCTATTTCAGAAGGATCCATGGAAATTTTATCCAAAGCTTTTTGAGATGCCATAGTAGCAAGATTAGTAACAGACTGATTATAACCTGTCAATAATCTTCTTTCTTTAATACCTGTACGAGAAAATATCCAATCATCAGATGTTTGAACAATTTTACTCATCTGATCATTATTCAAACTAGAAGAAGGAATAGCAGAACCTGTAGCAAGAATTTTTGTTCCTTGAACCATAAATGACTTCATATCAGTTTTACAATAAACTTGAATTAAAAAATTGATACTTAAAATAAATACTTCATATTAATTAACTTTATCCTAAATAAAACTCTTTAAATAGGTGAAATAATAAAAACCCGAAAGAATACCTAAATAATACAAGTTAATTGCTGCTACTTTTCAGTCCTGACAAACTTTACTGATTACTTATGTATAATTTCGAGCTTATCCAAATTATAACATTAGATATAATATGAATCAACTCAATTTACAAATTAATTACATAGACATACTATTTATAATAAAATCAAAATAGGGCAAAGCAAATTTAGATTGAGAATCAGATAAAAATTCTAACGAAGCATTTCTCAAACATTCTATACCATCTATCATACCTAAAATTGGTACACCTAAAGAATTATACATTTCTTTAACACCAATAAGACCTAACTGTTCAATAGATTCTTTTTCACCAGCTAAAATTCCATAAGTAACTAATCTTAAATACCAACCATAATCACGTAAACATAAAGATCGTTTACGAGCACCCTCAGCATTACCTCCTGGTGCAATATACTCTGGATGGATTTGAAAAATAGCCTTACTCGCAAGTTTAATTATATCTTGTTGCTTATCTCTTAAAATACACACAATACTAATACGTTCTTCAGTATTGATAAAGTAAGTATATAAACTTTCAAGTTCACCTATACTTGGATATCTTAATTCATTATCTGCATCAAGAATTACTTTAGTGACTATACTCATAATTACTAGTATATAAAAATTTTAATTATTAATATTTAAATATTATATTAGCAGAAATATAGCTATAATAATTCATAAAAAAATGCTAATAATATATAGTTAATATAAATATTAAATTATACCAATAAATTTAGTTAAAACGAAAAAGATAAAATATCAGGAAAAAAACGATTAATTTCTATAATAAAGCCAGCAGTAAATGTTATCCATATTGCACCAATAACAGGTACTGTAGACATATATTTCATAAAATTATTATCCATAAATAGATCCTTAATTTAAATAAAAATTGTTTAATTTGATTAACGTGGAGAAATTGTAATATCATCATTAGAATTCAACAATTGTCCACTTGTAAATTCTTGTAAAGCAGCTAAAGGCCACGTAAAACCAGATAAAGAAAATTTCATTGCTAAAGGTACATCAATAATAATTTCTTTTTCTGTAGGCTTAGCAGAAGAAGCAATTGCTTTTAAATATCCTCTACCAACCCATCCAATCCAGCCTGTAATATAAATAAATAATAAACCTGGCAACATAAAATCACCTGAGTGATTCCATCTACCATCTGCTATTAAATGAGGTAAACCTTCAGATCCACATAAAATACCAGCTTTACTATATTTTTCAAATCTATTTTGCGTTTGCTTAATTTTACTCTTTATAGCCAGAGCAGGAGGAGTAGAAGCTTCATATTTAGATAAACGAACTTCTAATTTTTTTACAGAGTTTTTTAATCTTTTATTAAAAGCAATAGAATCTTTACATGGAACTAAACCAGCTACATCAGCATGAGCAAATTGAATATTTGAAATAAACATTAAACAAGCTAAAAATAAAAATATAATTTTTTTCACGATAATTTTCCTTAAATAAAAAACTAAAAGTAATAACAAAAAGTTACATAGTATCTAAAATAAAAAATAAGCTATAATAATAGATGATAATATAAATTAGAACTTTATGTAAAAAAAGTAACATTTTTTGAACATAAAAAATATAAAATAAGTTGAAAAATTAATCTACTAAAGAAAATCAAAATTATGACATTTTGGAAATTTTTCTTTAACTCTAAAAATCAAATTGAATCAGATCAAAAATACTTGGAATATGACAAAATTTTACTCATAAAAAAGAATAACAAACAAAATATTTACTTTAGTATAAGTAAGAATATTAATTTATACGAATTAGAAAAACTTTGTGATTCAGTAGGTTGGGTACGTCGACCATTAAAAAAAGTTAAACTAGCTCTTGAAAACAGTTTTTTAATAGTTTCAATATTTTACTATACTAAAAATAAGAAAAATTTAATTGGATTTGCAAGAGTTACATCAGATGGTTCATTTAATGCTACAATTTGGGACGTAGCAATCCATCCAAAATTTCAAGGTCAAGGATTAGGAAAAGCATTAATAAATGAAGTAATTAAACAATTAAGAAACTGTGACATTAGTACAATAACACTATTTGCAGATCCAGAAGTTATTAAATTCTATAGACATATAGGATTTATTATAGACCCAGATGGAGTAAAAGGAATGTTTTGGTATCCAACATAAGTAATAGTAAAAAATTAAAAATATAAAAAGAATAAATTTATTAAATTTAATATAAGTACAATTAGTTGAATTCAACTTTAAATAAACTAATAAAACTAAAAACATTTAAAGTAACATTTTAAATGTATTCATACATTAATTAAAAAACTAGACAGATATAATATTATTTTATATAATAGTAATAAAATAAACGGGATATAGCGCAGCTTGGTAGCGCGCCTGCTTTGGGAGCAGGATGTCGCAGGTTCAAATCCTGCTATCCCGATGAGATAAATATATAAAATATTATATTCAAATCCTATATTTTTTAGGAATAAGATAACTGGAATCTAAAATAATAACTTGATTAAAAAATTGAGTAGCATTATTTATATCACCTAATTTATCATATGTACTAGCTAAACGAAATAATATTTTAGTATCAGAGGGAGAAAAGAATAAAGCCTTAGTATAATAATATTTTGCAATATACAAAAAATTACTTTCTTCATAACAATAACCTAAACACCTATATACTAAATCTTTACGAAATAAATCAATTTTTAGAAATAGTTCTGACATAGATATTGAAAGAAATAAATTACCACGATTAATATAAATATTAAAAAACTTAATATAAATATCTTCATCTAAAAATAAATTTTTTATGAAAATTTTAGAAAATTTAACTAACTGTAAATAATTTTTTAATAAAATATAAACTTGTTTTGTTAGAAAAAAAGAAAATATAAATAAAAAAAAGAAAAAAACTAAAACATATAAACGAAATAAAAATAGATTACTATTCATAAATAAAAATAGATATTAAAAATAATATACAAATTAAAATTAATCAATATATAATTAATAAAAAGTAAAAAAATTATAAGCTATTATTAAAAAGATGAAAACAGGAACTAAACTAAAGAAAAAAAGAAAAGGTGGCTTTTTAGTTCGTATGAAGCATAAAAATGGTCAAAAAATGATAAACTCTAAAAGACACAAAAAACGAAAAACAATTAATTAACTACAATAAAAAAAAGCTCTATCGACGAAGATAGAGTTAAACAATATCTTATAAAATAATTCAATGAATTTCGATAAAGAAATAAAAGCAATTTTATCATCTAATAATTTTATTATATATATTATAACAGAAGAAGAAGAAAGATTAGAAAATATAATTAAAAATATTAGCAATCAATTATTTAAAGAAAAAATAGTCATTTGGGATTTTATAGATGGTTATCAAAATAATCCAAATTATGCATCATCTAGCAAACAAAATCCATTAGAAGCTCTAGAAATAATTACGCATTATGAAAAAACAGATAAAAAAATTTTTTTTTTAAAAGACTTTTATAATTTTCTTAATGATTTTAGTATTAACCGTAAATTGAAAAATTTATCTAAATGGCTAAAACAAAATAATAAATATATCATATTTAACGGAACAGAGCAAAGTATACCAATTACACTTAGAGAATATATTACTTCGATCAAATTACCATTACCTAATAGGAAAGAAATAAAAACTGAATTAAATAAATTTTTTAATCAAATAAGCATTAACCCGAATAGTTCAATCCTCATAGACTCTTTATCAAATGCTTATACTGGATTTTCTATTAATAAAATACGTCAATCAATATCAAAACTAATTATAGATAAAACATTAGAAAAACAAGCAATAAAAAAAATTTTAAATGAGAAAGAAAAAATTATTCAACAAACAGGAAGCTTAAAATTTTACTCTCAAAAAGAAAAAATATCAGATATAGGAGGACTAAATAATTTAAAAATTTGGCTTGATATAAGATACTTAACCTTTACAAAAAAAGCTCATAATTATGGCATAAAACAACCAAAAGGTATATTATTAGTTGGTATTCAAGGAACAGGAAAATCATTAAGCGCAAAAACAATTTCAACAAGATGGAATTTACCACTACTTAGACTAGATATAAGCAATATTTTCACAGGTATCTTAGGAGAATCAGAAAATAAAATACAACACATGATTAAAGTGTGTGAGCAAATTGCGCCTTGTATATTATGGATAGATGAAATAGATAAAATTTTTATAGAATATACAAATAACAATGATAGTGGTACAACACAAAGAATTACAAATATTTTTTTAACATGGCTATCAGAAGAACAAAAAAATGTTTTTATTGTTGCAACTGCAAATACGATAAAATACTTACCTATAGAAATTTTAAGAAAAGGAAGATTTGATGAAATATTTTTTATAGATCTACCTAATTTCATAGAAAGAATCAAAATTTTCCAAATACACATCAAAAAAATTAGACCTCTTTCATGGAAAAAATATAATATATACTACTTAAGTAAAATTAGTAAAAAATTTTCAGGAGCAGAAATAGAGCAATCAATTATTGAAGCAATGTATATTGCATTTTATGAAAATAGAGAATTCACCACAAAAGATATTAAATTATCTATAGAAAATATTATTCCGTTAGCTCACATAGAAAAGGAAAAAATATTAAAATTAAGACAATGGGGACATTCAGGTAAAATAAAAATTGCATAAAACATAACATATTGTCCTGATATTGAACTACTTTCCCGGAGAGTGTCCTCTCAAGTATCATCGTCGCTGCAGAGTTTAACAGCCAAGTTCGGAATGGTTTGGAGTGGGTCCACTGCGCTATTAATATCAAGACATAAATTATAATACTTAGTAAAAGTATAATATATTAAAAGTATAGTATCAAGTTTTTGATCTATTAGTACGTCTCAGCTGAATATATTACTACACTTACACTTAACGCCTATCAAACGGTTAATCTTACCGTGATCTTAAAGAGTACTCATCTCAAGGTAGGCTTCCCACTTAGATGCTTTCAGCGGTTATCCAATCCATACTTGGCTACCCAGCGTATACTGTTGGCACAATAACTGGTACACCAGCGGTATGTTTCTCTCGGTCCTCTCGTACTAAAGAGAAATCCTTTCAATACTCTAACGCCCGCACCGGATATGGACCGAACTGTCTCACGACGTTCTGAACCCAGCTCGCGTACCGCTTTCATGGGCGAACAGCCCAACCCTTGGGACGTGCTACCGCCCCAGGATGCGATGAGCCGACATCGAGGTGCCAAACCTCCCCGTCGATGTGAACTCTTGGGGGAGATCAGCCTGTTATCCCTAGAGTAACTTTTATCCGTTGAGCGACAGCCTTTCCACTCAGAACTGTCGGATCACTAAGGCCGACTTTCGTCTCTGCTCGACTTGTAAGTCTCGCAGTCAAGCTCCCTTATGCCTTTATACTCTACGACTGATTTCCGACCAGTCTGAGGGAACCTTTGCACGCCTCCGTTACCTTTTAGGAGGCGACCGCCCCAGTCAAACTGCCCACCTGAAAATGTCTCTTGGCCGGTTAACGACATCAAGATTAGAATCCTAGTTTAATTAGAGTGGTATCTCACTGATGACTCCTTCATACCCACAAGTATAAAATCTTAGCCTCCCACCTATACTGCGCAAAATAAACCCGAATTCAATTCCAAGCTACAGTAAAGCTTCATAGGGTCTTTCTGTCCAGGTGCAGGTAGTCCGCATCTTCACAGACAATTCTATTTCGCCGAGTCTCTCTCCGAGACAGTGCCCAAATCGTTACGCCTTTCGTGCGGGTCGGAACTTACCCGACAAGGAATTTCGCTACCTTAGGACCGTTATAGTTACGGCCGCCGTTCACCGGGGCTTCAGTTATTAGCTTTGTAAATTACTAACCAACTTCTTTAACCTTCCGGCACTGGGCAGGCGTCAGCCCCCATACATTGTCTTACGACTTCGCGGAGACCTGTGTTTTTGATAAACAGTCGCTTGGGCCTATTTATTGCAACCCTACAAGGGTACCCCTTCTTCCGAAGTTACGGGGCTATTTTGCCGAGTTCCTTAGAGAGAGTTATCTCGCGCCCCTTAGTATACTCTACCTACCTACCTGTGTCGGTTTAAGGTACAGGTATTTATTATTTAAGATATTATAAGATTTTCTTGGAAGTATGACATCAATCACTTTGATACCGTAGTATCTTGTACTCACTGTTTAGCTCAAAATGTTTTCTCCATTCGTCTTAACCTCACAAGTTTAAACCGGTAACCAACATCCGGATGATTTAGCCTTCTCCGTCCCTCAATATCAATAATAAATAGTACAGGAATATTAACCTGTTATCCATCGACTACGTTTTTCAACCTCGCCTTAGGTCCTGACTTACCCTTCGCGGACGAACCTTCCAAAGGAAACCTTAGGTTTTCGGGGCATTGGATTCTCACCAATGTTTTCGCTACTCAAGCCGACATTCTCACTTCTGATTCGTCCACACCCACTTTCGTTAGTGCTTCAAACTACAACAGAACGCTCCCCTACCGATGTAAAACATCCCACATCTTCGGCAAATTACTTAGTCCCATTCATTTTCGGCGCAAGATCACTAGACCAGTGAGCTATTACGCACTCTTTAAAGGGTTGCTGCTTCTAAGCAAACCTCCTGGTTGTATAAGCATTCTTACTTCCTTTACCACTTAGCAATTATTTAGGGGCCTTAGATGGTGGTCTGGGCTGTTTCCCTTTTGACAATGAAGCTTATCCCCCACTGTCTCACTGGTTGACTACACACTTAGTATTCAGAGTTTGCCTTGATTTGGTACCGCTCTCGCAGCCCGCACCGAAACAGTGCTTTACCCCTAAGTTATAGCATCAACCGCTGCGCCAAAACGCATTTCGGGGAGAACCAGCTAGCTCCGAATTCGATTGGCATTTCACCCCTAACCACAACTCGTCCGCTGATTTTTCAACATCAGTCGGTTCGGACCTCCACTTAGTATTACCTAAGCTTTACCCTGGTCATGGTTAGATCATTCGGGTTCGGGTCTATAAACAGTGACTAACGCTCTATTCAAGCTCGCTTTCACTATGGCTCCAATATTTTCTATTTTAACCTGCCACTGCCTATAAGTCGCCGGCTCATTCTTCAACATGCACACAGTCAGACGATTAGTCGTCCTACTGCTGCTTGTAAGCTTATGATTTCATGTTCTATTTCACTCCCCTCCCGGGGTTCTTTTCACCTTTCCCTCACGGTACTAGTTCACTATCGGTCATTTAGTAATATTTAGCCTTACGAGGTGGTCCTCGTTGATTCACACGGGGTTTCACGTGTCCCATGCTACTTGGGATACAATATAGTATTAAATATTAATTTTCGGTTACAGGACTTTCACCTTCTATGATACAAGATTCCAATTGATTCACCTAACTAATTATTAATACATAGTTATTGTCCCTCTACCCCATCAAAACTCATTAAGATGGTTTAGGCTGTTCCCATTTCGCTCGCCGCTACTAAGAGAATCGCTTTTGCTTTCTTTTCCTTTAGCTACTAAGATGTTTCAGTTCGCTAAGTTAGCTCTTATCTACTTATTGATTCAGTAAATAGTATTAAAGAGTTGCCTCATTCGGGTACTTCCGGGTCATAGCTTACTTCCAGCTTACCGAAATATTTCGTTGGTAGTCACGCCCTTCATCGCTTCTAAATGCCAAGGTATCCATCATAAGCCTTAAATAACTTTATATATACTATAAATATATATTCCAATTCTAAATATTACAAAATAATTTAGTAATTAATATACATAAAAATATTTTGTTGGAGATAAGCGGACTCGAACCGCTGACATCTGCCTTGCAAAAGCAGCGCTCTACCAACTGAGCTATACCCCCTTTTAGTTGGGCCATCCAGGATTTGAACCTGGGACATCTCTCACCCTTATCAGGGGTGCGCTCTAACCAACTGAGCTAATAGCCCTATTTATATAACGACCTAAGATAAATATAAAATATTTTATCCCTAATAAGGAGGTGATCCAGCCGCACCTTCCAGTACGGCTACCTTGTTACGACTTCACCCCAGTCACTAGCCCTACCTTAGGTACACTTAAAAATAAGTAGCAACTTCGGGCATGGCCAGCTCCCATGGTGTGACGGGCGGTGTGTACAAGGCCCGGGAACGGATTCACCGCCGTATAGCTGACCGGCGATTACTAGCGATTCCACCTTCATGTAGGCGAGTTTCAGCCTACAATCCGAACTGAGAATATGTTTAGAGATTAGCTTGACTTCACAGCTTAGCAACTTTTTGTCATATCCATTGTAGCACGTGTGTAGCCCAGAACGTAAGGGGCATGCTGACTTGACGTCATCCTCACCTTCCTCCGGTTTGTCACCGGCAGTCTCTTTAAAGTACCCAACTAAATGATGGCAACTAAAAATAAGGGTTGCGCTCGTTGCGGGACTTAACCCAACATCTCACGACACGAGCTGACGACAGCCATGCACCACCTGTGTTCATGTTCCCGAAGGCACTTTTTAATTTCATAAAAATTCATGACATGTCAAGTTCTGGTAAGGTTCTTCGTGTTGCATCGAATTAAACCACATGCTCCACCGCTTGTGCGGGCCCCCGTCAATTCCTTTGAGTTTCACTCTTGCGAGCATACTTCCCAGGCGGGATACTTAACGCGTTAGCTACGATACTGCACGGATCGATACGCGCAACATCTAGTATCCATCGTTTACAGCTAGGACTACTGGGGTATCTAATCCCATTCGCTCCCCTAGCTTTCGTCTCTGAGTGTCAGTAATGGCCCAGCAAAGCGCTTTCGCTTCTGGTGTTCTTCCCAATATCTACGCATTTCACCGCTACACTGGGAATTCCCTTTGCCTCTACCATACTCTAGTTTAATAGTTTCCAATGCTTGCTTAGAGTTAAGCTCTAATATTTAACAGCAGACTTATTAAGCCACCTACAGACTCTTTACGCCCAATAATTCCGGATAACGCTTGCATCCCCCGTATTACCGCGGCTGCTGGCACGGAGTTAGCCGATGCTTATTCATTAGGTACCGTCATTACTTCTTCCCTAATAAAAGAAGTTTACAACCCACAGGCCTTCATCCTTCACGCGGTATTGCTCCGTCAGGCTTTCGCCCATTGCGGAAAATTCCCCACTGCTGCCTTCCGTAGAAGTCTGGACCGTGTCTCAGTTCCAGTGTGGCTGATCGTCCTCTCAAACCAGCTACTGATCGTTGCCTTGGTAAGCAATTACCTTACCAACTAGCTAATCAGGCGCAAGCTCATCTCCAGGCAAAAAATTATTTCACTTTGCAGCATATGGGACATTAGCAATCGTTTCCAACTGTTATTTCCCTCCTGAAGGTAGATTCTTACGTGTTACTCACCCGTTCGCCACTAAAGCCAGAGCTTTCGTTCGACTTGCATGTGTAAAGCATACCGCCAGCGTTCATCCTGAGCCAGGATCAAACTCTCCAT